AACTATAAAATTAAAATAATAATTATTTGCATAATATGCAGTATATATATTTATGAGTATTTTACTCTATAATATATAATAAAAAAAAATACATATATATTTTATATAAATTATATTAATTTATATACGTATTAACAATCTAATTAAATTTATAAATAAAACTATGAGAATATTAAAAAGTCATCCTTTTTTAAAGTTGCTTAACGCATACTTAATAGATCATTCACAACCTAGTAATATAAGCTACTTATGAAACTTCGGTTCATTATTAGGATTATGTTTAGGAATACAAATAATAACAGGTATAACATTAGCAATGCATTATAACCCTAGTGTAGCAGAAGCCTTCAATTCTGTAGAACATATTATGCGTGATGTTAATAACGGTTGATTAGTTCGTTACTTACACAGTAATACAGCATCAGCTTTCTTCTTCTTAGTATACTTACACATAGGTAGAGGATTATACTATGGATCATACAGAGCACCTAGAACATTAGCATGAGTATTAGGAGCAATAATCTTAATTCTTATGATGGGTACAGGTTTCCTGGGTTACTTAAATATAGCCCAAAATGACTATAAAACTAAAACAATTACAACTTTAAATAATAAAAGATACTTTTCAACTTCTCGCGATACAGATAGAGTATATGATTTCTTAAAGTCTAAAAACCTTAAGCCTGTCTTTACTTACGACAATTTACACGAAGATTCAGTACGTAAAAGTATAGCTAAAGATACTAAAGGGCTTAGTGGTATTTATATGATATTGAATAAAGAAACTCTAAGTTATTATATAGGATCTGCTTCTACAGGAAGAATAAATTCTAGATTTACAAATCATTTAATATATTTAACTGGAAGTAAAGTGGTTAAAAATTCAGTTAAAAAATATGGCTTACATAATTTTGCTTTCATAATATTAGAGTTATTTCCTGAAATTGTTAATCAAGAGAATAATAAGAAATTGTTGAACTTAGAAGATTTTTATCTAAAGTCTCTTTTACCTGATTACAATATATTAACAGAGGCTGGTTCTAGCTTTGGTTATAAACATACAGAAATAACTAGAATTAAAATGAAATCTAATTATAGTGAAGCTCGTAGAGAACTAATAGGAAGTTTAAATAAAGGTAAATCTTTCTCTAATCCCCCCGGGGATACGAAACTATAGAAGCTATGAGAGAATCAGCTTTAAATAGAGAAGAAGTAAACTACACAAAACAAGGTATTTTAAATATGAAAAATAAATCTAAATCTGTTATCGTAAAAGCGTTAAATAACACTGTTTATGGTGAATTTAATAGTATAGTTGAAACAGCAGAGGCTTTAAATTGTTCTATTAAAACTATCCAGAGAGCGTTGAAAACTCCAAGTAAATTATTAAAAGGACGTTGAATTGTTGATTATAAAGAATAACCTTATAATTAATATTATAGTTATAGTCCTCTTAGTAATAAACTCTATGTAATTTATGGAAAAAAATAGAGTTTAAAAGAGAATAACCTGACAAGGTTATTGAAGAAATAAATTATTTCTTTGGCAATACTAGTGAAAACGATCAAAGTATACTATATCTTTAGTATAAGAGATCGTCGGTTCTCCATAGGATCGCTACAGACTGGGTCACTAGTGGGTGGCTGAAATGCTGCTTAATGCACAGTCGAAACTTTTTATCTTTAAGGTAGAGATAAATATGATAGCCGAACTATAAAGATATCATAGCTTTTAAATTAAAAGTAAGTTTGTATGTATTACCTTACGGACAAATGTCATTATGAGGTGCTACAGTTATTACTAACTTAATAAGTGCTATACCATGAATAGGACAAGATATAGTTGAGTCAACAAAAATTACAATATTTGGTGCGTTTAGTTTAGGTTTATTTTCTATATTACCAACTATAGGTAATATACACGGTAATGCTTTGAAGAAAGTAAAAAGTATAACAAGTAAAGAAGATTATATGTCTATACCTCCATCTTTTTTAGCTTTTCTAGTAGGATTAATAGATGGAGATGGTTATATTCAAATAACCAAAACGTCTAAAGGCTTTATAACTATGAAATTGAGCATATCTTTACATTTAGATGATATATCTACATTAGAATATATTAACTCTATTTTGAAATTAGGAAAAATAAACGTTTATAAAGACTTAAAAAGTCCTACTTGTAAACTTATAATAAATAAGACTGAATTACAAGAAATTTTATTTCCTCTATTAATTTATAACAATATTTTCTTTTTAACAGAAACTAGAGTTAACCAATTCAATTTAGCTATGTATATATTAAAGAATGATATTAGAATATATGATGAAATAAATAAAAATAATGTTAAAGATATATTCAAATTACCAAGTAATTCATTTGATTATACATTATTACCTTTCTTTAAAAATTGAATTGTAGGATTTACATGTTCAGGTTTATATCCCGGTGTTGTAGAATTTAGTAACAAAAATCCTCTTACATATAAACGAGTAAAAAAAGATTTCAAAAAGCTATGTTCTAATAGAGATAGTTATAATTATCTTAAAAGAATATTTAAAGGACAAGAAAAAAGCGCCAGGTATTATACCGTAAAGGTAGCTAAACCGGTAAATACCTATCTTGTAATTTGAGGTACTAATTTATGTTCTACAGCCGGAACAGGGCGTTTAACAAAGATAGTTAAACATATGATAGTATTACCTATTTATGTAAAAAGTGTGATAGTTGGAATACTTCTATCTGATGGTAACTTGTCTTCATCTAAACCTTATGAAAATCCACATTTAACTTTTAAACAAAGTTTAAATAATTCTAAATACGTTTTATTTGTTTATTCTATACTAGCTCATTATTGTAACGTATACCCTAGTATGGTCAAAAGTATTCGAAAAGATAAAGTAAGTTATGCTTTGTATTTTCGTACTAGAGGCTTACCTTGTTTTAATGAATTAAGATCTTTATTTTATATAGAAAAAGAAAAAAGAATTCCTGAAGATATATATAATATTTTAAATCCTGTCGCTTTAGCTCATTTAATTATGGGTGATGGGTCAGCGAACAAATACGGTTTAATTCTTTGTACGGATTCTTATAGAATAATAGACGTAGTTCGTTTAATGAATGTTTTAAAGATTAGATATAATATAGATTGTACACTACGTTACCATACACCTACTCAGCCAAGAATATATATTAGAGAACGTTCTATGCCTATATTGCGTGAGTTAGTTAAACCTTATATGGTTGAATCTATGTTATATAAAATAAAAAATGATTAAAAGTAATAATGATGGTTGTTTTCAATTAAAACAAAGAATGCATACTAATTTGTTCGAAGCTTTTAAATTAATATTTGAAACAAATAGAAAAATAGATAGAACGAATAACTATAATCAATTTGGTGTAAGTTCAAAAGCAGATATACAAAAAGTGATAAATTTCTTTTCTTTTAAAGGTTTACATCCTTTAATAGGATTAAAGTATATCCAATATATAAAATGACTAAATAATCTAAAAACTACTCTACGTTATAATAAGTTAAACTATCCAATATTGTAATATGGGCTCCTTAAAAATAATTCTATTTTTTAGAGGCAAATGGGGAAAATTACAAGGACATTTAATAAAATCACCTCCGATTATTAAATTATTTGTAGCGGTTCTTGGTTTGGTTTAAATATAATGAATCAAGAACGTTCAACGACTAATAAGTGAGTTAAACCAACAATAAGCTTAACACGATAACCCCAAGATTTAATGAATTTAAATCTAAGATATAGTCTAAATATGTTTGAAAAAACATAAAGTATAAATTAAAAATTATATAAAAATACATTGTCATATGAGGAGGTTTATAAACAACAGATGGACCACAATATAGTGATATATTGTTAAAAATCCTGCTTAATGCTGGAAAATCTTTATTAATTTACGTTACACTATTTATCATAAAATATATAAAAGACAATCAGCAGGGGTACAAAGTATATTTACTTTATAGGCCTCTCAGAGACTAGACGCAGGAGATCTTATATACTTACTTTTTTAACTTAAAAGTTAAACATTTAAATAACCAATTCTTAAAAATAGTTAAGTTAAAAAGATCAAGATATAGTCCGATCAATAAAGAAATTTATTGAATTAGTTCACATATTTATATTTAATTTATTTTTGTACGAAGTACAAAGTGCGAACCGAGCGAAGCAGCAAATTTGCTGCTTAAAATTATAGTATAAAACACTTAATCTTGTATATTTAAGATTAAAGTATTTTTATACTCATTACAATGAATATATTACATAATATATTTTTGTATAATAAAATATTATTTTATTATGCAAGTATTTAGCTTTTTAAAGATATATATCTAAAAATTTGATATTGTTATTATGATATTCAATTTAAACAATATTTCTTATTACATTTCTCCATTTGCTTTTTTCTTTTTACTAACTTTTTTAGTTTGTTTTGTGAGATTGCATTGTAATTTAGGTCCTTTATTTATTTATAGATTTACGGTAACACCTATTTGAGCTCTGAATATTATATTTTTTATTAGTATTCTTTTTATTTTTCATTTAATATGTGATTCTTCTTTTTCAGAGGATTTGGTTTACCATATAGGAGATAAAGAGAATACCAATATTAATATAGGAGAAAATGCTACTGTAAAGATTAATGATGGAAAGGTTAGTCTTTCTGTCAATAATGTGGGAAAAGTAGCCGCGGCTATCTCTGCAGCTGGTGGTGCTAGTGCGGGTATTCAAGTAGCTAAATATGTAGCAGGTCCTCCTGCAGTAAAAATAGCAGCAGGTGTTGCTACTGCAGGTTTAGTACAAGTAACTACGGCTGTTATGAATACAGTTATAAATTCAGAAGGTAAGGACGGTCCAGTTAAATTAGTAGCTAATTTAGTAGGTGAAAACGAATATCCTCTAAATTTATTGGTTCATATGAATACTTCTGTTATTTGTGGTCTAATATTTTTATATATTATTTTAAATATCTATATAAGTAAATATATAATTAATAAAGACATTGTTAAATATCTGCCTGTTTCATTACAAAACTATAAAATAGTTAAGTTTTTTGTTTTATGATTAGATAAATACCTGAATCTATGAAGTAAAAATAGCAATTATTTTTTAGGATTTTGTTATTTTATGTTATCATATAGTATAATTATGTGTAAATTTATCTTGTATATAATATTGTTAAATAAAAGTGTAACACTTAATGATTATCCTTTAAATTTATTGTTTGAGATTAATGGTTTGATTATTTGTGCTCTGGCATTTTTATATATTATTTTAAATATCTATATAAGTAAGTATATAATTAGTAAAAATTTAGTGAAATATATACCAGTTTCAATACAAAATTATAAGATAGGTAAATTATTTGTTTTTTGACTAAATAAATACTTAAATTTGTGAAGTCAAAGTAGTAATTATATATTAGGATTTTGTTATTTTATGTTATTCTTTTGTATTATTATATGCAAGTTAGGTTTATATTTAATATTATCTGCCTAATTAAAAGTGCTTTTATACTATGACGTATTTATATAAAATATATATGAAAATTATTCAATAAGTGTAATATAAAATATGTGAACTAGTAACACAAATGCTCTGTTAATAATGCTACATTAAACAGATTCTTCGCATTACACTTTGTTTTACCTTTCGTATTAGCTGCATTAGCCTTAATGCACTTAATAGCTGTACACGAATCAGCTGGAGCAAGTAACCCATTAGGGGTACCTGGATACTACGATAGAGTGCCTTTCGCACCATACTTCTTATTCAAAGATTTAATAACAATATTTATTTTCTTCTTCGTATTAAGTATGTTCGTATTCTTCATGCCTAATGTATTAGGAGATAGTGAAAACTATGTTGTAGCTAACCCTATGCAAACACCTGCCGCAATAGTACCTGAATGATAAAGAATAATAAATGTCATTCTAAAATCTCGAGAATTGCTGGAAAACCCTATGATTGTAGGACAATCAGCAGGGAAACTTTTAAATAAAAGAACCTTCAGAGACTATGCACGAGACAATTTTATTAGTTGAAGATATAGTCCGACCATAGTATAAATACTATGAATTAACATAATATTTATTGATTTAATTCTTATATTATTATTTTTCTTATCTGGTCATATACTTTTTGCAGCGCGTACTACAAAAGGTATACCTCGGTTATCCTCAAGTCAAAGAGCTTCAATAGTATTACCAGAAGAAGTTAAAGAAATATTAATAGGAATATTATTAGGAGATGCTCACATAGTTAAAAGATCTTTAACTGGTAACTCTAGATTAGTATATAGTCAAACTGCCATAAAACATAAAGAATATTTTGATTATGTTTTTAATTTCTTTTTTGTCTTTTGTGCGGAAAATTATATACCTCAACATAGATTAATAGTAGATAAAAAAACTCAAACTACTTATCATGCTATATCTTTTACAACTATGCAATTACCTTGTTTTAATGAATATAGAAAATTGTTTTACGATTTAAATAAAAAGAAAATTGTTCCAGATAATATCAAAGAATTGTTAACTCCTAGTGGATTAGCTTTTTGAATTATGGATGATGGAAGTAAACAAGGTAATGGTTTACACATTAGCGTCTACGGTTTTACTGCTAGAGACGTAGATAAACTAATGCTAGCTTTACAAGAGAAATTTCATCTTAAATGTTCTATACATTATAATAAGGATAATAAACCCCGTATTTATATATTTAAAGAATCTATGGAAACTTTAATATCTTTAGTAAAACCTTATTTTATTAAAGAAATGTTATATAAATTAGGTTTATAGAGTACCTTAAAATCAAGTAAGTAAACGATTTATTACCATTCTATGCTATATTAAGATCTATACCTAATAAATTATTAGGAGTTATAGCTATGTTTGCTGCATTAGTAGCAATATTAGCATTACCTTACACAGATCTAGGTAGAACTAAAGGTTTACAATTTAGACCTTTAAGTAAAATATTATTCTACATATTTGTAGCTAATTTCTTAATACTACAACAATTAGGTGCAAAACACGTTGAAACTCCATTCATAGAATTTGGACAAATAAGTACAGCATTATACTTTGCTCACTTCTTCATATTAGTACCAGTTGTTAGTGTAATAGAAAATACATTGATAGACTTATATCAAATAAATAACAAGTCAAGATAATAGATCTATTAGTGATATAAACACTAATTTGTTAAATATATAATATTTATACAATTTTATAGTAATATTTACTATAAAAAGATTATGCTGTAAACGGATTTACACTGTGATTGCAAATCATTAGTTCGAGGTTCAATTCCTCCATAATCTTATTTTCGCATAGTCTAGTATTACTATACAAGTTAAAACTAGATTAATAAGCGATAAAACTTAATTATAAAAATCTTTATTAATACTTATATTATTAAATAATTTACTATATTTAGAATATAGAATATATAAATCTTATCTGTAGCTTGCCTTAGCTACTACTTAAATTAAGCTGTTAGCTTATAAGTTTTATATAAAGTCAATTTAATCAACTATTTAATTAAAAGTATTAAGACGGAGTATAATATAATTTTATTATTTAATAAAGGTCAAATAATTTTATTGAATCTAAAATTATACAAAAATTTAGATAGAACTTATTCGTTCATCCAATTATTAACAATTAATAATATCATATCTAAAAACTATACTCTATTGCTTCGCAATTTTGAAATTAGAAGGTACCACAAACCTAAAATTAAGATCTGAAATATCAATGGGTATGGAAAGATGATTTAATTCAACTAACGCTAAAGATATAGGAACGTGCGCGACACGAGCTTTATGCTGTGTTTTGTTTGTAATCTGGTATGCAAACTTAGACATCACAAGCACAATATTAGTATATATTGTATGTCTACTCTACAGCATCGGCGTACAACTAGCTAATAACTACTGTACTGCTATAGCAGATGTTGAATGTAGTATGAGGAATTGACTGCCCTTTTCCAATCACACTATTAAGAGTTTCCGGCATGGTTACGATAAGAAACTTGATACATACAGATCGGCATGAGTCGGCCCTTACGTCATAAGCAGAATATCTCGGCGTATGATCAGTAATTTAAAAGCTAGCAGTAGATGTTCCGATACTGATAGTTGCTTGGAAACTGAAGATCACTCCAGTGAGGAGAGTAACAAAGTTACATGTGTGCAAGAACCTAAACCGGTCAAGACCATCCTATCCAATTTGGAGAAGAAAAATGACACTCGTAAAGAACTGTTGGATCCAAACGCCTCTACATGTAAGCGTGGACGGAGCCCCCATAGTAGTGAGGAGGTAATGACTCCTAATTCCCAAGCGAAGGGGGGTAGTGTAAAATCTCCAGCCCTGGCACAAGGGTCTCGTAGTAAGGTTTCCAACCTGAGTCTACGTACGTTTGTGATTTCACAGCTGGAACGTTATAAAGATACAAATGGAAAATATAATGCACTTATCAGAATACTAGCTGATGCTGGTTTCTTACAAGTGTGTTATCTGTTAATTAAGGGAAAACCTGGAAACATGAGTAAAGGTATGACAAAAGATACTTTAGATGGTATCTCTCTCGAGTGATTTAATTCCATAGCTTCGGACCTAAAAACGGGTAAATTTAAATTCACTCCTGCACGTCGGGTGATGATACCTAAGCCGGGTAGAAAAGGAGAAAGACCTTTGGGTGTAGGATCTCCTAGAGAAAAAATTGTGCAAAAGGGTCTTCAGATCATTTTAGAGGCTATATACGAACCTACGTTCCTAGATAACTCACACGGTTTCAGACCAGATAGATCTACCCATAGTGCTCTTAAGCCTCTTCATTTGAGGGCTTACCACCATTCATGAGTTATCCAAGGGGATATATCTAAATGTTTTGATAAGATACCACACGAAGTTATAATGAAGATACTTCAAGACAAGATAGTGTGTACTCGTACGCTAGACCTTGTAAAAAAGGCTCTAGTGGTGGGGTATTTAGATCCTAAAACTAAAAGAATAACGAAGTCTGATATAGGAACGCCCCAAGGAAGTGTGCTGAGTCCCCTATTGGCTAATATCGTGCTACACGAGTTAGACAAATATCTGGTTAAAGAATTAATGCCTCAATATCATAGAGGTAATAGAAGACGTACAAATCCTGTATACAATCAATTCACTCACATCAGACACACTAAAAGTGGAACAACTCTTGCCGAAAGAGTCGAAGCACTTAAGATGATGACGTTAACTCCAAGAATGGATCCTAATGATCCTAATTTTCGGAGATCTATGTATATAAGATATGCAGATGATTTTGTCTACCTATTTGAAGGGCCTATCGCGGAAGCTAAAATCATAAAAGAGAAGATAAAACAGGCTCTTCATAAGTTGACTGGTCTTGAACTTAACGAAGAGAAAACCCTGATCACTCATTTAATGGAGGGATTCAGTTTTCTTGGAGCTAACATAAAAGGTTTAAGACACGTTGGATACACAATGAAGTCTACTACTCCTTTAGGTAGTAAGATACGTATGAGAGCAAATGTTAGAGCTCGAATAAATATGCCTACAAAGAATTTATTTGAAAAATTGATCCAAAACGGTTTCGCTCGTCGAAATAGTCTAGGTACAATATTAGCTAAACCAGTAACTAAATTGGTTAATCTAGACCACTCTACTATAATTCAATTCTATAATTCTAAGATTTACGGATTACTTAACTATTATACCTTTGCGGCAAATAGAATAGAAACCCAAAACCTTATTTGGATTCTTAGATTGTCCCTGGCTAAGACTTTAGCTAGAAAATTTAAGTTGAGATCAGCTAGACAGGCGTTCAAGAGATTCGGCCCTTATCTAAAGGACCCTGGGACGGATTTATAAATTAAAGTACCCAAATCCCTTCCCACTATACATAAGTATAATGTAAAAGAAACTCTGACCGAGCCTGAAAAAATATTGGATCAATCATGATACGGTAGATTAACTCAGACTAATCTTTTCAAATCATGTGTCTTATGTGGTAGTACTACCGACGTAGAAATGCACCACTTGAGAAAAGTTAAAGACGTTAGAGCCAAAATCGCGAACAAAAATTAGAATTTTGGACAATGAATTGGTGCTACTTTAAGAAAACAAATCCCACTATGTCAATATCACCACTCCCTGTATCATAAAGGTAAGCTTCTAAGTTATGAACTAACCGAGATAGCTAAATATAATGAAAATTTGAACCCCATTGTAACGGGTAAGAAAAAGTAATTTATGTTTATTAACACATTTGTTCAAATCCTTTTAACATTTGAATTTTACATGGCGAGCCGTATGATGGGAAACTATCACGTACGGTTCTGAGGGCAGTTCATTTCTATGGCTGACCCCTACATTATATCTAATATTTGCTTTATTCTCAGGATTATTAGGTACTGCATTTTCAGTATTAATAAGATTAGAATTAAGTGGACCAGGAGTTCAATTCATATCAAATAACCAATTATATAATAGTATCGTTACAGCTCACGCTTTATTAATGATATTCTTCATGGTCGACAAATGAAGACTATTTAATCTTAATTTTCATAGCAAAAAAGCTACTAATTTCTCAATACGTAATAACCAAAACAATATAATTACTATTACAAATAGTAATAAACCTGCTTCTAATCCCTATCCCATAGGGATAAGTGGAAGCTCTAAAAACAACGATGAATATGAAATACCTAAATATACTAAAGTATATATAGAGAACCCTTTTTCTAATAGGAATCTTATTTTAAAAGTAGCAAAGAACCAAAAAGGTGTTTATATATGAGAAAGTAATGAACATGCTTATGTAGGTCATTCTATTAATCTATACAATAGAATAAGTTCTTATTTTATGTCTTCTATTCTTAAAACTAAAGCACGTAGAGTTCTACGTTATTTTAATAAACACGGGTTTCAAGATACAAATCTAACTATATATATAATGAATGAAAATTCTAGTTTACAAGAAGTTGTAAGATTAGAACAACAATTTATTGATACTTTCAATCCAAGTTTAAATGTAGACTTAATAGCAAGTAGTTCTGGTTACCATGAACCTATGAGTAAGGAGATAAGAGATAGATTACGTAAACAAAGAGGTACTCCTGTATATATTTACAATGCAGAAGATTTTACTTTATTGTATATATTTGAATCAAAACAACATATGTATGATACAATTAATATCCACCATAAAACTGTAAATAATTGTTTAAATGGAGGTGCAATATATTTAGATACTTTCTTTTTATCTTTAGATCAAATAAATGAATCTGAAAATGTCGATTTATTAACTCTAGAAGGTATAAAAGAATTAATCAATGAAAAACGTAATATTTATATCGTTAAGCATCCCGCATCTAGAAAAATATTAGCTGAATTCAAAGATGATTCTTCTAAAAATTTATTATTTTCATCTTTAACTAGCTTAGCTAATCATTTAAAAGGTGATCGTACTACTATTAGACAATATTTAAAAGGTGAAAAATCAGGTTATTACAGAGGGAAATGAAAATTAACATATAAAGATTAAATAGAATAGGCATGGCCGGGTAAGGTAGAAATATCTTATTTTCTTTTCACTATATGCTGGAATCTCCTTAGAGCCTTTAAAACTAGTACCGCAGACTAAAAGTTAGCAGTGGAAAACAACAGTGACATTTTAAAGGATTGGACAATCAGCAGGAAACCAAAGATAATTTTGTTATTGAGTAGGTTCCTCAGAGACTACACGTGAAATATCTTAGTAAATATTATTTTATATTTAAAGATAAAGATATAGTCCGTTCATATTCGAAAGTCTATGAGTAAACGTATGCCTGCATTAATCGGAGGATTTGGGAATTTCCTTATGCCTTTAATGGTAGGAGGTCCTGATATGGCAGAACAAAAAGGATCTCCGGTTGAAAAATTTACAGTTAAAAAAATTATGCATAAAAGAAATCTACCAAAAAATCCTAAAAATGGAAATACCTTAATTTTCATATTATTATGTACAGTTTTATTTATATCAATTATTACTATATATAAATATGGTTTATTTTTTTTTCTGCAGGAAAGTGTCTTAATCATGTTTTTTTATTTATTTACTTTATTTGTACTAGATGGGTTTAAGTTATCAAAAGAGAAAAATATAAAATATTTACAAATTATATTATTTAGTATATTTATTGTATATTTCATATACTGACTTTGTAAAAATTCTTTAGTTGCTACAAAATTGAATATAAATCCTCCCCTCGGCCTCGCCACCGGAGTCCGGGGGCAGAGGGAAGATATAAATAAAAATACAGATATAGTATTAAAAGGTAAAGTAGTTTTAAATAAAGAGGCTGCCGCGGAAGTAGCTGAAGGAATATCTAGTTTAGGTTCAAATGTAGGATTCGCAGCTACAGTAGGAGCTATAGCAGGAAGTATTTCTAAGGGTGTGGCAAAAACTGCTTTACCTCCTGTACAAAAAGCTGGAATTATTATGGCAGGAGGATTAGCAGGAGCAGTTTTACATGTAGGCGGTAGTGCTATTAATGCTCAAACACATGCAGCTGCAAGATTAAAACAACAACATTCAAATAATGCTGATAATCTGTCTAGTATAAATACAACTAGTGATCTATTAAAAAATCATGATATAAAAAAATTCATGGATAGCTTTAGCTTGCGCAGCACAAATATAGATTATAATAGTCCTTTAGAAATATTACTATGATGTATAAATACACTTAGTAAAATATCTTTAATATTGATTGTGATAATAATAATCCAGATTATTTTTAGATATTTTTTTACGAGCGAAAGCTATGAATCAAAATTAAAATTTATCGATAATTTATTTCCAAATCATAGTAAAATTATTCAAAGTTATATAAGTAAATTAATTAACTTGAACAAGAGCGTTAGTTTAATTTATTTAATATTAGCTATAATAATATTATTATTATGTACATTTGGAATTTATTACTTTTCTTTAGAATTAAGTAATAATATAAATGGCTATGTGGATGTGTTTTTAAATAAAAAAAGATAATGAAAATAGATCAAGATAATAATAGATTAAAATCATATTTAGCTGGTTTATTCGAAGGAGATGGACATATTTGAATGCCAAATGAATATTTAAAAAAAAAACATAATCCTAGATTTTGTATAACTTTTGGGCTTAAGGACAAAGAATTAGCTTTAAAATTATTAGACATAATAGGTTATGGTTTTATTAGATATAAACCTAAGAATAATGCTTGTGTCCTTACCATATCTCCTGTTAAAGGATTAAAAAATATTATTCATTATATTAATGGTGAATTAAGAACACCTAAAAAACATCAGTTATACAAATTAATTGATTGAATAAATAAAAATCATAATGAAAATATAATTAAATTACCTATTAAAAAAGAGAGTTTAAATCAAGATGGTTGATTAGCAGGATTTCTAGATGCTGATGGAAGTTTTTCCGTACAACATACAATAGGAAAAAAGAGAAAAATTTCATGTAGATTAAGACTAGAACAAAGAATGTACGATCCTATTACAGGAGATAGTTATCTAGATACATTAAGAATAATAGCTAAATTCTTAGATTGTAATTTAAAAACTAGAAAACAAATTTCAACAGGAAATGAATATTATATTATAGCAGCTACTAGTAAAGTATCTTTATATATAATAATAAATTATTTTAACAATTTCCCTTTATATTCTTCTAAATATTTAGATTATTTAGATTGAAAAAAAGCTGCGAAATTAATATTAAATAATCAACACTATACTGAGGAAGGAATAACAGAAATTAATATTATAAGAAATAAAATGAATTCAAAAAGAATAGAATTCAATTGAGATCATTTGTGCTGCCTTTATAAAAAAATAATAGCAAGCTAAAGCTAAAGCTAAAGCTATAACTGTAAATTTTTCAACTAAATAGGGAATGCCGTGTAAAATTGTGAATTTTTATATTATCACTTCGCTATATGCATAGAATCTCTCGAATTATAAGATTAACTTCTTAATTTAACAGATATATATACACTTAATTGGATAGTAGTTATCCTAAGGTTGTTTTTCGACCGAATTAATCGTAACAATTATATATACATGGGAAGAATATGCAGGAAACCAAAGTAATTTTTATTTTAATTATTAGTAGGATCCTCAGAGACTACACGCGAAGCTCATTATTTCAATTGGAATAATGATGAAGACATAGTCCGGCCGGGTAGGAAACTACTTAAAGGGTAACGATTCCCTAGATTAAATAATATAAGTTTCTGATTATTACCTCCTAGCTTAATGTTATTAATATTATCTGCTTGTATAGAAGGTGGAGCAGGTACAGGATGAACTATATACCCTCCTTTATCTGGATTACAAAGCCACAGTGGACCTAGTGTTGACTTAGCAATATTCGCCTTACACTTATCAGGTGTAAGTAGTTTATTAGGTGCTGTAAACTTCATAACTACTATAGCTAACATGAGAACACCTGGTATAAAATTACACAAATTAGCATTATTCGGGTGAGCTGTAGTAATAACAGCTGTATTATTATTATTATCATTACCTGTATTAGCTGGTGGTATAACAATGATATTAACAGACAGAAACTTTAACACTTCATTCTTCGAAGTAGCTGGAGGAGGAGATCCTATCTTATTCCAACATCTTTTCTTAAGACATATTTTAATTAATTATTCTATATTAGGTATTATACCTATAATGGTTTTAACCTATAAATATAGCATAAATATAATAAGATTTAAATTAAATTATAGTACTTCAACAAACAATTTTAATTTCGTTCCTTTTTATTCAAAATTAGTTGAATATTTACCTAATGTTACTTTACCTTCAGAAAGATTTCTAGCCTGATTTGTAGGATTCACTGAAGGGGAAGGTTCTTTTATAATAAATAATAGAGGTGATCTTGCTTTTGTCGTTACACAAAGTAATATAGACATTAAAGTATTAGATTTTATAAAAGAAACTTTAGGGTTTGGTAAAGTAATTTCACAATCTAAGTGAACTAGTAGATACGTTACACAAAATAAAAAAGAAATAGAACTATTAATTCATTTATTTAACGGTAATCTTATACTTCCTCGTAGAAAAGAAAAATTCGAACAATATGTTGAAGGATTTAATATATGAGCAAATAAAGGAAGAATTATTCTAAATCCAATTGAATTAAAATATACTTCAATTTTACCTAGTTTAAATAATAGTTGACTTGCAGGATTTACAGATGCAGAAGGTTGTTTTACTTGTTCAATAAATAAAGATAAAGGTTTTAGTTTTAACTTTAATATCTCTCAAAAATGAGAACAAAATGTTAATATTTTAGAACATATTTGTATTTTATTTAATGGAGGAAAAGTGTCAAAACATACAGTATATAATGTAAATGAATATAGAATAGGGGGATTACAAAACTGTAATAATGTATTTCCTTATTTTAATAATTATACTTTATACACTAAAAAATCTGCTTCTTATGTAGCATGAAAAGAAATACATACAGATCTTTTAAATAAAAATCATTTAGATCCTATTAAAAGGGTAGAAATGATAGAAAAAGCTAGATTAATTAATAAATTCAATTAAAATATAAAGGAAAAAAAGTCAAAGTTTAATGTATAAGTTATGAAGCTCTTAGGACAGATGTAAAAGTATATAAGATCCAAAAGAGTGAATATTCTATTATGAATATACTTTAGACTTAGTTAATATTTAGTAATTATTACTTGCAACTCTTAAATATAATGCGTATACGGTTTGGTTTACGTTGTTATATATGTCAATTAACAATTGATATAAGGAAAAGTTAATATAAATATTAGCAATACTAGTGTTAACGGTCAATAAATGTTCTCGTTTGAAGACCGTCGGTTATTTAAGTGACCGCTACAGACTGGTTCACTGGTAGGTGGCTGAAATGCTGCTTAATGTACAGTCGGTTTCTTCCATATTTTTATATGCACAAGCCTGGGATTACCACCAGTACCTGGATTTAATAAGAGAATGCCAATTATATTGGTAATAAGTTAAATTTGAAGAAATGGATTCTTCGGACACCCAGAGGTTAAATTTATAAGCCTCTTAATGTTGCTATATGCTGGAAACACTTCGATATTTAGTTTTAAATACTCCATCTTTATAGACATAGTAAAAAAGTTAAAACAATGAAGTCAATCAGCAGGTAACACTTTTTATAGTGGAACCTCAGAGACTATACGCAACAATACTGAACATATAAAAAATATATCTATTCATGTACCTAAACACTTAAAACCTTTAAACGATGAACAATTTGGACATTATTTGGCAGGATTAATAGACGGAGATGGGCACTTTAGCTCACAACAACAATTAATAATTGTCTTTAGTTCTCCTGATGTGCAATTAGCTTATTACATAAAGGAAACTATAGGTTTCGGTAATGTGAGAAAAGTTAAAGATAAAAATGCCTATTTATATATTATATCTAATAGAAATGGTATATTAAAAGCTATTAATTTAATTAATAACAAATTAAGAACTGTTAATAAATATAACCAGGTTATTAATATACTACAAAATTCTAAATATTCTAATGAAAGTATAGAGTTTGGTATGAATAACACTAAAGATTTTAATAATCATTGAATAGCAGGATTTTCTGATGCAGATGCTAGTTTTCAAATTAAAATTATTACTAGAGAAGAAAAATCTATACCTGAAATTAGATTAAACTTTCAAGTAGATCAAAAAGATAATTCCCTTTTATTACTACTAAAAGATGTATTTGGGGGTAATATAGGTTATAGAAAGAGTCAAGATACTTATTACTATGGATCAACTAGTTTTGGTTCAGCTAAAAAAGTAATAAATTATTTTAATACTTATCATTTACAATCTAGTAAGCATATTAATTACCTTAAATGAAGAAAAGTATATATAATGATACAAAATAAGGATCATTTAACGGAAATAGGTATAGATACAATTAAAAAATTAAAACAATCAATGAATAGAAGTTCAGTATAAGATCGAGTCCTAACAAAGACGTAAGTTTTTGAGTATTAATATTAATAGATTTATAAGACTATAAAATTAATCAAAGTAATTGTTATATTTTAATTATACCTGGATTCGGTATAATAAGTACAACTATCTCATCTAACTCAAGCAAACCTATATTCGGTTACATCGGTATGGTTTACGCTATGTTATCTATTGGAATCTTAGGATTTATCGTGTGAAGTTTTTTTACGATGGCTTCACCTTATAGTGATATAAGGAATATAATTAATCTCGCTATATGCTGGAACAGTTTAGTGCTAATTAGTACCTTGAAAGGTAAAAATCTAATTAGTTATACTCAATCAGCAGACAATCTGTCACTGTATTCTTTAAAAAGTAACAAACAGAGTGTCTCAGAGACTACACGCGAGACATCTTTTAGATTTACCGTATTCCATATTTATTTTACTACATTATTTAAAAATAGAGACCCTCTTTCTGATGAATGATTGACATGATTCATTGGTTTTGCAGAGGGAGATGGTGCTATTCAAACTTACGCAGAAGGTAAAAGAGTACGTTTTGTTCTTACTCAAAAAGAAAGTGCTATACTTCATAGTATACAGTATAAATTTAATATTGGTGTTGTTAAACATTATCCTCAAGGGAAAAGTGGTAAAAGTAATGATTTTTATAGATGAATAGTTGATGAACCTTCACACATTTTACTTTTAGCTTTTTTATTTAATGGTAATTTAGCTATTCATCATAGAATCGAACAATTAGCTTTATGAGTTAATGCTTTAAATAACCGTTTTGGTTCTGAAACTATAAAGTTCAAGAATACTCCTGTGGTTATTACATCACAAGATGGTTGATTATCAGGATTTACGGATGCTGAAGGATGTTTTAATGTGTCTATTACACCAAATACTAGATATACATTAAACCATGTTATAAGAATGCGTTATATATTAGACCAAAAAGATAGTGTTATACTAAATAAAATATATGAATTATTTGGATTTGGTAAAGTAACATTAAGATCTAGAACTGATAATGTTTATCGTTATACAGTTACAGGGTTTAAAAAATTAAATGACATAATAGCATACTTTAAATTATTTCCATTACAAACTAAAAAAGCTCTTTCCTTTGAAAAATGATTAACTGTTCATAGCCAAGTGTCTAACAAAATACATCTAACTAAAGAAGGCTTAACACAAATAAGAACTATACAAAAACAAATTAATTTAAATAATAGTAGAACAAATAAAACAGGAGGAGCTTAAAGATGAAGATATAGTCCGATACTTCTTGTGAAAGAAGCATACAAGAACAATCCTACACCTTAGTGATAGAAAAAGGATCGTTGTATGGGTAAATAGAAAATATTTATTAACAATTTTGCATCACATGTATACAGTAGGATTAGATGTTGATACAAGAGCTTACTTCACAGCCGCTACATTAATAATTGCAGTCCCTACTGGAATTAAAATATTCTCATGATTAGCTACATGTTACGGAGGATCTATTAAAATGACACCTTCAATGTTATTTTCATTAGGATTCGTATTCATGTTCACAATCGGAGGGTTAATAAGCCACTTAGCTCTCCCTTTAAAGATCACTATATGCTGGGAACTTCTAATAACTATGCTACTAGGATTTATTCTAAATTCAGTGACAATGTATAGTTTTGAACAATCAGCAGGAAACCAAAGGATATTTAATATCTTAGTAGGTTCCTCAGAGACTACACGTGATCCTCATATACATTATATGAGAAGATATAGTCCGTGAAATAAGAATGCGTTAACTTATTTATATAATAATAGTATTAATTATAATAAAACTATTATTCGTCAGTATTCAACTTCTAGTAATAATATAGAAGATAACATAAAAAACATAGATTCTATCTATATATACAATAACTTTAAAGAAGATAAAAGCCGTATATTAAAAGAACAAAAAAATCAATCAGGTATTTATCTTTTTATCAATAATATAAATGGTCATACTTATATAGGTAGTTCTGCACATTTAAACGCTAGAATGAAAAATTACCTTAATACTGCTTTTTTAAAAAGTAAACAGAATATGAACATGCCTATAGTAAAAGCTTTACTTAAATATGGTCAATCAAATTTCAGTTTACAAATTTTAGAGCATGTTAGTGTAGATATATTAACTGTTAGAGAAACATTTTATATAACATCTGTTTTACCTCATTATAATGTATTAAAACAAGGTTATTCTTCTTTAGGTTATAAACATACAGAAGAGACGAAACAATTATTATCTAAATTAGCTAAAAATAGAATACATAATGAAGAAACTAAAGGACTAATAGCTAGAGCTTTAACTGGTGAAAATAATCCTTTTTATAACAAAAGTCATTCTATTGAAAGTAAAAGAAGAATGATAGAAGCTAATTCAGCTTACCCTGTTTATATTTATAATTCTTTTAAAGAATTATTAGTTATTTTTCCTGCTTCGCAGGTATCAACTATAGCTAATAGAATAAATTCTAACCATTCTACTATTGTTAGTAATATAAAAACCCAAAGTTTATTTAGAGGTGAGTGATATTTCAGCAATATACCTTATAATATTGAGGATAGTCCTCAAATTAAGGATTGAGAATCTTATGAAAGTCAAATTTTAATAGACAATATTACTAAGAATAGCCATATTAAAAGAGCTGTATTTGTGTATGATAATAATATGAATTTTCTATCTAAATATGATGGAGTTACTGACGCTCAAAAAGCTTTAAATATTAATCATAGTACAATTAAAAAGTATGCAGAAATAAATGCTCCTTATAAAGATTATATTTTTAGCTTTGAGAGATTAAATAAGTAAACCTTATTATTCGTAAGTGGTGTTGTATTAGCTAACGCTTCATTAGATATCGCATTCCATGATACATACTACGTTGTTGCTCAAATGGGCCTTAATAATTATTATGATTATTTCGCATTTGGCTATATGCTTGGAACTATGTGCTTAGGTATTTATCTACTTTATATAGCTTATTATTATCTTTTAAAAATAGATGTCAATAGAAAATTAGATTTTCTTACTATATACAGTGAAAATGATAAATTACCTCTTACTTTAAAAAGTATGGACATACAATTAGCAGAAAACTGTAAAGAATTCTCAGAGACTACACGCCAAATATCTAATTTTAACGATAAGAATTTCTTTAAATGATTAGCTGGAATTATAGATGGGGATGGTAATTTTGACGTTAGATATATTAATTCTAAATTAGTTTTAAAAGCTATTAGAATTAAATTACATAATAGAGATATTAGAATATTAAGTAAAATTCAAAATACATTACATATAGGAAGAATTAGATCTGATGCTAATAAACCGCATTCTATGTGAATAATTAGTAAAAAAGAAGAAATGTTATTTTTAATAAAGAATATTAATGGTTTAATTAGACTGAAAGTTACCGGGTTCAAAAAATCTTGTGATTATTTAGGTATAGATTTTTTAGAAGCTGATTATAATATTCAGGCTAATGATCCTTATTTATCCGGACTTGTTGATACAGACGGTAGTATTGTTTTTAATTATACTGGAAATAGAATTGAATGTAATTTAGAATTTGAACTTAACGAGTTTACTAGTAAACTTAATTTAGATTACGTTATCCCTAACTATAAACCTTCTACGGTTTTTAGAAAATCTAGAAATACTATAGCATTCCGGTATCAAAATGTAAAAGAAATGATATTTTTATATGATTATTTTATGAAAAATAGATTATTTTCTGATTTTAAATTTTATAGAATATCAAAAATAAAAGAGTTTATTCTTATAAGAAGTTATAAAAATGAACTTAAAGATAGTTTAGAATTCAAAAAATATTCAGATTTTGTTTTAAATTGAATTCAATATAAAAATCCTACTTGACATAAAGTAACATTTATAGATAAAATTAGATAATGATATAGTCCAAATACATATAAAAATTTACTTTTATATTGTATGCATTTCCACTATGTATTAAGTATGGGTGCTGTATTCGCAATGTTCGCAGGATGATACTTCTGAATACCAAAAATGTTAGGATTAAATTATAACTTAACATTAGCTAAAATACAATTCTGATTATTATTTATAGGGGTTAATTTAACATTCTTCCCACAACACTTCTTAGGTTTACAAGGAATGCCTAGAAGAATAGGAGACTATCCTGATGCATTCGCCGGATGAAACTTAATTAGTAGTATAGGATCAATTGTAAGTGTAGTTGCTGCATGATTATTCTTATACTTAGTTTACAACCAACTAGTAGAAGGTAAAGTAGCAAGTAGAAATCCATGATTAACACCTGGATTCTATACTGATATCTTACAAGCTAACTTAAACAGAAGTTACAGTAGTTTAGAATGAGGATTATCAAGCCCACCTAAACCTCACGCATTTGTAAGTTTACCTTTACAATCTAATAATAGTATAATATTATTTTTAGGTTGCTTGTTAATAGGGTTGATAGGAGGAGAAATCTTTAAATCTGGTATTTTGGGCGGGGAGTTAAAAAATAAATTTCTAAATATTTTTACTTATAATAAATTTATTTATATTTTTATATTTAGTATATTAAATTTAACATTTATATTAATGTTGTTAGGTAATTCCATAAATACTGCTTATTGTTTAGATGAAGAAACTTTAAAAAAATTGGGAGAAACTGCAACAATCGCAAAAGAAACTAATTTAAATCCGAGTATTTCAGGTACTAAAGTTAGTCTTGAAGCAGGAAAAGTAGATGTTAACATTCCTTCAGGCATACTAAATAATGTAGGTTATTATGGAGGACTTTCAACTACAATTGTTGGAGGATTAAGTGTAGGTGCAAGCCTAGTGGCAAAAAGTGGTTCTCCTTTAGTTAAAGCCGGGTTTGCTATAGGAACAAGTACTTTAGCGACAGGTTTGTATGCATTAAATACAACTACTAACAAACATATACCTAGTAATTCAGATACAAATAATAAAGATAATTTACCTAAAGATATTGATTATCCTGCAAAATCTATGATTGAAAACGGAGATAATAACTTATTTACAGCTCAAGATACATTAGATTTTTTAGATACTTATTTGTTAGTGCATAATATATTTTTATATTTACTTTTTACACTAATTATATTCTTTATAGGTGTTAAAGTATCAGAGAACAAAGAAAGTATAAGTTGAATAAAATCTTTACTTAACAATAATAGTATATATAAATTTATAGAAAAATTATTTATTTTTTGAGGAAAGAATAGTATTCTTTTCTTTTTTTTTAATTGAATAGTTTTAGTAATAAGTATGATTTTTTTTATTTATTATTTAAATTGATTCATTTTTAATTTTGAGGATATTTGCTATATATATGTTAATTCTAAAAATAAGTAAATATTTTATTATTTAAATTTAATAGATTGTTCGATGTAAAATTCTCTTTAAGTAATCTTACATTTGGAGTATGACTAATAGATTAGTTATACTTCAAGCCTCATTAGCTCAATGGAAGAGCATGATACTTCTAATATCAGGACCTTAGTTCGACTCTGAGATGAGGTATATTTCCTTAATAATAAATAGTTTATTAATTAGAACTTATATTTTAATTACTGATTATTTTTGCTTCTAGGTTATCTAAAGTTTAATATAGAATTTATTCTATATTATTAATTTTTTATAATATAAAAGGAATATTAACTAGCATTTTATAGCTTACGCACAAAAAAAATGAATTTACCAACAACTGTTATTTCAATAATTGAAAATTTATTATTAATGTTACCTGCATTATTAGTAGTTGCATACGTAACTGTAGCTGAAAGAAAAACTATGGCTAGTATGCAAAGAAGATTAGGACCAAATGCTGTAGGTTACTATGGTTTATTACAAGCTTTTGCTGATGCCTTAAAATTAATATTAAAAGAATATGTAGCTCCTACACAAGCTAATTTAATATTATTCTTCTTAGGGCCTATAGTAACATTAATATTTGCTTTATTAGGTTATGCTGTTATACCATATGGACCTGGATTATCTCTAGGTGATATGGAGTTAGGTATACTATTTATGTTAGCCGTATCATCATTAGCTACATATGGTATATTATTAGCAGGATGAAGTGCTAATAGTAAATATGCTTTCTTAGGGTCATTAAGAAGTACAGCTCAATTAATTAGTTACGAATTAGTATTAAGTTCAGTATTATTAATTATTATTATGATAACTAATAGTTTAAACTTAAATATTAATGTACAATTCCAAAAAATTATATGATTAGGTATACCTTTATTTGTTATATTAATCATATTCTTTATAGGTGCTGTAGCTGAAACTAATAGAGCTCCATTTGATTTAGCTGAGGCTAAGTAGATTTGGCCTCATTAAAGATCACAAATTGCTGGAATATCTCGTATAAGACAATCAGCAGGGAAATAATTTGATATATTTCGAATTAACTCTTCAGAGACTAAATGTGATCATTTAATATTAAAAATATTAAATAAGATATAGTCCAAACTTATATGAGAATATAAGATTAATATTTAATCGAAATTAAGTATATATAAGCTAAATACTAATAAAAATAAATTAAACTATAATCCTATAGAGTCTAAAAGATTCTATTCATCTAACCTACAGACAAAAATCAGGATAGAAACCCTATACCTATTTTAACTTTAAAAGAGTTAAACGATAAAAATTATATAGATTCATTCAGAAAAGTACTAAAAGGTAAAGGTGGTATTTATTCCTAGCTCGCGCAGTAAATACAATTAATAATAAACAATATATAGGTAGTGCCAAAGATCTATATTTGAGATTAAATGAACATTTAAATAATAAAAAATCGAATATTAATTTACAAAGAGCAATCAGTAAATATGGATTAGATAAATTTAATTGAGTTGAGGCTGCCTTTATAAAAAAATAATAGCAAGCTAAAGCTAAAGCTCGAATATTTTAGTTATATAAGTAAAATAATCAGTAACGAAGATTTAACTACATTAGAAACAAATTATATAAAATCTTTTAACCCTACAACTCTTTAAACTAAACGCTACTAGTATGTCAGGATATAAACATACTGTATAAGCAATAGAAAAAATGAAAGAATATTATAAAGATAAGAATAGCCATCCTATGTATGGTAAAAATCATACTAAAGAAGCTTTATCTTTAATTAGCAAACCTGGTGGATTAAATCCTATGTACGGTAAGACTCATAGTGATGAAACTAGAAGTATTATGGCTAAAAAAATAAATAAGTACTTAAAAGGTGTAGGAGGCGCAAGCTCTCGATTTAAATAATAATTTAATTAAGAAATTTGACAATAATGTAGAATTAGCTAAATACTTAAAGATATCTAAAGTGACGGTAGGTAAATATATGAATAACAATTTAATTTATGATAATATTTATATATTTAAACCTATAGAAAATAAAAATTTCGATTAATAGTTGGAATCTGAATTAGTTAGTGGATTCATGACAGAACACGCTGCTGTTATATTCGTTTTCTTCTTCTTAGCCGAGTATGCAAGTATAGTAGTTATGTGTATCTTAACTAGTATATTATTCTTAGGAGGTTACTTATTAGGTTTCGATCATGTTTACTTCTTCGATTCTATAAATTACATCTATGCTTATTTATTTAACGTAGAATGAATAACATCTAACGAATATTTCAAACTAAGAGAATTATTAACTAGTTCTGCAGTAGATGGATTATTATATAGTTTAGCTTTAGGTGTAAAAAGTTCAATGATGGTATTTACTTTCATCTGGACAAGAGCGTCTTTTCCTAGAATACGTTTTGACCAACTTATGTCCTTTTGTTGAACTGTATTATTGCCTATGCTATTCGCATTTATAGTATTAGTTCCATGTTTACTTTATATATTTGGAATATTCTTTATAAATATTAACTTATTTTAATACTATAAAAATAAGATCGAGTTCAATCATGAAATGCATATCTATTGATATTATATTTACAATATAAAGCTTAAAGAATAAAAAAATTATGTTTAATAATATACCCTTAAATCAAATTTATACTAATATAAATGAACTTTCAATTATTTGTTTGATAAAAAAGAACTTAACAAAACAAATAGGAATATACAGTATTGTCAATAATAATGACGGAAAGATGTATATAGGAAGTTCTATGAATTTAGCCAAAAGAATATTGGAACATATAAATAATAAACAATCTAATATATATTTACAAAATGCTATAAGTAAATACAAATTAGAGAATTTTACTCTTTATATTTTAGAATTCCTATATACAGATAATAATTTATCTAAAACTGAATTAAATATTCAACTAATAGAAATGGAACAGAAATATTTAGATTTATTTGATAATAAATATAATATAAATCCTACAGCAGGAAAATCTAGAATTGGAGCTAAACATACTGAAGCTACCAGAGAATTAATGAGTAAAGTAAGACAAGAAAATCCTTAATAAAAAACATAATGTTGAAACCATAGAGAAAATGAAATTAAGATTATCAGGTTCAAATAATCATATGTATGGTAAACCAGTAACTGAAGAAAATAAAAAATTAATATCTAAAATGTTTAGTAAAAGTATTTATTTATATGATGCTAACACATTTAAATTAATAAATAAATACGATAAACATAAAGATATAATAAAAGATTTAAATATTTCACCTAAAACTTTAGTAAAATATAAGAATTCAGGTAAAGTGTTTAGAGGTAAATATATTTGAACTTCTTTTGAAATAATTAAAGAGTAAGAGTATAAATATCATGTATTATAATGATCTTGTAAACTTATACACTATTACATTAACTTCTAGTTAACGGCGAAATGCTAAATTGACGCCTTTAATTAGTAGGCTAGCTTACGCAGCAGAAAAATTTATTTTTACTAAACCGAGCCTTCCTTTAGTAATACTATCAATTAGCTAAGAAACCCATAGGACTTCGTAGGCAAAAGGGCGAGTGAACAAGGGCATTCAAAATTCTATATTAATTATGATAAATTTAGATTATTTAAATATTTATATTATAGTACCTAGTACTATATTTTTTTATTGCTTATTTAATGGTTATTTTAATATCAATTATATTAAAGGTTTCTTACATTCATATCCTTTAATAGGTACTTTTTTAAAACTTTTAGGTTGAATATTCCTTATTTGTTTAGTATTGTATTTATTAAGTGATACAGTTTATGCTATGGCTCCTGGATCTTCCGGGAGTAATACTGATTTACCTAAGGGTGATGTGAAGATTACTACAGGTGATGTAAGTAACAGTCTTACCATTAAAGACTCTACTATTAATATACCTGACATAGTGGCTAGAGGACTAACTAATCTTGGTACTGGTACTGCGATAGCAGCAGGTATAACAGGTGCTAGTAGTATTGCTACTAAAGCAGGAAGTTCTCCTATGGCTAAATTAGGTATTATAGCCACTGGAGGTGTAATAGGGGCTGTGTCTGTAGTTTTGGCTAACGGAACAAATCTTATTGCAGAAAAAAAAATTGATAATGCAATGACTTTAACTGGGAAGTCGGATACACTTCCTATATCCTCTACTTCTGCGCAAGGTAGCATTAGTCAAACTACTACTTCCAATACTGGAAATGGTAATTCTGGAGATGGGCCAGCTGCTTTTTCAATAGAACCTGGCGCGGGTTTTGATACTGTTATGAGTTTATTAGAAGCTAATAATATTTTACATATTTGTATATTATATTTACCTACTTCTCTAATGATTTTATATTTATCTACTATGATAGTTGAAAATCAATGAAACCTAATATGAATTAAAAATATTTTTGGTAATTGATTTTATAATTTAATAATAAAATTTTTAAGTTATACAGGTAAATATAATAGAATTTGAATGTTTATAGGGTGAGTACTTTTAGTATTTGCTAGTTTAGTTGCTTTATATATTTCGAATTTTCTAGTAAATAATATCGATATTATTAGTGAAATTATACAAAAAGGAAAATAAATTTACCCTTATAATTTTATCATGTCTTATAGAGTATTTATTGAATATATTCACAAGAATATTCCAATTCAAAGGGTAGCTTACGCGAACCTTCAGCGACAAAAATAAAAGTTTTACTAAAATAGTTAAACATAACTATTCTATAGTAAAATAAGTGAAAGAATCAAAAATAACTCTTAACTGTTTGTTACCTCATAGTAATAAACTTTTTATCTTTAGTTAGCTATTAAAACATAACTATAAAGTCTATTAATAAGTAGTTTTATGAATATTTTCATGAATATTATCTACAATACTAGTAGCTAAGGCTACACTTTAAAAGTACAACCATGAAATGCATGTCCATCGGTATAAATATATAATCTAAAGTTCGAAGATAACCTCTTTTACAAGATGTGATTATCCTCTTTATTAGCCGTACCATTAATAGGTACAATAATAGTATCTAGTGTAGACTCATATAAAAAAACATCAGCAGTCTATACTAAAATAATAGCATTAATAGCTAGTGTTATAAATTTAATTATATCATTAGTAATGTTTATATTATTTAACAGTAGTACAAATCAATTCCAATTTGTACAAGAACATTATAACGTACAATTATTTGATATTTACTTAGGAGTAGACGGTATATCTGTATACTTTGTATTATTAACAACAATAATAATGCCCATAGCAATATTATCTAATTGAGACTCTATAAAAGAAAATGTAAGAGCTTACATAATTATAATGTTATTATTAGAAACATTATTACTAGCCGTATTTATGGTATTAGATATAATGTCTTTCTATATTTTCTTCGAAAGTATCTTACCACCTCTATTTATATTAGTAGGTATATTTGGGTCAGATAACAAAGTTAGTGCTAGTTATTATTTATTCTTATATACATTTAACCTCAAGTGTAAAAGAGCCAAACACCGGGAAAGCCCTAAAGCTCTAGTAACCAAAGAAATAAAAGAAATTTTATTTCCGGCCTGATTAATGACTCAGGGTATGGTAAAATCACTAGTTTTCATTTATGAAGAAAAGCTACTTTTAGTAGCAGATATATGGGTGATCGCGGTTCTAAGTCATTTTTATTTTAAAACCAGATATTTAGTTTTAAATTATAAAGGTGTAAAAGAGCAACGAGTAGATGGTTCTTCAAGATCTAGGATTTTAGATTTTGTAAGGTGTACTCTAGTCGCTGGGAAACCAGTTTTTGGAAGAAAAATTCATTCTCATTCTTATAATAGTAAAATTTTAAGTGATATATTAAAAAAGTCTATACATACAATAGAACCTGCTTTAGATCCTTGATTTGTAACAGGATTGGTAGAAGCTGAAGGATGTTTTATATTAGGATTTTTCAAAAGCAATAATTATAAAATGGGTTATCAAATACAAGCTATTTTTAAAATAACTATTCATAAAAAAGATTATAATTTGCTATGTCAAATTAAAGATTATTTAGGGGTAGGTAAAATAACCCAACATGGAGAGACCACTTTACAATATACAGTTAAATCTTTAAAAGACTTAGATATAATAATATCTCATTTTGATAAATATCCTTTATTAAGTCTAAAATGGGGTGACTATAAACTTTTTAAAGATGCAGTTATTTTAATTAAAAATAAAGAACATTTAACTAAAGAAGGGTTTAAAAATATACTTTCTATAAGGGCCTCTATGAATTTAGGTTTATCTGATGAACTTAAATTATCTTTTCCTAATGTTGAACTTATATCTAAACCTTTACCTTCTAATACTTTGACTGCAAATCCCTACTGAATAGCCGGATTAGCTAGTGGAGATGGGTGTTTCCACATTTCTATTCGTAATTTTGCTACAACTAGAACAGGAAAATCTGTAGTATTAAAATTCCATATTGTTCAACATAGTAGAGATATTGAATTAATAAAAATGTTAATATCTACTCTTAAATGTGGAAAAGTTGAACTTATGTTAAACCAATCAGCTGTATATTTCGTGGTAATTAAATTTCAAGACATATTTGAAAAGATAATACCATTATTTGATAAATATCCCATTAAAGGAATAAAAGCTTTGGATTATTATGACTTTAAAAAAGTAGTCAATATAATGTATAATAAAGAACATTTAACTGAACAAGGTTTATCTAAAATTCGATCTATAAAATTAAGTATGAATTTGTTTAGAAAATTTTAAATACCTTTATTTTAAATTATAAGAATTGCCGGTTAGCCGGTATGGATTGAAGTAACCCAAAATTAAAGAATACATAACTAATTATGTAATAAACGTATGAGGATCTTTATTCTTATTATTATCAATATTAAGTATATCTTCAATAATGGGTAGTACAGATTTCGATACATTATTCAAATTAAATTTTGAATATAAAACACAAATATTCTTATTTATAGGTATATTTATAGCATTTGCTGTAAAAACACCTACTATATTCTTGAATAATTGATTATTAAAAGCTCACGTTGAATCACCATTAGGTGGTAGTATAGTATTAGCCGCTATTGTATTAAAATTAAGTTTATACGGTATATTTAGAATGATATTACCTATATTACCAAAAGCAGCATTAGATTATACATTTGTAATTTACACAATAGCTGTAATTACAATAATTTACGCTAGTTTTAGTACAATAAGAACAACAGATGTTAAAGAATTAATAGCTTACAGTTCTGTTTGTCACGCAGCTGTATATTTAATAGGTGCATTTAGTAATACAATACAAGGTATAGAAGGAAGTATAGTATTAGGATTGGCTCACGGATTCGTATCTAGTGGTTTATTCATATGTGCAGGTGGTATATTATATGATAGAACTGGAACTAGAAGTATATTCTTCTATAGAGGTGCTACTCAATTAATGCCTATCTTCTCAATATTATTCTTCATATTAGCATTAGGTAACTGTGGAGCTCCATTAACAATAAATTTCGTAGGAGAATTCATGTCATTATATGGAATCTTAGAAAAATTACCAATATTAGGAGTATTTGCTTGTTCATCTATAATATTCTCTGCTGCATATACAATATACTTGTTCAATAGAACAGCCTTCGGTGGATCATTCACAAGATTCTTAGAAGAAAGTGTATATGATGTAAATAAAAGAGAATTCACAATGCTATTTATATTAGTAGTATTTACTGTATTCTTAGGAATTTACCCTTCATTAATATTAAACGTATTAGACTACTCAATGAATAGTTTAATATATAGCGTATAATAATTTAAAAACAATTATTAAACTCTTATCTAACTTACGATTAAAATAATTTACGTATTAAAGCTGTATAAGCTAAAATTCATAAAAAGAAAACAAAATATGCCTCAATTAACACCTTTTTATTACATGAATGAAGTAGTATTTTCTTTTACTATCATAGTATTAGTATTATACGTATTATCTAAATACATATTACCAAGAATAGTTCGTTTATTCTTATCACGTATGTTCATAAATAAAATATAATATAAATTTATATATTATAAAAATATTATAATTAGTGTGCTGCTTAGCTTGCTAGGTAACTAAAGCGACTAGTTATAAATAATTAGTTATTTAAAGATATATATCTTATAGTAGTGATTATACTACTAATGTTTTCTAACACACAAAATTTATTTACAGAAATAAGAAGTCCTTTAGATCAATTCGAAATAAGAGACATATTAAACTTAGAAGTTTTAGGTGGTAACTTACACTTATCAATAACAAACATAGGATTCTACTTAACATTAGGAGCATTATTAACATTAATATTAAGCTTAGTTGCAACTAACCAAAACAAATTAGTAAGTAACAACTGATCTATAGCTCAAGAATCTTTATACGTAACAATACACAATATAGTTACAGGACAAATAAATGCTAAAGGAGGACAAATATACTTCCCATTTATTTACACATTATTTGTATTTATATTAATAAATAATTTAATCGGTATGGTACCTTATAGTTTCGCATCTACAGGACACTTTGCATTAACATTTGCATTAAGTTTCACAATAGTATTAGGAGCTACAATATTAGGATTCTCTAAACACGGTTTAAAATTCTTCTCATTATTAGTACCTGCTGGATGTCCTTTAGGATTATTACCATTATTAGTAATAATAGAATTCATTTCATACTTAGCTAGAAATGTTTCATTAGGATTAAGATTAGCAGCTAACATAACAGCTGGTCACATGTTATTAGCAATATTAAGTGGATTTGTTTATAACATAATGAATTCAGGAATAATATTCTTTATCTTAGGATTAATCCCATTAGCATTTATAATAGCATTCTCAGGATTAGAATTAGCTATAGCCTTTATCCAGGCGCAGGTGTTTGTAGTCTTAACTTCTTCTTACATTAAAGATGGATTAGACCTACATTAATATATAAAAGAATATGTGCATGCGTGCATGCACGCATAAAAAAGATTAAAAAATATACAACTTAATCCTTGATGTATAACAGGTTATACAGATGGTGAAGGTAATTTTACTATTAAAACTGTATCAGCTAGTACAACAAAAATAGGATATACTGTTAGATTAATATATCAAATTACAGTTCATCCTTATGATATAGATATGCTATATAAATTAAAAACATATTTTGACAACGTAGGAGATTAATAAAGATTATGTTTCTTATAGAATAACCAGATTGTCAGATATATTAAAAGTAGTAATTCCTCATTTCACTAATTATCCTTTACAATATACTAAGTTGATTTCATACTATTTGTTTAAAAAAGTAGCTTTTTTAATGAATAACCGTGATCATCTAACATTAGGGTTATATAATAAAATATTAGCCTGTAAAGCTAGTAAAAAAAAAAGATTGAATGCTTCTATATTTAAAAATATTATACCTTTTGATGTATCAAGTATTATTACTAATAATACTAATTCACTATTAGATCCTTACTATATAACAGGTTTTGTATATGGTTCGTTTTTTATATCTAAACCTTCCTCCTTAAGTAAATGACCTGATTAATAAGCTACGTTTTCTATAGCTCAGCACAATAGAGATATAAACTTATTAAACAAACAGAATTAATTTTACTCTTAATTGTGTACTTTAAAAAAAGGAAGTGAAAACATGGTTTATTTAGCCGTTAGAAATAAAAAATATTTTCATAATAAAATACTGCCTTTATTTGTTAAGTATAATTTAGAAGGTGAAAAGAATAAAGATTTTCACAATTTTTGTTTAGGTGTTGAGATACTATACAATAATTTAGGTAAAGGTATTAAAAACTTATCTGCAGATGATACAGCTAAACTTAATTATTTAATAGATCATATGAATAAAAACAGATACAATAAATAGTATTTGTATTATAACTTAAAGTTATAAATAATTAGTTATTTAAAGATATATATGTACCCAAAGTAGATACTTAATTAATGGATTTTGTAATTATAATCTTATCAGCCCTATTTTTTATTTTATGTTTGAAGGTCATATAAAACCTAAATACCTTTTAGTTATGGTATTAATTAGTATTACATTATACTTTATGATGGACACAGTCTATGTTATGGCCCCTGAAGGTATAAAAGAACCTATCACAGTAAAAGTGGGTGATAATCAAAATACTATAAATCTTAACAATACTAGTATTAATATACCTGCTAGTGTAACTAAAGGATTAACAAATTTAGGTACAGGTGCTGCAGCAGCTGCTGCTGCTGCTGCGGTAGCTGGAATAAAAGCAGGAGCTAGTCTAGCTAAAACCAGCGGACTTTATACTACAGCTAAATTAGGTTTAATGACAGCAGGAGCTGTTATAGCAGGTAGTACAGTTACAGTGGTTAATACTATTAATAGTCTTGACAGTAGCAAAGTAACTACTTCAGAAGCAACTAAATCATCATCTAATATACCTTCCCCAAATAATAGTCCTACTTCTTCAGCCTTCTCTATAGAACCTGGAGCAGATCTAGATACAATATTAAGTTTATTAAATGCTAATAATGTGTTACATATATGTATCACTTATTTAATAATAATTATGTTAATTTTATACATAGCTGATAATATTACAAGTAAAAAATGAAATTTACTATTTATTAAACGTATATTTGGTGTGACAACTTATAATTTAATTATAAAATGATTTACATTTACATCAAGATACAACAAAATATGGATAGGAATAGCTTGATTATTATTATTAATAGCTAGTTTTGTTACTTTATACGTATCTAGTTATCTATCAAATAATATTGAGATTTTAGCTGACATAATAAACAATAAAAAAATATAAAGCACAAGTATTCGTAGTATTAACTTCTTCATATATTAAAGATGGATTAGATTTACACTAATATACGTGTTAACAGCATAAAACCAAATATGCTTAAATAAAAATCCAAATAATAAGTGAGAATAAATAGTTATTTAGGAAAATTATATATACAATAATAATTTATCTATAACTTAAAGAATAATGAAAATTATAAATTATAATAATAGAAACTAATAGTAAGTAATGAATAGTTGTTTATTCATATATAGCCAACTAAGCTGGCTAGCTATTTACTAAGCGAACCAATATAAATTTTAAATTAGACTAGTAATCTTATAACTAAGGTTATAAACAAAACATTATATAGTTTATTATTCTCCTTATAACAAAATAAGTTAGAACTTATAGTGATGTAAAGAAATTTATATCATAAAAATAGATGAGTTTGGTGATGGCTCTGATTGAATGCTGTCCAAGTGCTTGACACATGCTAATCGTACGTTTTAATTGATAGCTTTTTCGCATAAATTAAAAAGTGGTGTACAGGTGAGTATAATGATATTCTTAGCCGACCTTAAAGTGAAGGTAAATCCTTCATAATACATAAAGGGATATGTAATCCTGCTTTAAGAGGACAATAAATATCTTCGGGATAGGTAGTAGTTAAGGTGATGGCTTAACTAGCCTAAAACTCTCGTAGTCGAAGCTGAAAGGTTGATCGACCACATTGGGTCTGAAAAAACCCCAATGCAAGTTAGTACAGCAGTGAGGAATCTTGGTCAATGGCCTAACGGCTGAACTGGCAACTTGGAGAAGTGGCAAGTCTTACTTTGATTATATTACTATATATAATCTATAAGATTGTATTAAAATTGAATAAAGCTTTGTTTATATATTGATAATGACAGTATATATATCGTGTCTTGACTAATTACGTGCCAGCAGTCGCGGTAATACGTAAGAGACTAGTGTTATTCATCTTAATTAGGTTTAAAGGGTACCTAGACGGTCAATATAGCTTCTATAATGTTAGTACTTGACTAGAGTTTGATATAAGAGGGCAGTACTTGAGGAGGAGAGATGAAATTCTATTATACCAAAGGGACTCGGTAAAGGCGAAGGCAGCCCTCTATGTAAAAACTGACGTTGAAGGACGAAGGCACAGAGAACAAACAGGATTAGATACCCAAGTAGTCTTTGCAGTAAATGATGAATGCCATAGGTTAGATTGAGCTTTAATAAATTAGTTTATCAGTAGTAAACTAACTATTAAACAATATTTAGTCTATAAATGAAAGTGTAAGCATTCCACCTCAAGAGTAATGTGGCAACGCAGGAACTGAAATCACTAGACCGTTTCTGACACCAGTAGTGAAGTATGTTGTTTAATTCGATGATCCACGAAAAACCTTACCACAATTTGAATATTTTACAGGAGTTGCACGGCTGTTTTCAGTTAATGTTGTGAAACTGTGGTTTCCATGAAATTAACGCAATCCCTGGCTTTATTTTTTTAAAGCGTAAGCTCTACGATAAAGCATTTGATCCAGGATTTGGAAAGAAAAAGGGGACAAAGACAAGTCATCATGGCCTGCTGAATGATCTAGGAAATCATGATCGTGGGATAAACTATCAAACTCCGGGGACACCCTAAAGTTTCTGGTACTAAGCTATATATGAAAATATACTAGTGGCTGAAGTAATTACTCAGGTACAGTAACAAGCCAGAAAATGATTGAAAAAGAAATGGGTTATCGCGGATCTAAGTCAAATAAAGGTAATACTTTATTTGTAAAAGAGCAACGAGTAGACGGTAGTTATGTTAAGAAATTGACATTAAGGTATACTCTAACGGGTTTCGAAAGAAATTATCAAGTCAAAATCCTTTCTAACCAAATAAATCAAATAAGGACGTATTCAGCCAATAACATTTCCCAGAAAAAAGATGTTATGGGTTTAATTAATCCTTGGTTCATGACAGGTTTTACCGATGCAGAAGGAACTTTCTCTATATCAATTCAACATAATGAAAATTATGACACAAATTGAAGAGTTAAGCCCGTATTTGCTATAGGATTACATTCTAAAGATCTAGATATTTTAGAAAATATAAAATATTTTTGAAAAGTAGGTAATATACATAAACATGGTAAACATTCTTTACAGTATAGAGTTGAATCTATCAAAGACTTACAAGTAATTATAGATCATTTTGATAGATATCCGCTTGTAACATGTAAAAGAGTTGATTATGATATATTTAAACAAGCTTTTATTCTTATAAAGGAAAGAAAACATCTTAAAGATCCAGGTCTTCTTAAAGTAGTAGGTTTAAAATCAATTCTTAATTTAGGTTTAACTACTAAACTTAAACAAGAGTTCCCTACTTGAAAAGACATTGAGGCAAATAAACCTGAGTATATATTTAAAGATATACCGAATCCTCAATGAATGGCCGGATTTTCTAGTGGAGATAGTAGTTTTAATATTAAAATAAGTAAATCTTTAACTAGTAAGTTAAGCACGAGAGTTCAATTAAGATTTTCTATAGATTTACACATAAGAGAAAAAGAGTTAATTAATTTTTGTGTTAAATTCTTTAATTTAACTGAAGATAAGTATGTTTATTTAAAAAGTAACTCTGTTAGTTTACAAATAACTAATTTAAAAGATATTAGTAATGTAATTATACCTTTCTTTAAAAAGTACCCTATTAAAGGTAAGAAAAGTTTAGATTTTATAGAATTTGATAAAGTTGTGACAATGGTGAACAATAAGCAACATCTAACTCAAGAAGGGTTAGATCAAATATTAACTATTAAATCTAGTATGAATCAATAAATTTATTTGATTTATTTGTATGATAAATTTGATCGCTGTGTGATATTGTGGGCTATAGACGTGCCACATATTCCTGCTTCTTGAGCTAGGGCCTCAAGTTTGCGGGATAAACTATCAAATTCCGGGGACACCCTAAAGCTTCTGATACTAAGCCATATATGAAAATATATGAGTGGCTGAATTAATTACTCAGGTATAGTAATAAGTCATAAGATGATTGAAAAAGAAATGGGTTATCGCGGATCTAAGTCAATTACAGGTTTTAATGTCCCGCCAGCCATAAACAAATCTGTAGTTGTAAAAGAGCAACGAGTAGACGGTAGTTATACTAATAACTTAGTATTAAGGTGTACTCTAATGGGTCTCGAAAGAGATTATCGAATCAAAACCCTTTCTAAAATATATAATAATCCTTCTAATTCAATGCGGTATTATTCAACTAATGTAGGTAATTCTAATTTAGAAAATACTACCTTAAATCCTTGATTTATAACAGGTTTTTTTGATGCTGAAGGATCTTTTTCCATTTACTTGAGAAATAAACTAGAAGGTTCTACATATTGTGAGGCTAGAATAGGTATTAGTTTACACAAGAAGGATTTATATACTCTAAAGTGTATTAAATCATATTTTAAGGGTAAAGGTAGTATAGTAAAACATGGTGAAGATAGTCTTCAGTACGTTATAACTTCTATAGAGCAGCTAAATACTTTAGTTATACCCCACTTTGATAACTATCCTTTGATTAGTAAAAAATATGCTGACTATCTTTTATTTAAGAAGGCCGTTCTTTTAATCATAAATAAAAAACATTTAACTCCTCCCCTCGGCCTCGCCACCGGAGTCCGGGGGCAAAGGGAAGGATTACAAGAGATTGTATCAATTAAAACTTCAATGAATAAAGGTTTATCTGATAAATTAAAGAAAGTTTTTCCTAATAGAATTGAAATTCCTAGACCTTTAGTATCAAACTATGTCATACCTGACCCTGAATGAGTTGCAGGATTTACCTCAGGTGAAGGTTGTTTTATGATTAAAATTAGTAAATCTCCTGCATCAAAATTGGGATTTGGTGTACAATTAATATACCAATTGACTCAGAATAATACGGATGAAATACTAATGAAGTGTATACTTACCTATTTCGGGTGTGGTACATTAGTGGAGGATGGTACAAAGATTGTTTATTTTGTAAGAAAATTCTCTAATATCCTAGATATAATTATACCCTTTTTTAATAATCATAGTGTAAGAGGTGTAAAGTTCCAAGATTATTTAGATTGATGTAAAGCCGCTGACATTATTAAAACTAAAGGTCATTTAACTCTAAGAGGATTAGAGGAACTTAAAAAAATAAAAGCTGGAATGAATCGTAAAAGAATATAAATATAAATTAGTAGAATGGCGGTGAATTAAAGGATTAAAATATATCAAGATAAATTTGATCTGCCGTGAGACAAAGAGATGCAAAAATGTGAATTTAAGCTAATCTCTAAAAATAGGATATAAATTTTAAGGATTGTAGTCTGAAACTCGACTACATGAATAAGTAATTACTAGTAATCGTGAATCACCATGTCACGGTGAATTAACCTTGGATTGGTACTAACCACTCGTCACATGCTGAAAAGAGTATGCGCAATAAGTTTGCTTTTTCAATGATTAGTAAAAATAACAAGCAGGTTTTATATTCTATTATTGGAAATCTTCGTATGCGTGACTCTAATTAGTGTTAAGTCGAAATACGGTTCGCGTAGTGGAAGTTGCGCGGGAATAATTAACCTAAACGATAATTTATTTAAGTGATATTGAGAAATATTTTCTTAAATAAAAACTTATAAGGTGGTTTTTTTTTGGTTCGAATCCAATGTAAGTAGATGGGAAACAACTTAAATTTTATACACGAAGTTTATACTTTTTACGTTAGGAATAAAAGTTCCCCATGTAATATTAAGCCGGTTAAGATTTATATAAATTGTGATTTATTAGATATAAAAAAAAATTATATATAAAGGTAATATTAAAAAGGCAGGTATTTATCTGACCCCAGAGGGGTACGGGGAAATTTACTTAACAATGATACTTATATAGGTAGTTCTGTAGATTTAACTAGGAGATTGAGTGATTATTTATCTTATAACTGGTTACTAAAAGAAATTGTTAAACATAATAGTATTATATATAGAGCTTTGTTGAAGTATGGTTATAAGAATTTTAGATTAGAAATATTAGAACATTGTGAAGTAGAGAATACTATAGAAAGAGAACAATTTTATATAAATAAGTATGAATCTAGTTATAATATTTGTAAAACAGCAGGTTCAGCATTAGGGCGTATAACTAAAAAATCTACTAAATTAAAATTGCGTAATTCTCGGTTAATTAGATTATATAAAAATAATACAAGCAATGTAAAATATTAAAATTTCATATTAAAGTACTTTACAAAGGAAGTAGAAAAATTAGAGAATAATATTTATAAACTACAATCTAAATTAGAAAGTATATTACTTACTAATAATAGAAAATCAAATGTGCTGCTTCGCAGCCTGAAAAACTCAATAGCTGTGAAACTCCAGTTTTTTTATTAGTAACTGACTTGACTACAAGTCTAACTAAAAAATATTCTTCTATATAGCATTAGATTTAAATGCTAGTAATTCTACTATTATGAATTTTATTCATAATATAAAACCTTATGTGCTGCTTCGCAGCCGGAAGATGTATAATAAAAAAATAAATATTAACATGGGTAAAAATAACTTACCTCTACATCTAAACGGATATAGGTTAATGGTAGACTTTCTGATTTCCACTCAGCGTGTGTCAGTTCAGATCTGACTACCCGTAAACTTGCTGAATATTCAGCTATATAAATGAATAAAAAAGCTTTAAAGCAAAAGTTGGAACTAACCCAGTTTCACCATGCTACATTCTATTTCCTATTATTAGATCTTATTTATCGTATAAGTAATAAACTTATGAGGATAATTCTATTATTAATGTGCCTATGTGGCCCAGTCTTATTTTTAGATTTAAAAACTACATTACTAAATATAATAATCTGCTATATAGCCGATATACGTAGTAAATATATAATCTTTTACTCTTACATGAAATCTTAATGAATTTGTATACTTATACTTATATTACCTTATTTAATATAATTTGATAATATAATACAACCTGTTCTTCTAGATTCTAACATTAGTTTTAGTCAACCACTAGCTGAAGTTATTCAGCTAGACAGTACTAATTTTAAAATCATTTTGCTACCAGCTTATAAAGAGAGAACCTTTTTCCAATTTTTCTGTGTCTTTTCTCTCCTGGATAAGGGAAACGTATTTAGTAGATATTTTAGATGATGGTTACTTTTGATACATCACAAAAATTTCCCCTTTCAGAAAAAAAGACCGATAGAGATATAATCTTACCTCTTTTCTTATATGATCAAAGGACAATGCAGGGCTTCCTTAGATAGATCCATTACCCCGGTCTTGACAATTAGCCCGAGAACATCTATGAGAGTAGATGAATTATTAACACAAAATAATATGCCAGGATGCTTATCGCTATAAAATTTATACAGGGTTAAGCAAAAAAAAATATATATTACAAAACATGAAAAAATATAAACCAAATAATAAAAATATTATATCAAGATTTTTTATAGGTGTTAAAAAAGGTCTTTTTACTCCTACTTTACCTAAACATATTATCCAGCTTAACAATAATCCTATTATTCGAATTTTTAGAGTACTTAGTGGAATAAGTATTTTACTTGTTTTAACTCATAGATTAGATTATTTTGGTGAGGGATTATTATACTTTTCTGCTTTAGTTCTTTGTACTGTTTTATCTTTTCTTTTTAGTTTATATCTTATCTTTTTAACTTATCATAGAATTAAACATATGATTAAAGTTTTGAAGAGTGATGAATTAGATGTTAGAAACTCACCTTTGGATAGATTTGCTAGTATAGCTGCTAGAATAATTTTATGTAGTAAAGGGTTATGCGAAACTGCTGCTCCTGTTGGGGTGGTTTTTGGAGGAATGGCTGGTATTGATGAACTTAGAAAAGTAAAAGGTTTAGAACCTATCTTTCTTCCTAAATTAGCGGATTTTATTTTTACTGATACTGACACTAATAAACAAATCAAACAAATGCGTTATGACGAAGCTGCTATAGAACGTAATAGTAAAGAACTTAATACTTATAAAGAGGAGCATAGTATCGTGGATTCATTTGAAAAAAATGGTGTGATTAGTCAGGATGAGGCTGATACATGAAGAGATCAAATTAAGCGTAATCAATCAATGTGCCAAAACGATAGTAAAGAAATTAAATCTAAAATCTTAAGTTCTTTAGAGAAATTTAATGAAATACGTAATAATAAAAAATAACCTAACTACTCCTAGTAGTATAGGTGCTTACAGTGCAGTTGTATTTTATTAGATAGGTATTCTTACGACGAAGTCGTATAGCATAGAGCTGTTGAGGAGCTATATAATCTTATCCCTTTTTATATATCAAATTACTAATATATATGACTACAACACAAAATAAAAGCGCTTAACAATCTAACTCAGAAAATTAAGACCGAGATTAAAAATATAATTTCATAACTAGAAAAAGCCAAGGATTTAATAGCAAAAACTTGATATGAAGAAGCCAAATTAAAAAACCCTAGAAAGTTTGAGAAATGATGTGATAAATATTCATGTCAAGGAATTCTAAATGATTAATTAATTTTGTGCTGCAGGCTGCTGGCTGGCTGGCTGGCCAGCCAGCTAGATAGTTATATATATAATATAATAAAATATATTATATAAAGGAGGGTTCCTTTATAGGCAAGAAGGGCTAAACTGTAAATTTAGTACATAATATGTTTTGAGAGTTCGAATCTCTCGTCTCCTAGAATTAGTAACTTAATTAGGTAAAGGATTTCCCTGTCACGGAAATAGATGTCGGTTCGATTCTGATCTAATTCGTTATATACCTTGGTATTTGTTTACCTAAGTAAAACGCTGGCTGCTTTATATAAAGCTATGGAAAAGTCTTCCATTGGTAGGGTAAGGCACTTGCTACGTGTCGTGTTTTATACACTTAGGTGTTCAATTCACCTCTTTTCCGTTAGAAGATTTTGCTTCTTTTTATTAATAATATTAATAAATCATGAATAAATTTAATACATCAAATCAAGAAAGAATAATTCTTTCTATAAATCTAAATAAATATTTATTACTTTCATAGCGAAGCTGCGCAGCGCACACAAAACAAAAAATTTGTTCGTTCTATAGAAGTAAAATTTAGTAAAGATATAATAAATAAAACTTTATCTCTAACTACACGTAAAAATACTATAAAACTTTTTTATACGTGTGCGAGCTACAATAATAAAGCATATTCTTTTACACTTATATGTAGATATTATAATTGAACTTTAATTTATAGATGCTCCGCTCTTAATAATATAACTTAGTATTAAGTTACATAGTTACCGTCTCAGTAAATTAATGTCTTATATACTAAAATATTTAATTCAATTCTTACTGTTTAGCCTCTATAGCTCAACGGTAGAGCATGATACTGTTAATATCATGATAGACGTTCGATTCGTCTTAGGGGCTTTTAAATCAATGTTCGAAACTAATTTAATTTTTTTTTTATCTATGTTTTATATAAATAATTTTAACTTAAATTCTTTTATTTTGAGTTTATTAACTTTTATTTTATTTCTTAATATTACTTTGTGATATTTAGACGATTTCTCACTGTCAAAAAATAAGTATATTAAATTTTTACAAGTATTAACTCCTTTATGATTAATACTATTTACTGTTATATTAATCTATTTTAATATAATAATTCTTGATGATTATGTAGTTTTACATATAGATGGTAATAAAAGAGATATCTCTAATAATGTTAGTATAGGAGGTAGTATAGAAGTTAATAAAGATGCTGCTGAAGTATTAGTACGTAACATAGGTGTTGCAGGTACTATAGCAGGTGTTTCGGGAGCAGTAGCAAAAGCTATAGGTAAATCAGGTGTGCGAAGCACTCCTTTACAAAAAGCAGGTATAATTATAGGTTCCGCAGGAGCTGCAGGAGCTATTCATGTAGGAACTACGATTATTAATAAAGTTATTAATAGTGGTTCTAATAATAAAAATACAGATTTACCTAATACAAGTAATATTAATATTGAAGGAGGAAATAAATTATTAAATGATGGATTCAATAATCTTAGTGAGTTAAAGATTTTATTGTTATCTATGAATACTTTGGCAAGTACATGCTTATTTTTACTTCTTATATTATTTATTATGTTTTTATTTAAATATTATTTGTGTGCAAGCTATGAAAATAACATTAAATTAAATAAATTAATAGGGAACAAATTAAATAGCTATTTAATTTATCTAGTTAATTTAAATAAGAAAACTAGTAATGTATATATATTTATAATATTCATTGTATTATTTATATCCTTATCTTTCGAATGTTATTTCATAACTCAGTTGTATGATAATTTAGACAAATTTATAGATCTACATCTTAAAAAATAAAAGAAAAATCTTGCTAGCTGGCTTCTAGCGAAGCATGCAGCAGTAAAAGAAATAATAATTGTTTATTTTTTTTTTACAAACCCTTAGGGGGAAATATTATATAAGACGTTCGATTCGTCTTAGGGGCTTTTAAATCAATGTTCGAAACTAATTTAATTATAATTATTTATATAAATGACAAACACAATAAGAAGTAATTTTCAAGACCATCCTTTCCATTTAGTGTCACCTTCACCGTGACCTTTATACACAAGTATCTCATTATTTACTTTAACAGTAAACGCTGCATTATCAATGCACTTATTTAATAATAGTTATATCTTCCTATACTTAGCATTAGGTACATTAGTTGCATCTATGACTATGTGATTTAGAGAGTGCGCCGTGCTGAGGCGTAGTTGTCGTGAGGGATCATCCCTTTATCCTCGCTTGAAAAGGATAACAGCGACAGGGTTAGGCCGTCGGGGAAAGCCCGAGGTTGAACTTAGCATCCCTGTCGAAACGAATACAGTCGGTAACCCGATCAAACCGATAATAGATTCGTGAGCTGTTTACTTCATGGTTAGAGCTATACTGCCCAAAGCAAAATATCCATTGGCCTTAAATCACGGGCACTACCATTACGGGGAAGGGGTAGTTCAACCGGAGGAATCGGGAATCTCTGACGATTTTTCTCAAGTCGAGTTGACAAGATGTAACTTAATTACATTAAAGGATATGAGTTTGCAACCTAAAAAGTATGTTCGAACAACTATCGCAACCACGGGATTGCCTAAAAGAAGTAATTCTCATGGTAACAGAGTATCCGTAGTAGAATCTTTATTCGAAGGGATACAGCCTAGAATCCTCTCTAAGCCTAGACATTACTGTACATCTGGTACAATTGAAGTAATGAATAGACTGGAGAAACTGAGTAGACGAAGTGCAGATAGACCACATCTGTCTATCAATCAAAATCTTCATTCATTAGTTTACAAGGTGGAATTGTTAACCGGGGCCTATCATAATATAAAAAGTAAGCCCGGAAATATGACTCCTGCCAACGACAATGAAACATTAGATGGTATTAGTCATGAAGCTTTAGTCGAATTAAGTGATCTCATTCGTACCGAAAAGTTCAATTTTAGACCAACCAGAAGAGTAGAAATACCTAAGGCAAATGGAGGAAAAAGATCTTTGTCTATAGCCCCACCAAGAGACAAAATAGTTCAGGAAGCAATTCGTATGGTGCTAGATGCTATATACGAGCCGTTATTTATGAACTGATCTCACGGGTTCAGACCTAACAGAGGATGTCACACTGCTCTGGAAGAGGTAAGAAGAAATTTTAAGCCTGTATCCTGAGTTATTGAAGGTGATATATCTAAATGTTTTGACTCTATTGACCACAATAAATTAATGGTTCTTATAGAAAGCAAAATATTAGATAGAAGATTCACAAATCTAATCCGGAAAAGTCTAAAAGCAGGATACTTTGAATTCAAAAATCTGAAACAGAACTTAGCAGGTACTCCGCAAGGTTCCATTGTTAGCCCTATATTGTCGAATATTTTCCTTCACCAATTAGATGAATATGTCTATGAATTGAAGAAAGGTTTTGATAAAGGTAGCACTCCTAAAGTGAATACCGAATATAAAAAGCTACACAATGAAGCTGGGAGAGCAAAATATCACGGTAACCTAATCAGATTCAAAGAACTTTTACGTTTGAGAAAGAAGGTCTCGTATGTTGACTTTCATGATTCAGAATATAAGAGACTTGCTTATGTTAGATACGCCGATGACTGACTGATCGGTATAAGAGGATCATACGACGAAGCGATAAGGGTGAAAGCTCTTATTACTAGTTTGTGTGATAAGATTGGTTTAAAACTGAGCGACGAGAAGACGAAGATAACTGGCATATCTAAAGAAAAGGTATTATTCTTAGGTACCCATATCTTTAGAAGTAAGGTATGAGCCCAAGTTAGAATGCCCGGAGGTGGTATTAGAAGACAGGCCCTTGGTCTTATATTCGAGGCCCCTCTACAGAGAGTCATTAAGAAGTTAACAAGTAACGGTTTCCTAAAAAAAGGTAAACCAGCTCCGAAATACCTATGAGTACATAATAAACATAGAGTTATTATAGGACTATATAACTCAGTAGCGAGAGGATATTTAAATTACTATTCTTTCGTGCACAACTATGGTCCTTTGGTATCCCAAATTATGAGAATACTAAAGGTTTCCTGTGCTAAACTTCTTGCGGCCAAATTCAGTATTGATACAACCAGAAAGGTCTATCAGAAATACGGTAGATACTTGACAGCGGAAAATGAGAAAAAGAAAGAACGTCCCATGTCTTTTCTTAGACCGAGTTATACCGCAACACACAGATTCATGAAAAATTCAAATCCTAATATAAACGCGGTAAACATCATAACGATATCTCAAGCGTCTCTAGAAGGTCTTTCATGTCAATCTTGCGGAAGCAATACTCAAGTCGAAATGCATCACATCAGAATGATGAAAGATCTTAATCCTAAAGCAAATCAGGTGGACCGTATAATGTCTCGGCGTAACAGAAAACAAATTCCGTTATGTAAAAAGTGCCATGTCGAAAGACATCGGCAAATTAGCAAAAACGTCAAAGAAGATATAGGTTGAGTTAAGACTTAAGAAACCAATATCTAAATAGAAAATATTCAGTTAGAGATTCCAGGGGGAGAGCCGTATGATGGGAAACTATCACGTACGGTTCGGGAAAGAGGGGCGTTTGTTCCTAGGTGCTTGGTAGCACAAGGACGCGTTGCCTTAGTTCATTATAATCTCAGAAGGTACACCAGTCGTTTCTCATTATAATTTAAATATAGCTAGAGCCATATCATCTGACGATATTAACAAAACATTAATTAATTATAAAAGTAATAACAATATTACAGTCTTTAAAAAGAATGATTTAGGTCATTATTTAGCCGGTCTTTTAGAAGGTGACGGATATATTTCTTTACCTTCTTTAGGTAATACTACCTTAAATAGAGTACTTAATCCTAGAATAGTATTCACTTCTCATAAGGATAATTTAGGTATGTATACTTTTCTTCAATCGGAATTAGGTAATATAGGACGTTTTCAATCTTCAGGTAATAATATAATACGTTATATTATAGGTGATATAAAAAGTCTAATTTATATTATTAATTTAATACATGGAAAGTTAAGAACACCTAAAAATAAAAGATTTAATGATTTAATTCAATTCATTAATGCTAAATACGATTTAAATATACCTGAAAGTAATTTATATAATGGAAATTATATAGATAATAGTTGATTTGCAGGTTTTACAGAAGCAGATGGGCATTTTGGGATTAAATATATAGAAAAGAAAGATAAATCAGAAACACGTAAAAGATCTGTAAGCGAAAGTATTTCACTTAAATTTAGATTAGATCAACGTTCATATGATAAATCTACATCGTCTGATATGAAACCCTTTATGGAGGAGTTAGCTTCTTTTTTAAATTGCAACTTAACTACTTATGAAAACAAAACAGGTGAAGTTTTATCTTTATATGTTTCTTCTATTGATAATATTAAAATCATTATTAACTATTTTGATAAATATCCTTTAATAGGAGATAAACTTAATGACTATAATAAATGAAAAATCGTTTATAATATGATAATATCTAAAGAACATCTATCTGAAAAAGGTAGATTAATAATTAGAGCTTTAATAAATAGATTATAATGATGTAAGTGCCTTCTTTAAATTTAACCAATTGCTGGAAAACCCTTAATAAAGGATGATCAGCAGGGAATTAAGAGATCAATAATTATCTTTTAATACCTTCAGAGACTAAACGTTAAAAATTAATACGCTATTATAACCTATTAATTAAGATATAGTCCAACAAATATAGAAATATATTTTATTATAGATTTACTTAGGTAATTACACGAAAGGGTTCCGTGTATTAAAATTAAATAGTTTAAAGACTAAAACATCTTTTAATAACACTAGACACTTTAGTACTAATAGAAATAATCAATTGGCTTATTATCTTGCCGGATTAATTGAAGGGGATGGATCAATAATAATTAGAAAAGGGGATAGAGAGAAAGAGTCTCCAAAAATAGTTTTTACTTTTGGTAAGAATGAAATACCTATGTTCGAAAAATTAAAAAAAATTCTTAATACTGGAGTTATACAGATAGAAAAAAATGGAGCATGTAGATATAGTATAACAAATTGAGAGGCGGTAACTAATATAATCAATCTTATAAACGGTAAATTTAGAACCCCTAAGATATTAGCATTATATAAAGCTATAGATAATTTAAATAAATGAAGAAATACTAATTTGTCTAAATTACCATTAGATACTAGTAATTTAGAGTCTAATAGCTGATTAGCAGGTTTTATTGATGCGGATGGCCATTTCTCTATAAAATTAACAGGTTTATACGGATCTGATGAGTCAGAAGCGCGTGGAAGAGTACAATGTGTATTTTCTATAAATCAAAGCGAACTTAACAGAGTTACAGGTGAATCTAATGTTATTTTTATGACAGAATTAGCCAAATTTTTTCCAAGTTAATTTAAATAAAAAAATAAGCAATAGCCCTTTATTTAAAAATCCATCAAACATGTTAGTATTTTATGCTCAATCGGATAGAAAGCACTTTATTATAACTACTTATTTAAGTAAATTTCCTCTGATGACTAGTAAACACTTGAATTATTTATCTTTTTTTAAAGTATTAAATTATTTAGGTAAAAGATTAACAAGAGAAGAAATACTTGAAGTACGTAATATAAAAAATTCTATGAATAACAAACGTAGTGAATTTAATTGAGACCATCTTGAAAATTTTTATAACCACTAATTATCTATGATTATTTTATTATACTAAGGTACACATTGTACTTTCTAGGTTAATTATCGGTTTTTATCTTTAAGGTAAAGACTTTTTAAAGTTACTTTTACAATTGACTTACTTAGGGAATCATACCCTTGCTGTACAAAAAGGATTAAACCTAGGTGTTATATTATTTATAGTATCTGAAGCTTGTTTCTTCGTAGCTATATTCTGAGCATTCTTTCACAGTGCATTAACACCTACTGTAGAACTAGGAGCTCAATGACCACCTATGGGTATAGAACCTGTAAATCCTTTCGAATTACCTTTATTAAACACAGTAATCTTATTATCTAGTGGTGCTACTATAACTTACGCACACCACTCTTTAATTAAAGGAGAAAGATCAGGAGCTATATACGGTACATTATTTACAGTATTATTAGCATTAATATTCACAGTATTCCAAGGAATAGAATATAACGTATCATCATTCACAATAAGTGACGGTGTATTCGGTACATGTTTCTTCTTCGGTACAGGGTTCCACGGATTCCACGTTATCGTAGGAACAATATTCTTAGCTGTAGGATTATGAAGAATATTAGCATACCACTTAACAGATCACCACCACTTAGGTTATGAAGGAGGTATATTATACTGACATTTTGTTGACGTTGTATGATTATTCTTATACGTTTCAATGTACTACTGAGGATCTTAATATTAAATAAATTAGAGAAATTATTCTCTAAACGGGTATAGGTTAATGGTAGACTTTCTGATTTCCACTCAGCGTGCGTCAGTTCAAATCTGACTACCCGTAAACTTGCTGTGTATACAGCTATATAAATTAATCTAAAAGCTTTAGAGCAAATTGCTCCAATATATTTCCTAATCTTAGGTAACTCAATATAAATAAATATGAATCAATTATTCTCTGTTCAGGATATCTTAACAAGTGGATATACAGTGGAATTTCTAGATATATTAAGTGTAATAGCATTATTATTTAGTATAGCAGTTATAATAAATAAAAATCCTATAGTTTCATTATTATCTTTAATCGGTTTATTTGGATCAATATCTGTATATTTAATATTATCAGGATTAACATTTATAGGTTTTTCATACTTAATAGTATATATAGGAGCAGTATCTATTTTATTCTTGTTCATATTAATGTTAATAAACATAAGAACAAGTGAATTACAAAGTAATAATGTAAATAGTATACCTTTAGCTTTATTTATAACAATATTATTTAACTATGCATTATTCCAATTATTACCTTACTACATAGCTATATTAAATAGTTATAACAGTAAATTAAGTAACATATTATACTATTTACCTACAAGTAAATATAATGATATAATAATGAATACAAGTAAAAATCTAGACATAAACACACATAATGTTATGTTTGTAACAAGTAACAGTTGAGATGGTACAATTACAGAAACAAGCCATATATCAACAATAGGTAATATTTTATATACATCTTACAGTATGTGATTATTCCTTGTAAGTATAATTTTATTAGTAGTAATGGTAGGAGCTATCGTTATAACAATAAAACAGGATACTGTTAAACAATAATAAATTTAAGGTATAATTAAACCTTAAAAGAGAAATTAGTTCAATTGGCAGAACGTTTGTTTTACACACAAAATGTTAAAGGTTCAAATCCTTTATTACTCAAAATTCCTTAACTTAACAGGTAAAGTGTATTCTTGATAAGGATATTATCAGTGTTCGATCCACTGAGGAATTATAAATAATATATATATATACTAAATTAGTATACACATTAAAGAGAATTGGCCGAGTGGTTTAAGGCGGTAAGTTTGAGTTTTACTAGGTTAGAAATAGCTACATCCGTTCGAATCGGATATTCTCTGAACTATATTATAAAAGAGTGTAGTTTAATTGGCAAAATAGGAAGCTTCAACCTTCAAATTCTTGGTTCAAGTCCAAGTACTCTTGTTTTAATAATTTTATTTATATTATGGCAAAGTCGGTCGTGCGTAGAGAACACGAAAACTTTTATACTTTTCTTTACAACTATATGAGGAGAGTATTCTTTATTGATTACACTCCTACTACTCACTGTTTTACGAAAGACCCCAGAGTCCTTTTTTAATTAAGAGTGTTTTAGTTTTAACCCGCTCTAATAGAGCTATTATAGACTAAGTTGAAACTTACATTACAAAAACAACAAATTATGATAACATTTTTAAAATTATTATGAAATACTAGATATTTCTCTACTACTACTGTAGTACAAAACAAGCATTCTTTTGCTTCTCCTTCGATTCCAAAGTTAAATATATGGATCATAACGGTTTGATTACCATTAAAGGGAAGACTTTAATTATTCGTTTTACCACTGAAAAGTTTATTACTAAACAATATTTATTGGAGACTATTAAACAATATTTAGAACACGATAAATATCATTTTTTACTTGTTAAGTCAATCATGGGAATGGTGTCTTGCTTCGCACAAAATGGCTGGTAAACAAATCGTGTTATAATAAAAAGGATGTTGCTATATTAGATCATTTATACGACTCTATTATTAGTAGAATAGATATTTTATTGGAAAATTATAATGAGCTTGCGCCTCCACAAAATCACCTTTTAGTGCTGCATGCTTCTAGCGAAGCAAGAAGCAGCCAGCAAGATCTTTATTAAAAGATTTGATAGAATGATTCTTACTGATGTTAAACAGGATGATAATTTTTAAATTAAAAATATAGCTCTAGATATTAGAAAGAATTTAGCTATTGCACCTTTCGAAATTAAAGATTAGAATTTAATTGGTAGTATGATAAGTGATATTAGATTTAATTTTGTGCGAAGCAAGACCTTATTATTTTGGTTACTTTTCATTATAATAATAAGCTTTTTAACATTGAACTAAGAGATTTTTAATATTCACCAAGGTGAATATAAGTTCTACGTTAGAGATATTACAAAACCTCTTTACATTCTAGTCATCGTTAATTATTATGTTCATCAACATAAGATATGTTTTGATTTTTTAGGTAACCTGCTTTCTTTTGTAATAGACAAAACATCTAAAGGAGAGATTGTTAGATAAGATCACAACACTATTACTAAGTTTAATACTAATAATAAACAGATTATTTCTATTAATAGAGATTTAAATGTTCAGGATATCAGTAAGAACCTTTTTTTAAAATAATGATACAGGTATAGAAAACAGTAAAATTGGTGTTATTGATTTAGAAGTAGCTAAACCTACTTCTTCTAAAAATACGGAGTTTATTTATCTTGCTGGTATTTATACATGAGCTTGCGCCTCCATAAAATTGCGGATATATTTTATATAGACTCTGAAACTAAAAATAGTGATTTAGTGATATGTAATATGTTAGACACTATGTTTAAATATGATGTACATACTTATTATTGTCATAACTTAGCAAATTCTGATCTATATTATATATTAAAGACTTCGATTAAATATCCAAATATTTATACTTTCTATCCTACTTTTAAATATAATATTATTAAAATTCTAATTAGTCAAATGATTGGTAAAAAGAAGGTTTATATTACTATTAGTGATAGTTATACTATATTAAATTCCTCTTTAGCTAAATTAGCAAAAACTTTTAATGTTGAAACATTAAAAGGAAATTTCTCTCATGATTTTGCTAATGAAAATACTTTATTTTATATTGGTTATTTACTAAAATTCAAGATTATAAGGGTGTTGATATAGATACATATAAAACTATTTATTCTGAAAGATGAGATTTTAAAGAAGAATCTATTAAATATCTTACTAAGGACTTACTAGCTTTATATCAAGTTATTAAAGCTTTTAATCACGAGTTATTTGTTAATTTTGATATTAGTATTACTAACGGTTTAACTATATCTTCACTAACTACTCGTATTTTCTTTACGAAATACTATAAAGGAAACATACTTTTAATAAATAAACAAGAATAAGTGCTTATAGAGATGTGATGAAAGCTGGTGAACCTTATTGTAGCTTAGTCGGAGTAAGTAAATATAGGGAACTGTTTTGCGAGTTAGTAAAGTAACCTTTTACGTTAAAAATATGACTGTTATTAAATACGTAACGTAAAAGTTATTCTTATGTAGAATACATGTTCCTAATTCTATATAGGTAAGGATATTTAAACGCAAAAAGCTGAAGGACTGCGTGGACAGTGGCGAGTGAACAAAAGCATTAATAATTACAAATAATGAGAATGAAAAATATTTTTAAACAAATGCAAAATTTAGGATTATTTGCTAGTGGGATTGTAGCACATCATTATGGTAGTAAATTGTTAGATCTTAAAGACAATTTAGATGAATCTAAGATTCAAGCTGAAACAGATGCTAAGTTAGATGAAATTGCTACTAATATTAAATTGTTAAAAGATAATTGTAGTAGTATTTCTAAGAAGGATTCTTTTAATAATAATACTGAAGTATCGGATGATAATATATCTAGTTTACAAGAACAACTAAAAGTTGCTGAATATAAAAGTAAGAGTGTTTTAGATTCTTTAAATAAATTTGACTCAAATTCTGATTTGAGTAGTAATAAAGAGAATTTACATAAAGAGGTTAGTGATATGCTTTCTGTTACTGAGAAGATTAAGAAGTTATTGGATGGTTTTAGTGATAGTAAGGGAAGTGGTAAAGGTAATAATTTTATGCCTAGTTTAAATAGTTTATATGACTATCTTAACAATATGAGTCTTTTAGAAGAAGCTTCTTTATTACATATATTGTTATTCTTAGTTATTATGTTAACTGTTTTTAACATATTAGTAGCGTTATTTAGTAATGAAATTATAAAATATTTTGACTTGGAACAAAAATATCCTTCTTTAAATGCTTTTTTTAAATTACGTATTAAATTTCAAAAATATTATTTAATATGAAATATCTCTACATTGTTTATTATATGTTTAGGTGGTATTTGTATAAATATTTTAGCTATTTATTGTTTAAATTAGTAGTCTTGTAGCATAGTACAAAGACTGACAATGTCTTAATAGTAATGTAGGTTTGTTAAGCTTAAGTACCGTTTAGCTGGCTCCAGTATAGCAAATGAAGCTCTAGCGTAGCAGCTACACTGCCCTCGAAGGGGTATGTCACGTTTAATATTCCGTGAACTGAGGAGGGCTCAGGTTAATGTCGCCAAGTTGTGCTTCTCATAAACAGGCATGGTAAATATTTCGTGCTTTGTATAGGGTTTATCACAAAAAAGTACGTAAAAGACTGCGTGACCAACTTTATAGAAACTATAAGTTAAGGACTGAAATAGCGAGTGAACAGAGAAAAAAAATGATGTAAAGTTATTTAAACACACCGAGGAAACTATAGTATAAATATAAAAAAAATAAGATCTTATTTTTTTATTAACTATAAGTAATAACTCAATAAGTGATTTAACTCACTTAAATATAAAAATGGCAATAATTAAGAATTCAGTTGAAAATACTTTATCTAATATTGCTGCAGCAACGTATGAACGTTGATATATTATATATATCTTGTATAGTTCTAGATGATACATTTGAATGTGAAACCTTAGAAGTACAAGAACCATCAAAAAGAATATATATTAAAATAGGTATTAAGTATTTCACAGAAGGGACGTTAAGTAACCCTAAATATAATCAAAATACCTTATATATTTTAAAAAATGGGGGATTAATCTGATCTTAACTGTATATTTACTGAAATTCAAGAAGAAAAAGTAAATATAATAAGAAATGTCTGATCGCTAAAAAGACCTAAATCCTATAGATTTTATACTTTCTTGTTATTTAATGATACTTTATAATATGGACTATGCTAAAGCATCTTCTAGTAATTCATTTAACAGGTTAACTAAAAATAGATATTTACCTTATTCATAGTAAAACTATTTACTTTCTTTATAATAAAGATATTATGTATTAGCATAATACGGGTTAGAGCCGGAATGGTTAGGCACTCCGTTTGGGGCGGAGAGTAACTAGGTTCGATTCCTAGTAACCCGATTATTTGTATAATAATTCGAATATTAGAACTATTAGAAATAAAGAAAAACTGATATATAATTATTAATTATAAAAATATAAGTATACAAAGAAACTATTATGGAATTTAAGCTATGTATTAAAGAGAATAAGTTACATAAATAAGTAAAAACTCTTATAAATGTATAAACTCTAAGAGAAATCTAATACTAAACGAAGTGAATTGAAATATCTTAGTAACTTCAGGAAAAGAAATCAAAAGAGATTCTATGAATAGCGTGAGCGAAAGTAGAGGAGCCTAAAAAGTAGAACGGTATCAAAACTGTTTAAATATTGGGGAACCTTCCTCAAAGGCTAAATATAATACATAAGCGATAGTGAAAAGTACCATGAGGGAACAAAAACAAAAATAGTAGTTTTATAAGCAGTTCGTGAGCGCAAGCTCTAGAACGTACCTTTTGCATAAGTGCGACAGTAAGCGCACACAGTTAATGTGGTGAGATTCCACCAGACCTTTCCATTGGTTTGACCCTATCCATACAAGCGAGGAGAGCAATCACCTGGTTTGAAGCTATGGAGACAATGTAACAGAATTCCTACCTTAGAAATAAGGTCGGAGTGCTAGGGTAATAAATTCTAGGATGAACGAAAGTGAATATGCATTGAGGCTTCGTAAAAGGTGAACCTTAGGGTTTTATCACGACATATCTTTCTTATGCTGAGATATGGAATGGAACAAATGTGATACGGAGTAAAGCATACAATCTAAGGAATTTAATAACGGTAACTGTGTGTGAACCTGGTAAGCCCCTAATCTGCACTTTAGATTTAGAAAGCTTTGTAAAGCTTTCTAAAATTTAGAGAGAAGTAACATATAATGACTTTGTCAGAAATTGCTATATAAGATTTGGGGTAGAAGAACGTCTAAAAAGCGAATGCGGATCAGTAATAGATCTGATAGAGTTAAATAACTCAATCCGAGAGGATGCTGACTTAGATATTGTGGTCATCGTAATTATAATATCTTGGAACAAAAGAAACCAGCCCGGGTTCAAAACTGTTATCATAGCAGTTAAGGAAACAAAGCAGTATCGATTAATCGACGGTTAAACTGTGTTTTGATTTTTAATTATCTGCCTACCTTCAATCAATTAATTAAAATTAAACCCCTGAGTTGTTAGTACCAACTACAGTAAAGAGTAGGTAACCTAAATTAGCCTAAGATTTCGACAGAATTCGTTAAGTTGTTAGGATTGCAAAAGTAACTAAACGACAATAGAGTCGGCTCAGAATTTGGCATCTGTCAAGAATGCCACTTGAATGAGAAAATAATACAAGTGAAATAAGTACTTGATATCTCCACTCAATATAATAGAAATAATTTAATAAACAAATGAATATGATAATAACGAAACATATAATGTTACTTAATAGGAAGATGTGAATTAAAGGACCGATGTTATTAAGCGAATCCAAGTTTACAATTGACAAAAGATTCATTAATACAGGGAAGAAGACCGATAAAAAGGAATTCAAAAATGGGTGAAATTTAATTAATTGAAAGAAAGTAGAAGCAGTGGTTAAGGATCTTCAAGAAAAGATAGTTATCGCTACATTGAAAGAGGATATTAAAGAAGTGTATAATTTACAATGAAAATTACTTAACACATTCGAGGCTAAAGTCCTCGCAATTAGGAAAGTAATAACCAATAAAGGAGGTAGAACAGCTGGAACAGATGGAATTAGATGAAGAAGTTCAAAAGACTATTGAAATGCAATTCAAATTCTAACGGAAATCGTAGGGAATTCTGAAGAGTATCAAGCCCAGCCTCTGAGAAGAGTATGAATACCGAAGGCTAATTCGAAAGAATTAAGACCATTGGGAATTCCTACAATCACTGACAGAGCAGTTCAAGCAATATACCACTTTGGAGTAGATCCTGTGGTTGAATCTAAATCTGATTACAATTCATTTGGATTCAGAAAATATAGATCAACACAAGATGCCATTACTGCCATAAGAAGTTTAATGGACAAAAAGACTAGTCCACACTGGATACTAGAAGCAGACATTGCTAAATGTTTTGATAGAATCAGCCATGACTTCTTGATGAAACACACGCCAATATGTCATAAAATGGTTCTGAAACAGTGACTTAAATCAGGAGTAATGGAACAACTTAACTATATGGAAACAGATGCAGGAACTCCACAAGGAGGGGTAATATCTCCATTATTAAGTAATATTGCTCTAAATGGTATAGAGAAACATATAAAGAAAGCTAATCCCCGAATCAAAGGAATAAGCCCAGGTGTAAATGTCATAAGATATGCTGACGACATGATTATAACTGGAAAAAGCAAAGAAATAGTACTTAAAAATAAGGAACTTCTAAAAGAATTCCTAAGAGAAAGAGGATTAGAACTAAATGAGAATAAAACCTTGATAACGCACATTAAAACTGGATTTGACTTCTTAGGATTCAACATCAGAAGAAGAAAATGAAATTCTAAGTTAAATAATGACACAGATCAAGAAACAGTTCTGATAATTCAACCATCGAAGAAAGGTATAGAAAAACTAAAATGCTCCATTAGAAAAATTATTGTAATGAATAAGCCCATTAGAAAAATTATATCTGAACTAAACCCTGTATTGAGAGGATGGGGAGAACACAAAAGAATTTCCTATCACACTCAAGAAGTTTTTATTTCGATTGATCATTGAATTTATCAAAAAATGCTTAAATGATCTTATTGACATAAAGGATCATTAAGAAGAACTGTTCTCAAATATATGGTTCAAACAAACACCCGAAAATGGAATTGAGGAGTATCCAAATCCGAGAAATTAATAAATCTTGGTGAAATTTCAATAATCATATTAAGACCACTGAAATTGGATAAAAATCCATATCTCAGTGAGAACTTAGAATATTTCGAAAAAAGAAGAGAGAAAATCATAGAGGCTAAATTTAGACAACTGGTGTACAAGTTATTCAAACAAAAATGTCCAATTTGTAAAGAATCCTTGCACAACGGAGAATCAGTGGAGTTACATCACATCAACCCACAGAAATCTGGTGGAAAATATAGTCTTGAAAACATTGTTCCGTTACACGAAATATGTCATCATCAAGTTACTCATGGAAATCAAAGTTTAGAAAGATTTAGGATTAGCGTCCCAAAGATTGAAAGGAAACCGAGAAAGAAAAGAGAGAAAACTAAAGATGACTCTTAAATTATACAAATATTAATATAACTCATCATTGGCTGATAGAGAAGGAACGATTCTCCAAAACGAGGGATAGAAATTCTCTTAAGTATGATTGCACGAGCCGTGTGCGGTGAAAGTCGCACGCACGGTTCTAAGGGGGGAAAGTCCGAGAGGACCTACCTATCCCAATTGGGTCACCAAGTTAACATTAGATGCGAGCTGAAAAGTAAGCGTAGTTAAACCGAACGTTAAAATAATGAATAAGTGTCTAAAGTTAGACCCGAAGCCAGGTGATTTTACCATGGTCAGGATTATAAAAGTCCGAACGGGTGATTGTAGCAAAAATCTCCGAAGAACCGTGGTAGGTGTAGTGAAAGACAACACTGACTTGGATAGCTGGTCCGAAGAAAAGAGGTAAGCTCTCTTTAAATAGCCAGTGTGTAGAAATGAACTTTCTGCAATAAATCATCAAATTGCGGGAAAGCCCTAAAGCAATCTAAACCAAGCAAGTATGGTAACATATTTGTGGCACAGGTAATGACTCGTGGTATGGTAATATCTAGATTGATATACGTAAGTATAATGGGTAATCCGCAGCCAAGCATCGACTGCTTTCAGTAAAGGTGTGCAGTTCATCGACTAAATGTTGGTTGGCTTATATTTACCGATTAGGTATAATATTTAGCTTAAGATATAGTCAGACCCTATCCGAAAGGATACAGAATAAATTTGATTACTAAACTTACGATTAAAATAATTTACGTATTAAAGCTGTATAAGCTAAAACAATAAATAAATAAAACTATGATAAGAAACTTAAAACCAATAAAAGTATATTTAAATTCTGATTTAGATAAATTAAATATCCTAAAGGATAATAAGAATAAACCAGGTATTTATTCATGAATAAATAATCTTAATAATAAGATATATGTAGGAAGTTCTATAAATTTAACTACTAGATTTTATAAATATTATAGTGTTAAAAATTTAACTTTACATAATACAATTATACATAACGCTCTTCTTAAGTATGGATATACTAATTTTAGTTTAGCCATATTAGAATATGTTTCTATTGAGGAAGATTTAATAAGAAGAGAACAATATTATATAGATAAATTAAAACCTGAATATAATATATTAACTAAAGCAGGATCTAGTTTAGGTTTTAAACATAAGGAAGAAACTTTATTATTCTTTAAAGAAGAACGTAAACTTACAGAAGAAGCTAGAAATAATTTATCTATAGCAGCAACAGGTAGAATATTACCTCAAAATGTTAGAGATAAAATAGCAAATAAACGTAAAGGTGTAATACTTTCAGATGAAACACGTACAAAGATATCCGATGCGGCTATCAAACATGTAGTAGCCCTCCGGGCTCGTAAAAATTAATGTGATTAACACACAAACAAATGAAAACTTGTCTTTTGATACTTTAACTAAAGCAGCTACTTATTTAAATGTAAGTAGAACAGCAATAAGTAAAGCATTAAAAACAGGTAAAGAAATAAAAAATATATATGCCATTAAAGCATATGTAAAGTAATCAAATTTATTTGTTAAATGGATAACAAATAGTTATTTAGGGAGAAGGACTTCAGCTTTATCCTAAGGGTAGAAGAAGTAGATTCGTTTCTGCGAAACCTATAATAGTAGGCAATTTAAGTAAACATCTTAGCAGGTACAGAATTTAATCTCAGACAAGGCATTTTATATGTTTTATATTGTACAAATTGGGGGACCATGAAGGTTTTATCAGTGAGTATGTAGACTCGGAATGGCAAAGATGTATCTTAAATGATCAGACATAGAATGATAAGGTTGTATGTCGAAAGGGAAACAGCCCAGAACAAGAGTTAAGGTTCCTAAATTATTAGTTGAGTGAAATTAAGAAGGTTTTTATTAAAGTCGACAAGGAGATAGGCTTAGAAGCAGCCATAATTTTATGACCTGCTGGAGGACGTAGGATGTCCTCTATGTGGGTAAAACTATCAAACTCCGGGGACTCCCTAAAGATTTTGATACTAAACCATATATGAAAATATATGAGTGGCTGAACTAATTACTCAGGTATAGTAACAAGTCAAAATATGAACGAAAGTGAAATGGGATATCGCGGATCTAAATCAATAGTATTTAGAAATACTGTTGTAAAAGAGCAACGAGTAGACGGTAGTTGACGCAGTAATGCGTTTAAGGTGTACTCTAATGGGTTCCGAAAGGAATTATCAAATCAGAGTCCTTTCTTAGGGAATACAAAATTTGTAAGATATTGTAGCAATTTAAGTATAAATTACCAACTAGCCCCTTACACATTAACTAGGCTTGTCTTATTTTTTTTATTATTTTAGTTCTACAGAATAAAATAAGTAAAAAAAATTTAGCAGAAGGATGTTTTAGAATTTCTATTTTAAGCAATAGAAATTTTAAACAAGATGGTAGTAATGTACCTTTTAAAACTAGACTTTATTTTCAATTATCTTTACATAAAAAAGACGAAAATCTATTAGAGTTATTGAAAGATAACTTAAAAGTAGGTAAAATTTATAAATCTCGTCCTGAGGCTTATGAGTTTCAAGTGTCTTCAATAAAAGATATAAAATTGATAATAGAGTTTTTTGATAAATATCCTTTAATTACCCAAAAATATGGGGACTACGAGCTTTTTAAACAAGCATATGAATTAATTAGTAATAAACAACATTTAACTAATGATGGTTTATTAAAATTAATAGCTTTAAAAGCATCTAGTAATTGAGGTCTTAATCAAACTTTAAAAGAAACATTTACTAATATTGTTCCTATTACTCGTGTACAACCGGATAATAAAATACCTAGTCCTGAATGATTACTAGGTTTTGTTAGTGGAGAAGGTAATTTTATGATTAGACTATTGAATTCTCCTGCTAATAAATTAGGGTATCAAGTTGGATTAAGATTTCAGATAACTCAACATAATAAAGATAAGTTATTAATGGAAAACATAATAAACTATTTAGGATGTGGATATTTATCTGTTCGAAAAGATATTATAGATTTTCATGTTACTAAGTTTAGCGACATAGTAGAAAAAGTAATACCTTTTTTTAACAAATACCCTTTATTAGGAGTTAAACAAAAAGATTTTGAAGACTTCAAGTTAGTTGCTTCTATCATTAGTGATAAAAAGCATTTAACGGAACAAGGTCTATCAAAAATAAAAGAGATAAAGTTAGCTAAAGAAAATGACAAGCCAATATAATTGAAACCCACAAAAATGAAATTTTGTATTCCGATGATAAATCTGATCGCTGTGCGTAACAGAGCGCTTGTTAAGCTATAAAAGCATCGAAAATTTAACGGATCTAAACAATATACCGAAACCTTGTCCATGATATATTATAATGATAATATTATTATAATTTAATGGGGTAGCAGAACGTTGAGCTAAATTACGAGTTTTATTTTTTTAAATAGAATGATAATGATTTAACTCAAGTGAGAATGGTGACATGAGTAACTAAAAGAAAATTTTCCGCCTTAAGCTTATGGATATATTTAAGTAACGGCCTCTAAGTTTATATTATCTAAAGATTTAAACGATGAGAAAATCTTTTTTACTAAGGACGACATTTTAGTGTAAAATGTACTGGAAAAATAGTAAATATATTTATAGTAAGTGTAAGTTTATTATAAATGAAGAATAACCGTACCTAGAATCTGAAACAAGTAAGCTAGTAGAGAATACGAAGGCGTAAATGGGCTAACAATCATAAAGTAGGGGTTAGGCTCCCACATTGTGAATAAGAATCAAACTCCGGGGACACCCTAAAGCTCCTAATACCAAGCCATATATGAAAATATATGAGTGGCTGAACTAATTACTCAGGTATGGTAACAAGTTAGGTAGATTCTAGTAATAGAAATGGGTTATCGCGGATCTAAGTCAATAATAAGTAAAAATATTATTGTAAAAGAGCAACGAGTAGACGGTTCTTCAATATTTTGTAAATAAATATTGTAAGGTGTACTCTAGCCCCCAAGGAAACTTGGAATTTGGATAAAAAGTTTAATAACAAACAATTATTAGCTAAATTAATTTAAATAATAATGTCTTGAAAGTATCACTCGAAGTATATTGAAATACAAAATGAAAAGGCATAAATATCCAGGTATGGAAAGGTGAATCCTTAAATGGTAAAGAATAATAGGCCAAACGAAAGAACCTGGTTACTATGAGTGTAATAGATTATCCTTATAGTAAAAATTTTACACAAATAAACGACAAAGATGAAAAATCAAAAATTAAAAAATAATAATCTTAACCCTAATTACATATCAGGATTTATTGATGCTGAGGGCTGTTTTCATATCTCTATCATAAAAAATAAAAATTTGAAATTAGGTGTAAGTGTAAGAGCAATTTTCCAAATTTCTCTTCATAAAAAAGACAAGAATCTTTTAGAAAGAATAAGAGATTTCTTCGATGTAGGTAGGGTTGCTGTACGTAACGATGGGGCAGTATTTTATGAAGTTTCATCTATTAAAGATGTACAAGTTATAATAAAACATTTAGATACTTATCCTCTAATTACAGACAAATGAGCAGATTTACAGTTGTTTAAACAAGTTGTAGAATTAATCGTTAATCAAGAACATTTAACTATGGAAGGATTAACTCAAATTATGAATATTAAAGCTTCTATGAATTTTGGTACTATGCCTAAGTCAATTGTATCTTTATTTCCTACTATTCATCCGATTAAAAGACCTATAAAAACAGATTTTTCTATTAATGATCCTAATTGGGTGATTGGATTTGTTGAAGGTGAAGGAATGTTTTTTATAAACATTTACAAAAGAAAAGATACTATATTAGGTGAAGGAGTCAAATTAGTATTTAAAATCACACAGGATAAAAAAAATACAGCTTTATTAGAAAGCTTTACAAATGTATTCAGAGTAGGTAAAGTTTACCCACAATCTCCTACTGTAGGAGTCCTGGATTATATGATAACAGGATTGGCTGATATTATAAAATATGTTATACCGTTTTTCCATGTTCACTCTTTACAGGGGAGCAAGAAATGCGACTTTGACGATTTTGTAAAAGTAGCTGAATTAATGAAGACTAAAGCTCATCTAAATAAAAATGGTTTAGATGAAATTCGTTCTATTAAATTAAGAATGAATTCGAATCGTTATTAAAAATATCCAAATTTAGGTAACCATATTAGCCTAATCCTTAATAAATTGAGGATAAAATATATGGAGCGAAAGGAACTCGGCAAATTGACTACCGTAACTTCGGAATAAGGAGGGCTCATTATTCTTGATTAATATCAAGTAAAGAGGAAGAAGCATGAAATAATGTTGTACGACTGTTTAATTAAAACACAGCACTCTGCTGAAAGATGAAAAATCTAAGTATAGAGTGTGATATCTGCCCGGTGCCGGCTGGTTAACAGAGATAATTGAATATACTACTATTTGATGTCGACGGAAACCCCGGTTAAAGGCGGCCTTAACGTGAGGGTCCTAAGGTAGCGAAATGCCTTGGCCGTTAAATGCGGTCTTGCATGAACAAAATCACCGACTATTAAATATGACAATTATAAGAAATAAACAATTCAAAATTTACCAACACCTGCGTTTAAAGCAGCGTTTTCATAGTTGTTCTACTTTACTTAAAAAGAATTGACCTTTGATAAAACAAAGTAGAACAGGGGCTGATTACAGTTCTTATACATTAGCTATGAAATATATCAATAGTAGTTATTTAATAACTGCTGTTGAAATTAATAATGTGTTATCTTTTCTTAATGTAGTTATATCTCAAGATATTTTAGATACTATTTTAGGTAAACCTAGATTGGAATTTAATGATTTAAGTGTAAATACTATAAAAACAGAAAAATTTTTGAATACTATAGGAACAATAAGAAATGAACGTTGTAAAACGGGAGTTTATATATGAACTCATATTTCTACGGGCAGTATGTATGTAGGATCTTCTTCTTCATTAGCTCGTAGACTGATTGGATATTTTAAAGGAACACATCCTGATGTTGGTAAATTTATACCATTACTTAGAAAAGAAGGTGTGAATGCGTTTAGTTTACAAGTTATACCATTAATTGAAAACTATTCTTATTCTCAAGAGCTTAGTATAGAACAATACTTTTTATTACAACCTGGATTTAATCTTAACACTTTAAGAGTAGTTAATCAAATTTCAGGTTCAAGATCTAAAACTGTATATATGTATACTAAGGATTTTTCTAAGCTGATATATTCATCTTCTATCCAAGAAGATTTCATTTTTAAATTAAAAATACACCATAGTATAATAAATAATAATTCTGTTTATTTAGATAAATATGTTTTCACAAATCAACCTATCGAAAGTGCACAAAGTTGTAGTATGAGTATTGAAGATGTAATAACTATGTTAGATAAAGAAAGGTTAGAAGAAAAGGGTAAAAAGATCCATCTTATATCTGAAAGCAATAATAAAGATATAAAATATTTTAATAGTATTAAAGATTGTGTAAATTTTTTAAATACTATCGCCCCTTCTAACAAAACCACTCTATATAGATATATTGATACAGGTAAACCTTATCAAGATTATATCTGTAAATTCAATGATGAGCAAATAATTAGAAAAAGTATAGCAGTAAAAGTAACTCATATACCTTCTGGTACTATTGTTACATAACCTACAATTAGGAAAGCTGCTTTATTTTTTAGTCTTGACATAAATACAACAGGTCAAACTATAAAAGCTTACATTGAAAGTGGTAAATTATTTAAAGGAATCTATAAAATATAATATTTTGAATAAAAATACCAATTTAATAGATAATCAGCTTAGGAAACTGATATATTGTGCAATTAAAGAAGCAAACTCCGGGAACACCTTAAAGCTCTTTTAACCAAGTTTTAGTTCAAAACAACTAAAATGGCCCATCTAATCAATAGGGGTATGGTAATATCAAAAGAGATAGACGAAAGGAAAATAGGTTACCGCGGATCTAAGTCACCTCTTATCGGAGATAATGTGTAAAAGAGCAACGAGCAGATGCTTCTTCAAAATTCAAATTTAATTTTGTAAGGTGTGCTCTAGTTACCAAGAAATTGGTGCTTAAATGAAATGAAGTAACTTAAGCTTAATAATAATCACAATAACCTAGCCTAAGGTATAATACTATGGCAAAAGTTGTGAAACGGAATGGTGTAACGATACAACAGCTGTCTCTATGATTGACCCAGTGAAATTGGAATAGCAGTGCAGATACTGCTTACCTCTAGTTAGACGAGAAGACCCTATGCAGCTTTACTGTCACTAATTATAGATTATGATAGACAATTTTCAGATTATAAGGTAATTGATTTATGACAATGAGAAACCTTTATTTTTCTTTCATATGAATGAATTGGTTTAGGAGTATAAGTAGATTATAGTTTATGTGACTTTACTGAGTCAACTTGTTAAATTATAGTCTGTATGCTTATACTAGTAGATCAGCCTAATTCAACTTACTATATTTATTATAGTAGGTACCCTTTGGTAAGGAACTATCGCTAGGGGACAGTTTATGTGGGGCACAGACCCTGTAAAGAGTAAACAGGAGTGTCTAAAAATTTATAAATATTTTGTTTGCAATTTTGAATAAGAATTTATTCTTATTTTTAATCATATACAATTGATTATATTTGCATTTATTGTAAATATAGTTAAGATTAGGTAGGATTTTCACTATATAGAAATTAGAGATAATAAAAATATTATGGAGAAGTTCTTCTAATATTTTTTAGCTATTTATTAAATAGTTATGTTTACAATATCTAAAAAGCTCAACGGCTTAATCCTGCCTTACTGTTTGATTATCTACAAATCTTACAGTTGCGTAAGCAGGGCATAGGATCACAAGATGCAACAAGGAAAGATCTTGGATTATTGGAAAAGCTACGCTAGGGATGTTTGTCCTTTAATATTTTATATTGTATGGTTAACTAAAGTTATACCTCTGTACGGTGTATACCTGCACGCACGCACGCATGCAAACATATAAAATTATTAATATAAATTGGGTAAATTTCAAGAATTACTTATAATAGTAAACTTGAAGCGAAGTTTATCTTAGCATAATTTTAAGATAAAAACGTTCAACGACTATAAGGTGAGTGTTATGCAATATACACGATAATCCTTTTAATACTACCCAACATTTTTATTATACATATTTAAAACAAAAATAAAAGAAATTTAATTACAAATAAAATATATGAAAATATTTACTAACAATTTAAATAATAATTCTAAAACTGTTACTTTAAAAAATAAAGTAGGAGATATAGGAAAAACTAAATATTTACCTTCCTTTTCTAAAGAATGAAAAAATGTTGTTTATTCTTACAATAAAAACAATTTAAAAAATATACCAATGAACGATGTAAATATTAATAAAATAATCCAAAGTTATTTTAATTTGTATTTCAAAGATCATAAATACGTAGGTTCTAAAAAGTTTATATTATTAAGAAGAAGACGTAATTTTTTAAGAAGAATATATGTAAGTAATGCTGAAATTAAACATACGAATAATAAAGCAATAATTACATTATTTACCGTTAATAGAGAAAAGAAATTATTAAAGAAGAAATATTTAAAAATAAATAAAAAAATAAGTAAAAATTTAATAAAACGTTACTTCTTATTATATAAAAATAATATTAATAAGATTTACGAAATATTAAATGTATCTTTAGCTTGCACAACTAATAAAAACGAATATGCTTTCATATCAGATAAGATATCTAAAAGAAAATTCTTACAATCTAAATTAGAATATTTAAATCAATTTATAAATTTAAAGAATCTTTATCTTAAAAAAATATGAAGTGTAATAATAAATAGATATTGAAAAACATATCTAAGATTATTAAGAAAATACGATTTAATGTATTCTCTTAATCAATACAAATTTAATAATCAAATATTATTACCTAAATTAAGTAATATATTAAATAAAATAATAGGAAAGAAAATAGAATATAATATAATCAATTTAAAATCTATAGCATATAATACTGACTTATTCACTCATGCTTTAGCCTTAAAACTAAAGAAGACAAGAATGAATCATATGAAAAGTATGTTTAGTATTTTAAATAGAGCTTATTTACCTAAAATAAATACAATAAAAGAAAGAACTTTAGTTAAAGGTCAAAACAATGTTGATTTATTCTTAGATAAATATAAAGATTTAAAAATCATATCTAATATAAATGCTAATAGCAATTTAGATGGATTATTAAACAATGTACATGAAACTGCTGCTTCGCAGCATAAAAAAGAAATACATAATACAGTTTATAACTCAATAGGTTATAAAAATATGAGTGGTATAAGATTAGAAGTTAAAGGTAGATTGACTAAACGTTATAGAGCTGATAGATCTATCTATTCATTAAAATGAAAAGGTGGATTAAAGAATGTAGATTCATCATTCAAACGTTTAAGCTCAGTATTATTTAGAGGAAACTCTAACTCCAATGTATCTTATTCATTAACTAAATCTAAACGTCGTATTGGAGCGTTCGCAATTAAAGGTTGAATTGGTGGAAAGTAGAATTTGTAATTCTTATTATTATTCATTATTTTGTGAAATTCATATTTCTAACATTGTCCCTTCTTAGTTTTTACTTTGTAAAATAGGACTTGATTTTTGTCAAGGCTGCAGCATGCTTTAGCTTGCGCTGCTGCAGCTGCAGCAGCAGCACTAAAAAGTACAATAATTTAGAGATTTTTTTTTAATCAACAATAAACAATAATATGACTATTCATCCATGAGCTGTTACTGGATTTTTAGATGGTGAAGGAAGCTTTATAATTTCTATCGTTAGAAGCGATAAAAGTAAAACGGGTTGAGTAGTTAAATTACGTGCTCAAGTAAATTTACATAAAAAAGATAAAGCTATATTAGAACTATTAAAAACTTATTTTAATGCAGGGAACATACATGAATTAAATGAAAATGCATTACAATTTAAAATTGAATCTTTTAAATAGAGCTCGCGCCGCAAATAATAATCATAGATCACTTTGATAAGTATCCATTAATAACTAAAAAATAAGAGTATTTAAAGTTATTTAAGGAAGCTTATAATATAGTTAAAGATAAAAATCATTTAACTAAAGAGGGATTAATAAAAATTGTATCATTAAAAGCCTCGATGAACAATGGTTTATCTGATGTTTTAAAGAATGTTTTCCCTAATGTAATTCCCGCAATTAAAGAGTTAAATTCAAACCAAGCACCTGTATGTCCTAATTGATTAGTAGGTTTTACAAGTGCTGAAGGAAGTTTTTTGGTTAATACTTATAAAACTAACACTAAAGTGGGTATAGGTATATAATTAGTATTTTCAATAACTCAACATATACGTGATGAAGTCTTAATGAGAAATTTAATATCTAATTTAGATTGTGGATATATTAAGAAAAAAATTCACTTTCAATTCAGTTGAATAGATTTTGTTGTTACAAAATTCTCTGATGAGAAAATTATACCCTTCTTTAGAAAAAATAAAGTATTAGGTGTTAAATTACAAGATTTTGAAGATTGATGTAAAGTAGCTGAGCTAATTAAAAATAAAGCTCATTTAACTCCTTTAGGTTTAGAAGAAATACAAAAGATTAAAGCAGGAATGAATAAAGGAAGAATTGTTTAGTGTTAGATTAATAAGAGGTAAATAAATATTAAAGGATACTAAAATATGTGTGTAGCTTGCGTTAGGGCAAGCTCTTAATAAAGATGAAGACATAGTCTGAACCATTTTGAAAGAAATGGAAATATAATAAAAATATGATAACATATAGAACAGGCTAATTTGCGCAAGAGTGTACAAAATGAGTGCGCGGTTTGGCACCTCGATGTCGGCTTAACTTATCCTCATGGACGCAGGAACTATGTAGGGTGCGACTGTTCGTCGATTAAAAAGTTACATGAGCTGGGTAAAGTATTTAGCCCAGAAATTATTAGTTATTTACTAATATTTAAGAAAATTGGGTTAATTTTAAGAATTACTAACTAATTAGTAAACTTGAAGCGAAGTTTATATGAAATATATAAAAACGTTCAACGACTATAAGGTGAGTAACATATTAGATTTAATATGTAAGCAATAATCCTTTTAAAAAGCCCGACATATAATGAAGATTATAGTATATAACAAAAGTAAAAGAAATATTAATTAAGAATGTATGAAGAAAACAACAATAATAAGATATTTAAATTCAATTATGAAAAATGAATCTTTATCTGAAAAAGATAAAATGATAAGAATAACAAATGAGTTACCTATATATTTAGGTGACGTAATGATAGGATTATTATTAAGTGATGGTTCTTTGGAAAGAACTTCTCCTACAAGTGGAGTACGTCTTTCAATAAGTTTTAGTGAGAAACATAAAGAGTATTTAAAATTTTTATATAATTTATATAAACCTTATATAAATACAGAACCTGTTTTCATTGAAGTATATAATAAAAAGACAAATTCTTATAATAAAGTTATTAAATTTAAAACCTTAAGTTTGCCTCAATTAATTTATTATTATGAATTATTTTATGGTAAAGGTAAAAAGTCGGTTCCTTCTAACATAGATGAGTTAATAACACCTATAGTTTTAGCTCATCTTATAATGGGAGATGGTAATTTAAAATTGCCAGATAAAATTATACGTATATATACAAATAGTTTTATTAAAGAAGATGTAGATTTATTAGCATTAGCTATAACTAATAAATTTAATATCAAAACTAAGGTAGTTCATGACAGAAATAATCAATATATTATTACTATTAGTAAAAGTGAACTATCAAAAGTTAATGATTTAATTAGAAATCACATGCATCCTTCTATGTTTTATAAAATAGACTTAGAAAATAACCAAAATCATGATTTTGATTATAATAAGGTATATTTATTTAAAAATTCTGCTCTTTCTTATAAAGATATATTAGATAAACATACTAAACAGTAATATTATAAAATACATCTAAATATTTTCATACTATAATTTCATTATATGAAGACATAGTCTGAACCATTTTGAAAAAAATGGAAATATATTATACAAATATATGATAACACACAGTAAATACGTCGTGAGACAGTATGGTTTCTATCTTCTAGGGGGAATTAGAATAAAATAAGAACTAACTTTTGTACGCAAGGAACAAGAAGAGTTTAACATTGTTAAACTATGGTTACTAACCTATGGTTTACCTGTTGTTTATGTGTAGGCTGCTTCTAGCGAAGCAAGCCTACCTAATATTAAATATATATATTTATTTATATATATCTGTATTATTTCGATAATACATAGGGATGTTTCTTTCACTAAGATAATGTATAGCATAAGCACGGCAGGAAAGCTAAGTTGGTTAAGGATAAGTGCTGAAAGCATATAGGCACGAAGCTTATCTTAAGATATTTCTTAAATATACGTAATATAATATTACGAATTTATAGGCTTTATCCGTAAGAATCTAGAGATTTTAAAGATTAAAGTACTAATTTAATAATTTACTATTTATACATATATCAATACATGCCTGATTAGCATAAAAGTAATGCAATTGTTTTGTAATCAATAGAAGCAAGTGCGATACTTGCATTGGGCTTATTTTCGCTGCAGCACAAAAAGGATTAGTAGTCAAGTGGTTACGCTTACTGCGAGCTAATCCGCGTTATATCCTAGGATGACTTTTTAATAAATCTCATTCTTTTATTACTAAATTCAATACAATTAAACATTTGTGCTGCCTTTATAAAAAAATAATAGCAAGCTAAAGCTATGAAAAAATTATTACAACAAAACTTTAAAATAACATCTAGTCAAATTAACCTGGATTGATTTATAACTGGGTTTACAGACGCTGAAGGATGTTTTTATATTTCTATAACTAAAAATTAAAGATTTAAAACAGGTTGAAAGGTATTAGGCTTCTTTGAAATACATTTACATAAAAAAGACTTAGAAATATTACAATCTATTCAAAAACAACTAAATGGTGTAGGTCGGATAGTACCTAATGGTAAAAATGCATATAGTTTTAGAGTTAATTCTCTGTGCGAAGCTAGAGCTTTTAAATACAATTATACCTCATTTGGATAAATATACTTTAATTTGTAGCCTCCGGCTACAAAAATTTGCTGATTATATTTTATGAAAGAAAGCAATAATTATGATGAAAGATGGTAAGCATTTAACAGATGAAGGTATTAAAGAGATTGTAAATATAAGAGCAAGTATTAACACAGGTTTATCTAAAGTGTTAAAAGATAGTTTTATAGAAACTATTCCTGCTATTCGTCATTTGATTAATAAGCAAGAAGTTCCACATGGTGGTTTATTATCTGGATTTACTTCCGGGGAAGGTCATTCTTGATAAGAATAGGCAAATCTTCTAATCAAGTAGCATCTAGAGCTCAATTAGTTTTCACAACATACTCGTGATGAAAATCTTCTTAAATCTATTATAAATTATTTGAATTGCGGTACTTACCGTACTTATAATAATAGAGATTTAGGATATTATATGTGTACAAATTTTAAGGATATTTATACTAAGATTATACCTTTCTTTAAACAATATCTAATATTAGGGGGGTAAAATCTCAGGATTTTGCTGATTGAATTAAAGCAGCTGAATTTATACAAAATAAGGATCATTTAACTCAAGAAGGATTGGATAAAATTTTAAAGATTAAATCAACGATATATAGAAGTCGTGAATTATAGTTGTAGAACTATAAAAGGATTAGTAGTCAAGTGGTTACGACATAGCTCTTTCAATGCTACCATCGCAGGTTCGATCCCTGTCTAGTCTAAGCGGATTAGTGTAATAGAAACATATTCGGTTCATGCCCGAAAGATATTGGTGCAAGTCCTTTAGCCGCGTTTTTTTTAGATCTATTAGTAATATATAGGGTTATAGCTTAATCGGTAAAGCATACTGCTCATAACAGTACTTATCTATATAGAATATATAATTTATATATTTATTGAAAGGCCTATCTAATATATTTTCTATGGAAGGAAAAGGTTATAGATTAAAACTTCAGTCTATGGGGAAGTCCTTTATAACCATAGCCGCCCAATCTCTCGGTGACCAAAGAGAGATTTATATATACTTTTAAATATGAACAAAATAACATCACAACTGTGAACCAGATATAGTAGTAGTACATTGTTTACTAGGGCTACACAATTTATTAATAAAAAGAGATTTATACATTCAACTTATTACTGTAGAACTATAGAAAATTCGAATTCAGAAAATCACCAATTTATCTTCTCTAATGAATTTATTGAATGATAAAGAGGCTTTACAGACGCTGAAGGCTGGTTTTTATTAGTTAAACCTAATAGTACTTTTGCTTTTAGATTTTTAATAAAGTTACATATAGATGACGCATCTGTACTATATTTTATTAAAAAGACTTTAGGAATAGGTAAAGTAACTATATATGAATCTTCTGCAATTTTTTCTATAACTTATCAAAAGGAAATTAAATCTATTTTAGAACTTTTTACTAAATATCCTTTAAATACAACAAAGTATCTTCTTAGATTTTAAAAAAGCTTTCGAACTTTATGTAAATACTAAAGTTAAAACACCAGAACTTGTATTAGAAATGGATAAGATTAAAAGTAATATGAATAGTAAAAGAACTACCTTTGAATTACCAGACGATCATAAAATTAATATAACACCTAATTGATTATTAGGGTTTATTGAAGGTGATGGTAGTTTTAATATTATTAAAAAAGATAATATTTTACAATTTTCATAGCGAAGCTGCGCTGCGCAGCTTCGCACACAAAAAGGTAATTTAATACTAATGGAAGCAATAAATAAATTTTTTATTAATTTAGCTAAATTTAATGATCTAAGAATTACATGGGGTTTTGTTTACATAACCAATGTAAATATAACTAGACCAGAAGCATCAAATTATGTTTTATCTATTAAAAATAATGATTTTATAAATAAAGTACTAATACCTTTCTTTGATTCTATGATTTGACATAGTAAGAAAGAACTGGATTATTTGTGCAGCCTTTATAAAAAAATAATAGCAAGCTAAAGCTATGAAAAATTATATTCAAAATTCAAAAACTAGGATTACATTATACAAAAGACGGAAAAGACTTAATAAATTTTGTTATAAGTAAAATGAATAATAATAGACTTTCTACTAGCGAACCTATTAAAATAGAAAGAAGTTTTACCTCTTCATAGCTTGCGCAGGGAATAGAGGTAATCTTAAATGGACCATCTAATTATGAAAAACAAAAAGATGGTAGAATCTTGATTAAATCTTCTAATAAATATGATTTCAGTAGAAAAAATATGAAAGTAGAACTTAGAAATTTACAAGGCTTAGTTTTTAAAACTTTTAACTATATAACTAGTTATGCAAAATTCTTATAAATAAGTTCTCATACAGTTAGAAAAAGAATTAAAGCTGAGAAACCTATATTATTTAACAATAAAGAATACTATATAAAATTAATTAAAATTATTTTAATTTAAAAAGGGTTATAGCTTAATCGGTAAAGCATGCTGCTCATAACAGTAAAAATAAGTGTTCAAGTCACTTTAGCCCTAGTCCGAATGGTGAAATTGGCAAACACAACAAACTTAAGCTTTGTAGACTTCTAGTCTTGAAGGTTCAAGTCCTTCTTCGGATATATTTTATTAGAGTGTTATAAAGCTCTCACACAGGGGATATAGTTTAATTGGTAAAACTGCGATTTTGCATATCGTTAATTCGGGATCGACTCCTGATATCTCCATAAGCTCGTGAAGCTCAATTGGTCGAGCAGAACGTTGAAGTTGTTTTGGTTGTAAGTTCAAGTCTTACCTCGAGCATTTTTAAGGAACTTTAGTATAATGGTGAATGCGTATGACTTTTAATCATTAAAATGTAGGTTCGATTCCTACAAGTTCTATAAGGGTAATGATGGAATTGGCAGACATAAATAAATATATATATAAATATAGTGTTTTAATTTCATAAAATTCTAATTAATTTATTTTAACTAATAATAAAAAGGACTTTAGTATAAAGATAATTACATATGATTTTGATCATAAAATATAGGTTTGACTCCTGTAAGTCCAATTTAAGGAAGAATTGTTCCTTTTTAAGTTATTATTTAGAAGATCTTGCTTCTTTGTTATTAATTTAATTATACAAAAATGAAAAAATTTTTAAATAAAGTTCTTACCATTAATAATTTAAATAGAGTTATTACTATATTTATTATAGGTATGTTTTTTAGATATTTAATTAACGACTATTTACATTCATATATTATAGAATACATAAATTGTATATCTATATTAATAGGTTCTACAATAAATTATTTATTAGAACCTTTGCTCCTTTTCCATTGTAAGTTTTATAGTACTAAATATATTACCTATATAAATGATAATAATAAGTCTGTAGATAACAATTACTTTGATATAGATTTACCTTTACATTATTATGATATTCAAGGTAGAATATCATTAAGTAAACCTAGTGAAATATCACACTATAATTTGGATAATGAAACTAGAAAAAGAATAGCTAGTCAAATATTCGAAGAAATTGCACAACCGCCTAAATTTAAAGAAATACCTATAGCTTGTGCTAATAATACAGGTCATATTTATTTAGGTATTATATTATGATAAATCATCTGATCCTGTAGGGTTATATATTAAATATTTTAATATTTTCAATCAAATGTCTTATTGATATGTTTGAGAAAAAGAAGAGAATTACTTGAAATTCTCTGAAATCAGAGAAAGTATGAGTTCTAAAATGAATATATGAAAAGAAATAAATGATACTACAGGTACTAATGTAGTAAAAGAAGTTCGTATGTTATTAAAGACTGATCCTTTCCATGTAAATAAACATAATAGATAATTATTATGTTCAGTAGAGTAAATTGACTCTTTTTCTTTATTATATATACAAATTATGAAAAAAATATTTAAAACTTTAAAAATATTATTAAACAGGGTACTTACACCTGTTAATGTAAGTAAAGCAATAGTTATATTCTTTGTTGGTTTTATTTCCAGATACTTTATTAACGATTATTATGATATAAATGTATTTAAAGAATATTTAACTTTAGTTTCAATAACTTTTTATTCTGTATTTGCTGCTTTTGTAGTGTTTGTTAATGAATTATTTTCATTCTTTAATATTAATCTAATACCTAGTTTTATTTGAAGTATATTTTCTACAATTTACATAGTTATAGATTATATATTTATAAAGCCTTTTATATGAATATATTCTAAAGTTTGAGGTAAAAATGTACCAATACTATATATGAATGAACCTAGAACTTCAAATAGTAGTAGTGTTTATGTAGGTAATAATTATGATCATTATTCTAATATTGGAAATTCCAATAGAAACAGTTATTATAACCAAATAGCCGTACAAAATCCTTATAATATTGAATATTCTTCTCTTAGTCGTGTACCTAATCCATCTCATTATCCGCTATCTAACTATGATCCTAATTACGATCAAGGTTTTACTAGTGAATACGTTGATCATAATACATCTCAATATTATAGTTATAATCAAACTCCAAATACTGGTTACCAAGAAGATAGTACTAGATTTTTCTGTATTGATAGTATCCATGACAACGGTGTAGATAGGAATTTTTATACTCCAAGTAATGATCCTAATGCTCCCCAAATGAGTAATGCTACAACTCCTTATACTATGACTCCTTTATTTGGATCTAGTGAACAAGTGAGTCAACAACCTAATAGTTCTCAAGATAGTATACCTTTTACAAATGATACTACACATGGTACTATAGGTAGTAATTTCTCGGAGTCGCATATAAATTGACCAGCTAGAAGACAAGAATTGTTTAGAGTAATGCAAGTTGAAGGACAATGACTTAAAGAAGAAATTCATATGCCTTCTCCACATATTAAAGGTAAGGTTTCTATAGGTATAGAATATCAAGATAGTAAGTCTAATATTCAATCTTTATATATAAAATATAAAGATTTAGCTAAACGTAAATTCTTTTGAAATATATGAGAAAAAGGTCGTAATAATTATGATTCTTACGAAGAATTTAAGAAAAACTTCGATCCTAAAATGAATATATGAAAAGAGATATCTAAAACTACTAAAAGTGAATTATCTAAAGAAATACATAATTTATTAAAGACTGATCCTTTTGGCACTAAACATTCTACTATTGCAGCTAAAGACATTAAAAAAGTTAATTATACTACGGCTCAAGCTCGTTTACACGAAATAAATGCTCGTAGAAATAAATCTGTGAAATTACCTAGAAAACAATAGTAATTTCTACAAGATATCTAATCTTAGAAGAATTGAATATCTTAGATAGTTAGAGAAAACTGTCTTTTTGTTATTAAAAATAGAAACCATGAATAAAAACTTAAAATTATTTTTTAAAAACTTCTCTTTTTCTAATATTTTATTTAAGATTTTTATTTTCTTTTCTTAATCCCCCAGGGGATACGGTTTTCTTTTTAGATTATTAATCAATAATCTTTTTGATTTTACTTTTTTTATCGAATTATTTTCTATACCTTTATGTATAAATTTATTTTTCCTTGAGGATTCTATAGATACTAAGTTTTTTAATGATAATTTAATTAATTTCAAAAGACCTAGAGATAGAGTAATGAATGATGATTACGGATTTAAAGATAAATTAAGACGTAAATCTCATTGAGTATTCTTACAACAATTTAGTTCGGATTTTGTTGATTTTAATGAATTTAAAGAACGTTGAACTCCAGAAAAGAAATTTAAAAATATACTTAAAGATAAATATTACGATAAAAAGTCTAAAGTTGTTCTCTTTAAGGACACACTTATGTGATTTGTAAATCTTAGAAAGAAATAATTATATTTATTAGCTTCTTTTTAATTTATATTTATTTACTATGAATAAAACTTATACTGAAAATTATACAGTGAATATAAAGGATTTTGAATCTTCTTATGAATTTTCTAATCATTTATATGATTTTATAAGCAAATTTGCTTGTAATAAATCCATCATCTATCCTACTATCATTTATATAGACTTATATAATGAAAAGAATAATATATCTTTATTATTTATATATCCTTATATAGATAAAAATGTATCTTATGATATTTTCTTTAGAGAAAATATAGATAGATTATTTATAAAAATATCTTATATGATATAGAGAAAACTGACTCTTTTTATTAAATTTGTTTTTACTACTATGAAATTTATCTTATTGCTTTTAACATTATATTATGTGATAATTACTAATTTATTACTATTTGTTACTAAAAAACACTTAAGAACAGACTATTTATTTTTAAGTGTAATATTCTTCTTATATTTTTTGGCTACAATTCTAGCCATATTTGGAATTCTTAATAATTTTAATATATTTGTTGTAGATAATAATACAACAAATTATTTAAGTGAATTAGATTTTTTAGTAGAAGTACCTGAAACTGAAAGTGTTATTAATGAAAAAGTATTGAACGACAACAATGAAAATATCTTTTGTAAATTTCTAAATTTGTTTAATAATACTAAATATTATGACCCTTTTATTGCAGTTGAATTAAAAAATACTTATTATATTAATAATATTAAATCTATGAATTATAATAATAATATTGAATGGTTAGATATTTACAGAAAATATACTTATATATCTTGCAACAATAACGAGATGTTATTTTTTATAGATTGTTTTACAGATATATTAAATGATCTTGAATCAATCCAAAGTGATTTATCTAAAAGAAAATAATATCATTGATCAATGATAATGAATTACAAAGTTTTGTAATTCAAAGGAAGAATAGTATAAATTATTACAGTTAATTTAAATTAAAAGATTTGGATGGAAGCTCCAATTCTTCCCGCAATATAGAATCTATATTGTGCTTATGGCTAAGAAGTAGAGCAAATGGCTCTTTTTTATAAAAACGAAAAAAAAACAATGACGATGACAAAAAACGCACTGAGGAAACAACAAGTTTCATATACACAATTCAGACATTTTATTTTTACTTACAGTAAATAATAATTCTAAAACTGAAAATTTAACTCACTTAACTACTAAAATGGCTATACTTAACAATTCACTAGAGTGTGATCTATGGAAAATAAATAATTTAGTTAACTCTCTGAATATGGATTCTTTATATATTTTTTCTCTAATTAAAAGTGATACTTTCGAATATAAAATTAACGATGAAAATACTAATGTAAAATATACTGAAGTAGGTTCAAAGTATTTTAAACGAAATTTGAAACATCATGATAATGTAGATTTCTGAGAATACAACAAAAATAGCTTATATATTTTAAGAAATGGTGATTTTTCAGATATTAGAAGAATGTTTAAAAGAATTAATAATACAAAAGTACAATTAGTAAGAGGTAGTAGTCAAAAATCTCATATGGTTAGTCCTATAGATTTTAGATTATCTTTATATTTAACAATACTATGTAATATGGATTTCAAATATTTCAGAACAAATAATTCATTTAATAAAATAGATAAAAAGAGATATTTACCCTCTTCACAATATTTATAAATATTGTTGTAATAAATAAATTTATTACAAATGGGTATGTTGGAATGGGAGACAAATTCCGTTAAGGCCGGAAGGGTTAGTAGCCGTGCAAGTTCAAGTCTTGCTACCTATACTTAGGACATTTGGTCCTTTTTGATAAATAAATAAAAAAAATAATATGAAAAATGTAAAATGATATAATTTAGATATAGAAGGCTATATAGTAGATAATAATTTTATTATAAGGCCTTTGTTAAATAAAGCAGCTATATATGTTTATAAACTTTTTATTGATAATAAAGAGAAACTTTATATAGGATCTACTATAAATATGGTAGTACGTTTTAGACAACATAAATATAGAGCAGAAATACATGCAAGAGATTTAAAATATAATAGTATACTTTATAATAATGTAGCTAAATATGGTTGAGATAATTTTAAATTTGGTATTATAGAATATGTAGATTTTGAACCTAATACTGAATGACAATCTTTAAAAGATATACTATTAAAAAAAGAACAAAAGTATTTGGATTTATTATCTCCTGAATTAAATATAAATAAGGTAGCAGGGTCTATGCTCGGATTTAAACATTCAGAAGAAAATAAGTTAAAATTTGGTTTAACACGTAAAGGTAAATCTTTTACAAAGAGTAAGCATATATCTATAAGACCTCCTATAAGTAAAGAGACTATATTAAAATTAAAACTACACAATAAAAATATTACTGTGAGTATTTATAATACTAATAACGAATTAATTAAAGAATTTAATAGAATAAAAATTGCGGCTGAATTTGTAGGATTATCAGCTACTTCTGTAAGTGGTTACATTAAAAGTGGTAAGCTATGGAACAATTTATATTACTTTAAACTTAAAATAAATTCAATATTAAAAGAAGAATATTCAACTTTTCCACTAGATAATGATAATACTACTGTAATTAGATCTTTTAGTAAAGTAGAAAAGAATTATAAATCTTATAAATTAGAAGTATTAGTTGATAATAATGTTTTGTATAAATTTAAAAGTATAAGAGAAGCTTCTATACATTTAAATATAAGTAAAACAACATTAGTTAAGTATTCAACTGAGAATAAATTATGAAATAACAAATACAGATTTGTTATAATATCTTAAAATGAAATTAAAATATTAATTTTTTACTACTTTATGTAGTAAATATGCCTAGTCTAATAGGTAGCACCTAAATTTTTGGTCTTTATAAGTAGGTGTTCGAATCACCTCGGCATAACAGGTAAGTCATAAATTTTAGGTCTATTGGATAATAATATCTTACCCGTTCAAGTCGGGTTTACCTTATACTATATAGAAATAATAGAACTTTTAGTAATAAAAAGATATTTAATGAATATCATAATTAGTTATTTAAAGATGTATATATACCTTATAAATTTTTATTAAAATGAATACTCAAGCCTAGAATAAAAGCTTACAATTAATTCCCGTAGTTTATTACTATAACCCTTATGAAAATAGATCATACATATATAAGTGTAATAACAATAAATCAGGAATATATCTGACCCCGTACCCCTTCAGGATAGGGTACGATATAATTTGATTAATGGTAAAAGTTCTTGCTTCGCATAGGAAGTGCTGTTAATTTGAGAAATAGATTATACCAATACCTATCTATAAGTAATATTACTAATGAATTACTTAAATATTACAGTAATATTTATAAAGCTTTATTAAAATACAATTATCATAATTTTAAGTTAGATATATTGCGGCTGCTGCTGCAGCAGCTGCAGCGCAAGCTAAAGCTCATTATGATAGTAGTAACTTAATACAAATAGAACAATATTATATAGATTTGCTTAAACCTGAATATAATATATTAACGCAAGCAGGTTCTACTCTAGTATATAAACACACTTTAGTTACAATTAATAAACTAAAAAATTATAAACCTACTACTGTTGTAGTACAACTGGGAGGTTCTTTTGCTAGCTTCGCACAGAAAATAATTTAGGTAGTTATGCTAAATATTTTGATAACTATTCAGTTTTGAATCAAATCGAGATTATTCTTAATACCAATGATTTATCTCAATTAGATAAACAAAAGAAACTTGAATATTTTATTCTTGACCATATTAAACTAGGAATTAATAATAAAAATATTCAATTTAATGGCTTTAATTTACACGATATTATTCCACAACAAGAAGATTACTCATGCATATGATTATATACTTAAATATATCCCTAAACATCTTAATAGTTTGAAAAAAGATTCTAGAGAATATGAAGTATTAACTTCTTTTGGAAAAGAGATTGACATCATTGCTAAAGTAACTTCGGGTGTCTATTTAAGATTGATCACTAAGAAAGATCATATTGAACATCCTACTACTTTAACTTCATTCTGTTTAGATATTGGGAAAACTATTATACAAGAATATATATATTTTAATTATAAAAAACAAAATACTGTTAAAAACTATGGTCAATGAAAAAACCAGTTTAGTTTTGATGATCAATTTATATTGAAATTAGGTAGTGTATTTTTTTGATTATTTAAATACTTTAGATTTAGTTAAAGTAATACTAGTTACTCATAGAATTGACAAGAAATTTCAGAAGATTAATTATGTTGAAGTCCATCTTGAGATAGCGAATTTAATTCCTAAATTTAAAATGTTAGATTTATCTTTAAAATTACCTATGGTTGAACAACCTTTAGATTACAGTACTAACTGTAAGGGTAGAATATTTATAAATAAATCCAGGATTGACATCCATGGAAGAAAGAACTCTGTTTAACAAATTTTTCTTTAATTTGCTATTAATTACTCTTTCTTACCCGTAGTGAGAGAACTCCCTTATTGCACAGGGTCCACGATTTTAAATCCATGTTCTTGTCATATACACTTTTTAATACAATAAATAGGATGAATACAATTTTTAAAAAACACTTGAATTTTTTGACTTCTTGTCAGAAATTCACTTTTAATACTACTAGTTATAATAACTATAGTATGATTGACAGAGATATTAACCAATCTTTTGATCAATTTATTATTAAGAAAGATAATAGTATTACTATTACTCTTTCTTTTATACATTTTCTCTAGAAAGATATCTTTCTTAAACATATTGCTTCTAAATTAGTTGAGAATAACAATTACTATACTTTAATTAAAATCAGATATGATGGTGATCAATTTGTCATGGCTGGGAAACAAATCTCTTTTCTTTGTCTATTACTTTACCTGTTTGTTCAATATAATTTATTATATTATTATCAAATTCTTGTAGATATTGATTATATGAATACATTTCCATATATACTGATGTTAGTATAGTTTTTAGAGTACTTACTTTATCGAAAGTAGTACCAAAACAATCATGAACACACAAAAACTGTGGTGCATTATAGATTATATCCAATTTATTGTATAATAAACTTAATGAACTTCCATCTAAAGAATGGATTAGGTTAGGCATTAAAGCTCTTATTTGTTTATTTTTATCATATTTATTCTTATCTGTCATTTGTATGTTTATTTTAACTTTACTATATATAAAGGGAGTAATTGAGATAGACTTTGTTTCTAAATAACTTTGTCTAACTACTAAACCATGAGGTAAATTTCATACTATAGGTAAACCTAGAAGTGTCATTATAGTAGCAATATTTCTAAGATATTTCATCAATCTCTTTCTCAAAATCCTTATTTATAATATAGTAAATACATCCTACCAATACAGAGATATCCTTATTACTAATTAAAGTTTTATTTGTATTTAATTTAGAATATCATACTACTCCATCTTTATCTCTTTTAACTTCAGACAAATTTCCAATAATATATTTCATCATATTGGTTCTAGATGCGTTATATGGTATAGTCATAATAGCTTTTTTAAGATAAACTCTATCAAATACAAAATCCTTTAATCTTTTATAATTTTCATTATTAGGTTCGCTGTCGAACATAATATCTAATTTATAAATTAAAAAGTTATAAAAATCTTTGGGGGTTCATTTTGTTTATTCTTATCCACAACTAAATTTAACTCTTTAAATAAAATACTTTCATTACTTAATAACGCTAAGTGTTGAAACCCATTACAAGTAGCATCTAGTTGAATAGGTAAATAAGTATTAAAATCAAATATATTTTCATCATTTAAAAATTCATAATAACGTTTATACTCCATACAAAATCCTAGGAATAAAAGTTTATTCTTTGCTTTATTTAATAATATACCATTTTCATAATCTAAAATATTATCAAGATTGTCTTTTATTCATTTACTTTTAGCACTATTAGATATTTTATCCTTACCAAAACAATTAACACCATAATACTCTAAGTATTTAGTATCATCTAAATTTTTCTTTGAAATTACACTAGGGTTAGCAAATAATAAAAGTGATTTAGCTAACTCAGTAGATTGATAATGTAAATAGCTATTATCACAGTAAACTCTTCCACGTGTATCCAATCTTAAAGGAAAATAAATCTTAGAAAAATCTTTATAAAAGTCTGCTATTCCAAGTATAGTTTCTTGTAAATGAAATTTACTTTTTAAAGAAGTTAATTGACTTTTTTGAGTCTTAGTCATATTTTCTATATTCTTTTCCATCTCTATTATTTCATTACAATCAATTAATAATTTATGTTTATCAAAAATAAGGAAGTCTAATAATTTTTTATTAATTTTATAAGGTACAGAACTAACTTTATTAATCATATTATAAATAACATTTTGTTCTTTAATTTCTGATTTATCTTTTATAGTACCCTTATGAATAATTAATTCGTCTTGATAATCTATATTATTCAATAAATAACCACCAACCATATTCTCACTATACTTTTTAGGTTCTACAATCATAGGTAATTTTAAAGGTAAATTTAATGTTGAATTAACACGAGGTTGAATAAGACTATCATCAACTTTTAAAACATAAACTGACTCATCTCGAGCTTTATATTTTAAATCCTGTTCAATAAATTCAGATTCTAATAAAAGCTTTACTAAAACAGCACCTAATTTAAATTTAATTTTATCATCATTCAAAGAGTGACTTAATTCAGGTTGGGACTTAGTGAAATGACTATATCAAACTGTATACTTCGTTTTTTTAAATATTACTTTATCAGTATTTTTGTGATCAACACTCCCTTCACCCTTTTCATTTTCATCTTTAAACTTTTCATATTCATATTGAGTCTTTTTCTTCAATAAATACATTTTAATACATGCATCACCCATATTTATAGAAACACGAGAAAGTTTAAATTTATCAATATCATCAGTACTTTGAAAAGTACAAATTTGAAGAAAATAATATATACATATATTTAGTATACTATTTTTAGGTAAAGAATTAATAACTTCTTTAAATATATGTTCATCTTTTTTAAGTTTACCATTATTTAAATAAAATATATAGTCGTCAAGCTTAGAAATTAAAATTTCTTGTTTGGAAAATATAAACTTCTTTAACTTAGATGTTAATAAATCTAAATTAATCCCTGAGATAGAAGCTTTAGAATCATCAAAAAGTAATTTATATTGTTCAAAAACTAACTTTTCAATCTCAATTTGTGTATCATTATTAGCTAAATATTTGTTGTTATCACACTTAATCAATAAACTCTTAAGAATATTAGTTAATATATTACTTCTATTAGATTTACTATTAATGTTTTCCATAGTATATGTCTTTAAAGTTGAAAACAAACGTTTAGAAGTACTAATATAACTTCTATTAACTCTTTGTTTAGTACTAAATGTATCAAATAATAAACCTCCATATATAGGTCATCTACGACTAAATATAATTAAAGAGGATAAATCATTAAAACTACAATAGTATAAAAACATAATTATTCTATTATATAAAATATTTATGTGTCTACGTCTTAAATTAACGGTATTAGAAAAATAACTTTTTAGTATTAAAATAAATTTCATTGTAAATTAAAAATTGTTAGGCGTTATCTGGCATAGTAATAAAAATAATTAAAATGCTCGTCTCTCACGCCTCGGAGGTTTTCCCTCATGATTTTGCTAATGTAAATACTTTATTTTATAAAGGTGTGCGAAGCAGTCCTGACTATAAATATTATGATTTTATTGGTACTAATATGGATAAAAAATTGTTTATAGATACATTGTATAAAAATGATTGAGATTTCAAGGAAGAAGCTTGTAAATACCTTAGTGCTGATTTAATTAGTTTATTTCAAGTTCTTAGAAGTGCTAATAAGACTATGTTTTTGACATTTAATATTAATATTACAGACTCTTTAACTATTTCTGGATTAGCTAATAAAATATTTAGAAGATATCATTATAATGATGAAAATATACCTTTAATAAATAATAAGAAATATTATGAAGATATTAAACAAGCTTATTATGGTGGTTGTACAGAAGTATATAAACCTTATGGTAAGAATTTATTTTATTATGATGTTAATAGTTTATATCCATATGTTGCTTTAAATTCTTTACCTGGACTTAGTTGTACTTATAATGAATATTATAATGATATTTCACCTGATATAGAAAACTTATTTGGTTTTTATTATTGTAAAATTGATACAACTAATACTAGTGTTAAATATATAGGATTATTACCTTATAGAACTAAAGATAAAGGTCTATTATTCCCATTAGGTAAATGAGAAGGTTGATATTTTAGTGAAGAATTAAAATTAGCACATAAATATGGTTATAAAATACAAATTATTAAAGGTTATAGTTTTTCTAAAAATGAAAATGTTTTCAAATCTTATATAGATACTTTATATAAAATTAAGTCTAATAAGAATACTAAAAAATCTTTGAAAAATGTAACTAAATTATTATTAAATAGTTTACTAGGTAGATTTGGTTTAAGATTAGATTCTAATATTACGGATATAGTCGGTGAAGAAAAACAATTTGATAGAATTGCATCTACTAGAGCTATAAACTCATATGTTCAACTTAATAATAATACTTATTTAGTTAATTATAATACTGACATTGATCTTGACATATGTAAAGGATCTTCTGTAGATATTTCTAAAGTTAGTGATATATTAGTGAATAATGAAAATGTTACTAGAAATAAATACGATAGTGTATCCGTTCCTATTAGTGCTGCTATTACAGCTTACGGAAGAATACATATGGCTAAAATTAAATTAGAAATCCTAAACAAGGGAGGGAAAATTTATTATTCAGATACTGATAGTATAGTTACTAATATAGAACTACCTGAAAGTATGGTAAATAATAAAGACATCGGAAAACTAAAGTTAGAACATAAAGTTAAAGAAGCTTATTTTATTAGTAACAAAACTTATTGTATTATTGATAATAATGATGAATTAACTAAAAATGCTAAAGGTGTTAATAAGAATCAATTAACTCTAAAAGATTATCAAGATATGTATACTAAAAATAAATCTATTACTACTGTAAGAAAAGACTTTGTAAGAGGTAAACTGAAATTGAACTAAAGTTTATGATGTTGATATTACGATTAATCCGGATAGTTATTCTAAAAGAATGAAACTATATAATCAAAATAATTTATGAGTAGATACAAAACCTTTAGTTATTGAAAATAATGAATTACTAGATACTAACATGGAAAACATTAATATAAATTTAGAATCTAATTTATCACTATTATTCTTTGAGGGTATAACACTATTTAAATCCGTCTATCAAATATTTTATAAAGAATATATTATATCTTAGTAGTAAAAAACTATTTAGTTTAATCAAATATATATCTTTTTATAATACATTTAAATTATTTTCTAGTTTAACTTTAAGTCTACTTTTAATTTACAAAATTGACCTTTTACAAAATTCTATTAATACTTTATTTAGCCTGTGTCTAGGTATGAGAAGTGAATTAATATTGTTATCAGATACTATACCTATATTATCAGTGCAGATTAATGCTGTAAATGCTAATATTAATTCTGCTTTATTAACTATAAATAAGAATTTTCAGATTCTTAATACACATTTATATTATCAAGATGCTATATTGAATAATCTTTATCATAATAATGTTTGAAGTCAATCTAGTGAAGAGATAAATAATATGATGACTTTACAATCTCCAAATAGTATAAATACAGATATTGTAAATACATGATCAACTTATTATCCAAATAATCTTGAAACTAATGTAATTATTAACAATCCTGGATTAAATTTAAATATTAATCCTAATCCTATGAATATATTCAGAATACCTAATAATATGAATTCTAATATAATACATAATTTTAATCCTTATATAATAAATAATATTAATCCTAATATAATAAATAATATTAATCCGTTAATTTTTGGTAAAATGATTAATTTTAATAATGCTCAAGGAATGGATTTTATATATCATAATAATATGATTATCAATAATGCTATGGACATAATTATCATTTAGGCCTAATGTTCACGATCTTATTTAAAAAAACTTAAATACGGTTAATAATATCTTTGAAGATACTTCTTTAGTAGGAACTACAAATAGATATATTTCACGTTTAGCATTAATAGTAGGACTTCTATCCGTAGGCGTATTAGGTGGTAATTGATTAAGACCAGCAAGTAAAATAATTATAGCTACAGTATCAAATACAAGCCTATAATAAATAGTTTACAAAATTCAAAGATTTAACTTGATGGATGAAAAAACATAAAAAATTCATAGTCTCTACTACTATACGCAGTAAAATATGCCGTAGTCTAATAGGTAGGACATAAATTTTTGGTATTTACTAGTAGGTGTTCGAATCACCTCGGCATAATAGGTAAGTCATAATTTTTTGGAGGCAGCAGCACAAAAGGTGGTTATAGTTCAACAGGTAGAGCAACTGTATGTGGCACAGTAAGTTCTTGGTTCGAGTCCAAGTATCCACCCTTTTAAGTCTAGGTTGCTTAAATGTTAAAATGCTATTAGATTTATATATATGTGTATTCTATGTGTATTTTATATAAATTAAATATGTATTTTTAGTATAATTATTTTCATTTATTTATACGAAGTACAACCATGAAATGCATGTCCATAGGTATAAATATATAAGCTAAAGCTAAAGCGACCCTTAATTATTATATAATAATTCCTTCATCAATTTTAATATTTAGTTGTTTAGAAGGATGATTCGGAAAATCCATCTAAAGATTTATATGAAAATTCTATACACTAGAATTTCTTTTTACTTGTATTTGTATTTTCTGTATATATATAGTAATTAGTCTATTATATACAGATTATGTTTATTGTATAGATGATGAAACGATTAAAAAAGTACAAGAGGAAGCAAATAAAGTTAAACTTGATACTAATGTAAGTATCGAAAATGTAAATATACCAAGTTCTATATCAACTGGACTTGTTAATTTAGGATTAGCGGGAGCCGTAGAGGCAGGAGCTGCAAAAGTTGTTAAAAGTAGTGCAGGAATAACTAGCTAAAATGGTATTATGGCCGGAACTGCTTTATTAACAGGTGCGATAGCTACAACTGTTAATACAGTCAATACTATTATAAATAAAAAAATTGACAAAAGCTTTACTGAAGAGGTTAAGTTAATGTAAGTAAAAGAGGAATCTAATTCTTCGAAAGCAGGAGCTAGTTCTACAGGGTCAAGTTCACCCAATTCACCTAAATTAGATCCAAGTTTACCTAAACCCGGTGATGATGGACCTGCAGCTTTTTCAATTGAGCCTTCTGCAGATATAGATACAATAATGGCTTTATTAAATGCTAATTATGTAGTACACATTTGTATTATAATGTTTATATGAAGTATATTTATTTTGTTTTTATCTAATAAAGTAGTAAATAATCAATGAAAATTAGAATTTTTCAAAAAAATTCTAGGTGAAAAGGTTCACTACTTTATATTAAAAGCTTTAAAATTTACAAGTAAATCTAATAATATTTTTCTAATCTTTGCTATTATATTACTTATAATAGCTAGCTTATTAAGTTTATATATATCTTATTTTTTGTGCTGGCTGGCTGGCTTCGCAGCAGCAGGAAAATATAGATATTATAGCTGATATAGTTAAAGCATCTAAAAAGTAGTTATATATTACTCTAAATAAATATTTGGTATATTAATTAATTAGTATATCAAGCTTCAATAGTTTAACAGGTTAAAACTCAGATTTCATATGTCTGTAATGGAAGTTCGACCCTTCCTTGAGGCTAGCTATTTTAGCTAAACCCTATGTTAGCTAGGGTGCAGATTTTATATTAATTTAAGTCATGATAATAATATCAATTATTTCTCTTTTACTTTCAAATGCCGTTAATTTAAGACGTGATATCTCTATTCTATATAATAGAATAGCTATGATTATATTAGCATATTGTATCTTAAATGATATAGCCTCTTTAAGTGTAGTTACTAAAGGTATAGCTCTACATGGAGGTTTATTATTAGTTACAAATATAACACAAATATTCCATATTTTCTTATTTTTAGTTAGTATATTAATATTAACATTAACTAGCTTCTATCCTAGAAAAGTGTGAGTATCAGAATATTCATCTATAAAAGATTTAATCTTTAATAACTTTGTTTATTATAATACAAAAATAATAAATAAAATGGGAGAACATCTTAAAATAATAGAATACCCTGAACAACAGCTTGGGAGGCTGTAATATTTATGGGGGAAAACTGCCAAATTCCGGGGAAGCCCTAAAGCTTTTGATACCAAATCTGGTTGAATTTTACCGTGGTGGATGAATTAATTACTCATGTATGGTAACAAGTCAAAAGATTCTTGAAAAAGGAATGGGTAATCGCGGATCTAAATCAAATATAGATAACACTTTATTTGTAAAAGAGCAACGAGTAGATGGTAGTTGCATAGGGTGAACAACTCGTCCTATGTTAAGGTATACTCTTAGAGGGTTCGAAAGAATTACCTGAGCTGGAATCCCTTCTAACCAAATTCTAAATAAACAACTATATTCAACAACTAAAGTTTCAAAAAATCTTATTGTATCTGAATTATATACTAATAACGAAGATAGTTTTAGTTTAAACCCTTGATTTGTAACAGGGTTTACAGATGGAGATGGTTCATTTTCTGTTTCTATTGCTAAAAAAAAATCAGGTATAGGGTGAAAGATTCAACCTGTGTTTAGTATAGGGTTAGATTCAAAAGATTTAGATATTTTAGTTCAAATTAAAACTTTATTTAAATCAGGTAAAATCTATACTAGTAAAAGAGGTATAATTTATTATACTGTAGGTTCAACAAAAGATATAATAAAATATATCCTACCCCATTTTGACAAGTATCCTTTATTTTCTCTTAAATTAAAAGATTATTTAGTGTTTAAAGAGATAGTTCTTCTTATGGAAAAGGGGGAACATAGTACCTTACCTGGTCTATTAAAAATCTTCTCTTTAAGAGCTATTTTAAACAAAGGACTACCGGAGATAGTAAAAAGTGAATTTCCGGACATAAATCCTGCTACTGTACCAGAGTTTAAGATATCCCCTATCTTAAATCCTCATTGGTTATCAGGATTTATAACTGCAGAAGGGTCTTTCTTTATTTCTCTCTATCCTAATGAGGAAAGAAAAGCCGGATATGCAGTAAGTCTAATATTTAGTTTAAGTCAACACATTAAAGATCTAGAATTACTAGAATTAATTGTAAAATACTTGGGATGTGGTATAGTTAGAAAACCTAATTCTCGTGAATCAGCTGAATTAGTTATCACTAAATCAGTGGACATTAACCTCAAATTAATACCTTTCTTATCTAAATATACTCTTTTGGGAGTAAAGTTATTAGACCTCGAAAGATTTAAAAAAGCATCTCTTTTAATAGAAAATAAAGTGCACTTAACATCAGAAGGAATTGTATTAATAAAAGCTATTAAAGATGGAATGTATAATAGATAATTGTAAGGTTAATTTAACTGTGCAAGCGACCCATATCTACGATTAGGGGTACGATTTAGTTAAATTAAAGGTTATAATTTCAAGTTGTAAAGTTCAAAGTTCATTATTTAGAATTTGTATGATAAATCCAGTTACCACGTTAATTTTATTATTTATTATTACAGGTGCAGTATTCTTAATGTCAACTAATGACTTAGTATCTATCTTCTTAGCTATAGAATTACAAAGTTATGGTTTATATATATTAAGTACTGTTTATAGAAATTCAGAATTATCTACTACAGGAGGTTTAATATACTTCTTATTAGGTGGATTAAGTTCTTGTTTTATCGTGCGCCGTTGCGCTGTCTTTTACTACGAGTTTAAAAGACTTAGTTATTATCCATATATAACTCCGGCATCAGAGTTAGGTGAAGGGGAAAGCCCGACATTGAACTTAGCATCTCTGTTAGAAGGTGGGACAGGACTGATCCAGTTAGGTCTAGTAGCCCATCGAGCCGAGCCGTCTATGAGCAGAGCTATACTGCCCGAACCCAATTTACCAGGTGTCTCTACAAGAGGACTATGTTCAGTCTGGATAAGAATATATGCATTGTGCACGATTTTGAGGTGAAGAATTGTGCAATGGATCAACTGCAACCAGGATACAATAAGTATTCATAACGTAAAGAGTTGGGGCTCTAAGGACGGATTAATAAAAGTAAAAGATAGAACTACGGGATTGCCTAAAGCCCTAAAGGGCCATGGTAACAGAGGAGTCGTAGTACCATTTACGGGAAGGGCTCCAGGATTAAGTGACTGTAGATACTCCAACATCGCTGGAAGTTCCAGTACAGTATCAACTGACGGTTTTGGTAAAATACAGAAGATTAACGAGCTTTGTGTTGATAATAAACATTTCATAGTGAAAGATAAATTATATAGATTGTTATATGATAGAGAATTATACTACGCGGCTTACCAAAAATTAAAAAGTAAGCCTGGTAACATGACTCCGGGGATAGTCCCTACTACGCTCGACGGAATGTCCGAAGAAGTTATAGTAGAGATTATCCAAAGTTTGAAGGAAAATACGTTCAAATTCCAACCAGGAAGAAGAGTATATATTCCAAAGGCAAACGGAGGACAACGTCCATTGACTATAGCGCCACCCAGAGATAAACTGGTACAAGAATGTATTAGATTGATCCTGGAAGCGATATATGAACCCTCATTCGAAGATAACAGCCACGGTTTTAGACCTAACAGAAGCTGTCATACCGCACTGAGAAGTGCAAGACAGAAATTCGTTATGGCCAAATGATTTATCGAAGGGGACATTACTCAATGTTTCCCATCAATAGAACATGACAAACTTATGAGCATACTTAACGAAAGAATCGAAGATGTAAGATTCCTAGATTTAATACGTAAGGCTTTGAATGCTGGATACATGGAATTCAATACTTTCTCGCATTCGGTGGTGGGGACTCCACAAGGATCTATAATAAGCCCTCTCTTGGCCAATATATTTCTGGACAAATTCGATAAATTCATATTAGAATTAAAGAAAGAGTTTGATGTGGGTTCCAGAGCGACTATCAATCCTACATATAAGAAATTATCAATTAGGAAAGAAAGAGCTAAAACTATCCCAGATAAATTAGCTTTACAAAAGGTCATAAGATTGATACCCTCTAAGCTAGAAATAGACCCTAAATTCAAAAAACTGGAATATGTAAGATATGCAGATGATTGAATTATAGGAGTGAGAGGATCTAAAGATGACTGCAAAGAGCTAATGAGAAAGATTAGCGTGTTTTTGAAAGGATCAATGGGTTTAGAGCTTTCGGAAACGAAAACCAAAATCACAAATGCTAATAAAGAACACGCGGAATTCCTATCGGTCAGAATAAAAAGAAGTGCTCACGAAACATACTCTGTCAGAAGAGGAGTTCCTAGCAGAAATGTTAAGAACATGAGACTTACTGCACCGATAGACAAAGTTACAAAGAAATTAGCTAACAATGGGTTTTTAAAGGAGAATACGCCTTACCCTAAATTCATTTGAATGCAGGAACCAAAAGATGCAATAATAATATTATATAATTCTGTTTACAGAGGTATTACTCAATATTATAGATTTGCGGAGAATTTTAATGATTTATCAGCCAAAGTACATTACATACTGAAAGAATCATGCGCTAAATTATTGGCAGCAAAGTTCAAGGCGGGAACTCAAGCAAAGATATTTGCTTCATTTGGTAAAGATCTTAAGGGTCAAGACAAACACGGGTTTTCTAAAATTATCCTAGGAATCAATACGGCCGCATTCAGCTATAAAGTAGATGATATATCGCTAAGATTTAACGCAAAGGGAATATCAAAAGCTTCTTTGGAAGGACTTACATGTGCGGTTTGTGAATCGGACTACAGAGTAGAGATGCATCATGTTCGTATGATGAAGGATTTAAATCCTAAAGCCAACGAAATAGATAAAATCATGGCTTTAAAGAAACGTAAACAAATACCGTTATGTAGAAAATGTCACATGGAACACCATAGTAGGAATAACAAGAAAACACAAAGTAACGAATCTAATGCTTAGTCTGGAGAGCCGTATGATGGGAAACTATCACGTACGGTTCGGGAAAAGGGGAGTATTCTGGTAATAGGGATGCTTCTCTAGTTCATTTATTAGGTACAGCTTTAATATATGCCAATTCAGGTAGTACAAGTTTAGATGGTTTATACATTATTACAAGTATAAGTGACGTAAGTTCTACAGACTTATGATACAAACCTTATTATATAAATTTATCTTTAGTAATATTTACTATAGGATTCTTATTTAAAATAAGTGCAGCACCATTTCATTTCTGATCTCCTGATGTATACGACGCAATACCTACAATAGTTACTACTTTTGTAGCTTTAATTGCTAAAATATCTATATTTATACTGTTATTACAATTAGTTTATTATACTAATAATCGTTTCGAGCCCTCGGCTACAGAAATGAGCTGAACATCTATATTATTAATGAGTTCATTATTTTCATTAATAGTTGGTACAGTTGTAGGTTTAACTCAATTCAGAATTAAAAGACTATTAGCTTATAGTACAATATCTCACCTAGGATTTATGTTATTAGCTTTAGGTATTTCTAGTGTTGAATCAACACAAGCTTTCTTATTCTATTTAACACAATATACAATAAGTAACTTAAACGTATTTATTATATTAGTTGCTATAGGTTTCTCTTTATATTGCTATACTAGTGATAATAAAGAACATGAAGAATTAATGGATAAAACTAATTCTCCTATACAATTAGTTAGTCAATTAAAAGGTTACTTCTATATAAATCCAGTATTAGCTATAAGTTTAGCTATTACAATCTTCTCATTTGTAGGTGTGCCTCCTCTAGTAGGATTCTTCGGTAAACAGATGGTATTAAGCGCAGCTTTAGATAAAGGATTAGTATTCTTATCTTTAGTAGCTATACTAACAAGTGTAGTAGGTGGTATTTATTACTTAGGTATAATAAAAGAAATATTCTTCAGTAAACCAGATTATAAAGTAAATACTTTATTAGAAAATTTAACATTAAAAGGTAATGTATTAGACAGTAATAGAAATGTTGTTAGAAGTGTAAACTTCAAATACAACAATATAGCTATCTCAAGTCCAATAGCTTTTGTTATATCTATTATAACATTAATAATATTATCATTTATATTCATAAATAAAGAATGGCTAAGCATGGGTAAAGAAAAACTTTTGTCATTTTTTTATAAAATAAATTTAACATACAAATCTATTAGATGTTTTTATTTTCTTAAAACATATTCTACTATATTTTTTAAAAATTATACTACAAATATTCACAATTACAATCATAAGTTTATAGATCCTTGATTTATTACAGGATTTACAGATACTGAAGGTTCATGGTACATTTAGAAAAAAATCAAGATAAATGAAGAGTAAGACCTACATTTCAAATAAAACTTGATATAAGAGATTTATCATTATTAGAAATGATAAAAATATATTTTAATAATATTGGTTCAATTAATGTTTCTAACAAAGAATGTGTTTATAAAGTAAGATCATTAAAAGAAGTAGATACAATAATATCTCACTTTGATAAATATACTTTAATTACTAGCCTCCGGCTACAGAAAAAAGCAGACTTTGAATTATTCAAATTAATTATTAATAAATTAAACAATAAAGAGCATTTAACTTCTGAAGGTTTACAAGAAATTGTTAATATGTGTGCTTCAATGAACTTAGGTTTATCTTCAACTAATAAAAATAATTTTGCTAATACAATACCAGTAGTTAGACCATTAGTTGAGAACATGGCAGTGCCTCACCCTCAATGAATGGCCGGGGTTTGCATCCGGAGAAGGATATTTCTCTATAAATACTAGTATACAAGCAGAAAATAAGTCTGTTTCATTAAGTTTTAGAGTTTCTCAGCATATAAAAGATGAAGAATTGTTAAAATCTTTTGTTAATTATTTTGGTTTAGCTTGCGCAGGGAATTTTTATTATCATGATAAAGATAAAAAAGCTGTGATTTTCGTTGTTAGAAAATTTGGGGATATTAATTCTAATATAATACCTTTCTTTAATAAATATAACATTATAGGTGTTAAATGTAAAGATTTTATAGACTGATCTGAAGCAGCTAAAATAATAGAATTAAAAGATCATTTAACAGGAGAAGGATTTAAAAAAATATGTAAAATAAAAGAAAATATGAATTCATATAGAATTTAATAAAATATATACCAAATACATGGATTGCCCCCTTATATTATACATAACCTGTGTATAATGATTGTAAATTGGATAAATTGCAAGAAACCTTATTAGAAAATAAACAACTTGCAGCGAAGTTTAATATAATTAAATTTATTAAAACCGTTCAACGACTAAATTACCTATATGTATAAAACATCCAATATTACTTAAAGTAATAAAGACATAGTCTGAACAATATAGAAATATATTGAAATATTAATAATAATAATTATTAATAATTAACAATCTTGACCATATTGGTACAAATCTTATTTAACTGTTAAATGAGTAGCGTAACTTTCTTATTTATTCTTGTATGTGCTATAGCTATCTTATTCTTAGTTCTTAATTTCGTATTAGCACCTCATAACCCTTATCAAGAGAAATATAGTATATTCGAATGTGGTTTCCACAGTTTCTTAGGACAGAATAGAGCTCAATTCGGAGTTAAATTCTTCATATTTGCATTAGTATATCTAATATTAGACCTAGAAATATTAGTAATATATCCTTTTGGTATGAGTGGATATGAAAATGGTGTATACGGTTTAATAATAGTATTACTATTTATAGGTATCATAACAGCCGGATTCGTATTCGAATTAGGTAAAGGAGCCTTAAAAATAGATAGTAGACAATCATATAACTATTTCAACAAATCAAAAAAATTTGTTAATACATTTATAGAAAACAAATAATCAATAATTAAATAATTTTTATGCTGCAGCTAAACAAGCTAAAGCTAATATAAATAAAGTATTATTTACGAGGCGTAGCCGCCACTAAATTCGTCTTTATTATTTTGTGAAATTTATATTTCTAACTAAAAAGCATAACAATTTACGAGATTTTTATTTTTTAATATTATACAAATATTATGTTACAATCATCAAAAATATTAGGAGCAGGATTAGCAACAGTAGGTGTTGCAGGAGCTGGAGTAGGAATCGGAGTAGTATTCGGTTGTTTAATTTTAGGTGTTGCTAGAAACCCTTCATTAAAAAACCAATTATTCACTTACTCAATATTAGGATTCGCTTTCTCAGAAGCTACAGCGTTATTCGCTTTAATGATGTCATTACTTTTATTATACGTTGCATAATACGTATTAATTAAAGATTTTTTAATTATAAGGGCTTGGGTGGGTAGGGATGTTAGTATAACTAACCAAAAAACAATTCTATTTTAATTAGAAATTTTATTATTATAAAAACTATGAAATTTAATTTTAATTCTATATGAAAATATATTGCAGGAGGAGGTACTGTTCAGGGGTATCAAGCCTTCTATGAAAGAATTACCAGTAAACAAAAAGCTGAAGAAGTTAATAGAAATATTCAAGATATGAATCAAAAAATTGATTCATTATATGATAATATGGAAAAGACTAATAAAGATAAAAATGAAATTATAGATATGCAAAATTCGTTTAAAGAAGTTAAAAATTCTCTTAATGAATTATCAAATATAAATAAAAAGTATTGAGATAAACCTAGCGAAAATGTTGACGAAAATTTTAGTAAATTCTTCGAATCTTATAAAGAAGAATTTGGTTGGGCTTTTGAAAGAGCTCAAGAAATAACTGACAAAGTAAACAAAAAATACAGTCAATTTGAAAGTTCTATAAACAAATTAGCTGATGATAATTATGTAATAAAATTAATTAATGAATTCAATAATTATTTATCAAATTTAACTATAACAGAAATTTGTTTGGTTATTAATATCAGTAGTTCTATTTTTGTCTTAACTTGTCTTGTTACCATATTATTTTCTGTATATGGTAATAAATTAATAGATAAGCTTAATTTAGAACAGAAATATCCTAAATTAGCTTCTTTTATTAAATTAAGAGTTAAATTACAACATACTTATGTATTTATTAACACTTTACTTATTATCATTGCTTTAATATTAATGATTATTCTAAATTTTATAACATTAGTAAATGGGGATTAATATGTCAAAGATATTTACTATCTACATTAATACTTTTTAAAAGAATAAATAATCATTGTATTCGGTTTAATAATGTCATTACTTTTATTATACATTGCATAATACATGATAATTAAATTATTTTTAATTATAAGGGCTTGGGTGGGTAGGAATGTTAGTATAACTAACAAAAAAAACAATTCTACAAAGTATAAATAACCTTTGTTATTCTATACATAATTAGAAATTTTATTATTATTACAAGCTTCGCAATGAAAAATTTATTAAATTCATTTGTATCTTTTGACGCACCTGTAGCTTGAGGTATTTACTTCCAAGACAGTGCTACACCACAAATGGAAGGATTAATAGAATTACATGATAACATTATGTATTACTTAGTATTAATCTTATTCGCTGTGGGATGAGTATTATTCTCAATAATAAGAAATTTTGCTGCAGCAAAAGCACCTATATCACACAAATACTTAAATCACGGTAGAGAAGTGCCTATTCAAAAGTATACTAAAAATAATAAGTTTTCTATTTCTAATAATAATATTACACGTACTTATAGTACTTTACCTGACAGCTCTTCTGAAGCCTGCGCAAGCTCTAATGTGCCTTATATAAAGGTATATGAAAATCCCTTTTCTATAAGAAAAGATATTTATAAAGAAAACCAAGATAAATCAGGAATTTATATGTTTACTAATAAATTAACAAACGATATATATATAGGACAATCTATAAACTTAGCTAATAGATTTAAAAATTATTTTAATATTAGTTATTTAAAACATAAAGATAGTTTAGTAATTTCAAGAGCATTAATTAAATACGGTTTTTCTAATTTTTCTATTACAATTTTAGAATATTGTGAAATTTCGGATTTAGTTAATAGAGAACAGTATTATTTTGATAAACTAAAACCTAAATATAATACATTAAAGATCGCAGGAAGTTCTCTTAACCATAAACATACTGAAGAAACTAAAATGAAAATTAGTGATTCTTTAAAAGGAATTTATGTAAAGGAAAAATCAGCTTTATTTGGTCGTACTGCCTCATATGAAACTAAAGCCTTAATGAGTATAAGTAAATTAAAAGAAAATAATCCTTTATTTGGTCAAACTCATAAGGAATCTAGTATTGATTTAATGAAGCAAAAAGCTTTAGGTAGAATTCATACTGAAGAAACTAAATTAAAAATGAGTTTGGCAAGAGGTAATCCTATATATATATATGAAAAATGTTCATCAGAAGGTTTTAAATTAATAGGTAGTTTTGTTTCTGCCAGAAGAGCAGGTAAATTTTTAGAAATAAGTGGTAGTACTATTATAAGATATAGAAATTCAGGAGAGATCTATAAAGATAGATATAAATTCTCTGCGAAGCAGCCCTGCTTCGCAGGGGCTACTTAACTTATTATAAAAGATTAGGATAACTATGAATCAAATTCCACTATATGCTGGAAACTCCTAAAGCCTTAAGTACTTTTAAATAGTGACAATCTTAATGGATGTAACAATGGATAATCAGCAGGAAACCAAAGATAATTTTATTATTGAGTAGGATCCTCAGAGACTAGACGTGGAAACTTATGCAAATAGGTAAGATATAGTCCAGTTATGTAGGAAACTGCATAAGTATTTTGACTTTAATCGAATTAATATGAACTATAACACCTGCTGTTATATTAATATTAATCGCATTCCCTTCATTTAAATTATTATATTTAATGGATGAAGTAAACGATCCTTCAATGACTGTTTTAGCAGAAGGTCACCAATGATATTGAAGTGCGCCGTTTAATTATATGGAACGTTGTGTTCACAACACTATTCCTGTAGAATTGGAATATAAAGGAACAGACTTATCCGACATCGAAAGATTAGGGGAGTGTAGCATGTCTGTAAAGGCACTCTGAGAAGACTCTTCCATCTTCAAGAACGTTTGCCAACCTATGTTTGTCACGGTTTATTTATATATGTTTTTCTGAGTTAGCATTGCTCTAATCCAAATTGGAAGTTTAAAGGATTATTTAGTTATATTTTCTAAAGTTCAATTGGAGAATATATCTACAACTAAAAGATCACTACAACAGGTAGGACCGAACATAAAACCTAAAACAAATAATAGCGTACCATATAAGAACTCGGGATTCCCTAAGGGGTGTAAACCCTATGGGAACGGAGGTTCCGTAGTAGTGAGTAATCATAAAGGGAACCAGTTGTCCAACTCTTGTCTACTTCCTGCCGGTATAAGATTATATTCGTTGGACACTAGACAAGAAATGAATCTTGAGATAAAACAAGATATAGAATTATCATACAAACAATTATTTGACATAAACATCTACAAAGCTGCGTACCTAACACTGAAATCTAAACCAGGGAATATGACTCCCGGTACAGACAAAGAAACTTTGGATGCTATATCTCTAAGATGAGCCGAAGATGTAATACAGTCACTAAAAGATAGAACATTCCAATTCAAACCCTCGGAAAGAGTATACATTCCTAAAAAAAATGGAAAACTAAGACCATTGGGTATCCCTACTCCAAAAGATAAAATCATACAAGAAGTATTTAAAATGATGCTAGAAATGGTATACGAACCAATATTTCTTAACCCCTCACATGGATTCAGACCAGGCAGATCCACCACAACAGCGGTATTTGAAGTCAGAAAATGAAATGGAGTTACATGAATAATCGAAGGAGATATAAAAGGATATTTTGACAACATTGATCATCAAATCCTAGCTAAACTACTAATGATAAAAGTAAAAGATCAAAACCTGATCGACCTATACTGGAAACTAGTAAAAGCAGGATATGTAAACAATGGAAAATATACTAGATCTCACTTAGGAGTTCCACAGGGAGGGGTTCTATCACCTCTACTATCGAATATATATTTACACGAATTTGACGTGTTCATGGAAGATCTCATAACAAGATATACAGAAAAACAAAGTGTTTCAAAAAACAACCCGGAATATCAAAGACTAAGAAGACAAATTCAGAAGCTAGAAAATTTGAAGGACTTAAGTGAACAGGATAAAAATACTCTAGTCGAATTATGTGATAAACTTAAAAAGACACCCTCAGTTATTAGAGATAATAGCACAGGGACAAGAGTATTCTACAACCGTTATGCTGACGACTGAATCATCGGAGTTTCTGGGGACCAAGAATTAGCGAAGAAAATCAAAAATGAGGCCAATGATTTCTTAAGGGACATACTAAAGGTTGAATTAAATCAAGAGAAAACGAAGATCACTCACGTAACTCAAGAGAAGATACACTATCTGGGATTCGATATATCTAGAAGATCAAGAATTTACACAGAATCACAAAAATCATATCTAATGAGCACGGGAAAAACTAGAAGACCCTCTAATGCTTCAGTCATTATAGAAGCACCTATGGAAAAACTGATCTCGAAACTAGTCGATCAAGGTTATGCTTGAAAGAAAGACAGAACACCTAAGGCAGTAACTAAATGGATATATTTAAAACCTGAAGATATTATAAGAAGATATAATTGAGTGATACGTGGAATATTGGAATATTATAAATCAGTTGAAAACAGAAATCAACTAGGACAAGTAATATGAATACTGAAGTTCTCTGCTGTAAACACATTAGCCAGAAAACTGAATATCTCCCCCAAACAGGTTTGAAAAAGATACGGTAACCCAATAACCATAAAATTCATGACTGGAAACAAAGAAAAAGAGATTACTTTATATGAACCAAAAACCATGAAAAGAAACAGAACTTTTGATTTACAGAGTTACTTTAACTTCGACCCTTTTAATGTTACCTTTTTCGCACTAAGATCCAACCACGTCTGAGACATGGCTTGTATCATATGTGATGGACTATGTAGAGATGCATCATGTAAAACATATTAAAAGAGAAGAAGCAATGGGATTTGGAAAAATCATGCAAAGTCTTAATCGAAAACAAATTCCAGTATGTAGAGATTGTCATATGAAAATTCATAGAGGAGAATACGATGGAATATCAATAAACAAATTATTTGATAGAAAATTGTAAAACTACTTTTCATCAGAGTGGACAATGGAGAGCCGTATGCAGGGAAACTTGCACGTACGGTTCGGAGGGAGGCTGATCGTTGCCAGCTAGCTTATAGTCACGGTGCGGGTAGTCGACCCTACGCTACCAATACCCTGATTTTATAGATTCTAACGAAGAATTTATAGAATTTGATTCATATATCGTACCAGAATCAGACTTAGAAGACGGTGGATTAAGAATGTTAGAAGTGGATAACAGAGTTATAGTTCCTGAATTAACACATATCAGATTTGTTATAACATCTGGAGACGTTATACACTCATTTGCATGTCCTTCATTAGGTATAAAAACTGATGCATATCCTGGTAGATTAAATCAAGTATCAGTATTTATTAACAGAGAAGGTGTATTCTATGGTCTCGAACAATGGCCAAAACTGTAGTGAACCTACGGTTAAAAATCATCAAATTGCGGGAAACTCCTAAAGGAATCTTAACCAAGTAAGTATGGTAACATAACTTATGGCACAGGTAATGACTCGTGGTACGGTAAAATCAAGATTTATTATTCAATGGACAATCCGCAGCCAAGTACCGAATACTTATAAGTACCGGTATGCAGTTCATCGACTAGACGGTGGTTGGTGTTATTATAATTAATAATGCTTAAGGTATAGTCAAACCCCACTTGAAAGAGTGCAGAAAAATATGAATATTTGTATTTTTTGTTAAATAGATATATATTAATTTATTAATTATATTTAGGGATCTCTACAATAGTTTGCTAAACTTATTTTAATGTAAAATAAATAATTAGTACCAACACAAGAAACACTTGTCTTTCATATGAAAGACTATTGTAGTATTGCATGATACAATTAGTAGAAGTGTTTCTAATAATCACTTCATATTTGATAAACGTGCTGGATTAGGTTCTATAGCGGCTGTATCTTTAACAAGATGCTTTAGCTCAAGTAGATCCTTTAATTCAATTAGACCTCTGGTAAATAACCCTGAGTCTATAGCGTTAGAACATATAAATAGTGGAAAACCTATTACTTCGTCAGTTATCAATAAAGTATTATTAAATCAAAATTTATCAGTTACTAATTCAAAATTAGAAGAATTATTAAAAGTTCAAGGTATTGAAATGGACCTTCCTATATCAACACCGGAAAATAATCAATTTTTAGATCAATTAACTGGTAAATCTAAATATAAAGGTTTCTCTGGTGTATATATCTTTATACATAAAGATTCAAATCAGAAATATGTAGGTTCATCTAATTTATTAAGACGTAGAATGGACTACTATTTCAAAGGAGATTTTCCTTTAGTGGGTAAATTTTTGCCTTTACTACGCAAAGAAGGACTAAAAGCTTTTAAATTAATAATATTTAAATTAGATAGTAATAAATTTAGTAATCAAGATTCTTTAATATTAGAACAGTATTATTTATTAGATAAAGAATTTAACTTAAATACACTAAGAGTTGTTAATGCAGGATCCTCAAAAGGTGATCCTATTTATGTTTATGACCTAGCATGTAGTACTCTTTATTATCATGCTAAATCTAAAATAGAATTAAAAAGAATATTAAAGATACATACAGAAACTAGTAAAAAATATGTAGATTCTAAAATGCCATATCTGAATAAATTCTTGTTATTGAGTTATCCTATACCTACTGCTTTAATAAGCAATATTTCTGTGAAAGATTTAATAGCTATGATGCTAGAAGAAAGACAAAAGAATTATACATTAGGAACTCGTAGAAGTATTTCAGTGGAATTAGAAATTAAAGAAGGAAATACATTTGTAGATTCGCTTCACAAAGGTCATACTTTAAATTTCAATTCTTTAACATCTTGTATTGAATATCTAAGAGAATTAGGTTTAACTATTAAAAGACACACTCTAACTAAATATATAAAAGACAAAAAAGTATTTCATAATTTCTTGTGTAAATACTCAGAGAATAATTTACCTGATAATTTTGAAGAAGTAGGATTAATTATTGATGAATATAAAAAATTCAAAGTTAATACAGACTTGGATTCATTAAAAATTAATAAAAAAAATAAACCTATATTAGTAATAGGAGAAAATTTTGATAAAGAATTTGAAAGTATTATTGATACAATTAAATACTTTGATACTCTAAACATCAAGTTAGATAGAAAATCTTTAAATCTTCGTTTAAAAGATGGTAAAATTTATAAAGATTATTATTTTACTTATAAATAACTAGATAAATATTCAAAATACTTTATCCTACTAATATATCATAATGCTAATCTAATAAATTAGCTAAAAAAATCATCTTTTACATTAAATAAACGTAGAGACAACTTGCAATGTTCAGAAATATGTGGAATCTTACACAGTTCAATGCCTATAGTTATAGAATCTGTAAATATAGACAAATTTGTTCACTGATTATACAACGCTTAATTAAAGCACAGCATTATTGCAATTTTTAACTGATAAAATAATTATCAGATAAAAAGAGGTATTAGTTTAATGGTAAAACTTGATGTTACGGCCATCACAATTGTAGTTCGACTCTATGATGCCTCTAGTATAGTTTTGGTTAAAATACCTATACTAAACATGTTTAGAATAATTTGATTAAATATTTAATTAAAAATGAGTTTAACTTTAGTACTTTTTTTAATAGGAATTTTAGGGTTCGTATTTAATAGAAAAAATATAATATTAATGCTTATTTCAATAGAAATAATGCTATTATCTATAACATTCCTAATATTAATAAGTTCTATTAATCTTGATGATATAATAGGGCAAACATATGCTATATACATTATAGTAGTTGCCGGTGCAGAATCTGCTTTAGGTTTGGCTATTTTAGTAGCCTTTTATAGACTAAGAGATTCTTCTATAACTAATTATATAGCTTTAGTAAATAATACTAAAGCTAATTATGATAAAAATAATATAATTTTATTGAATCAAATAAGAAAGTATTCTACAATAAGAAATAGTAATTCAACCTTAGATCCCTGGTTTATAACTGGGCTTTTTGATGCTGAAAGTTCTTTTGTAGTAACGATTCTTAAAAATTCTAGATATAAAACTGGTTGAACTGTTCAACCAAGAATTCAAATAAAGATGCATGAAAAAGATAGGGACTTAATTAAATCAGTACAAAAATTCTTTGGAAATATAGGTTATTTAAGTGAACCTAATAATAAATCTACTGTAGAATTTAGAGTTAGTACTTTTAAAGATTTAATTGATGTGATAATACCTCACTTTGATAATTATCCTTTATTAACAAAAAAATATTTAGATTATATTTTATTTAAACAAATTGTTTCACTTATGAAAGAAAAAGAACATAGTACTTTAGTAGGCTTGCAAAAGATAGTAAACATAAAAGCATCTATTAACTGAGGTTTATCTGAAAACTTGAAAGAAGCTTTTCCTAATACTATCCTTATAAATAAACCAAATGTTAATATAACCTATAGTTCTATGTCTCCTGAATGAATAGCAGGTTTCGCTACAGGGGAATCTAATTTCTATATAGCAATACAAAAATCTGAAACTAAAAATGGTTTATCTACATCTGTACGTTTTTCTATAGCTCAAGATAAAAGAGATATACAATTATTAAAACACTTTATTAATATTTTTGGTTGTGGTTATATAAATGATTATAAAAATCGGGATGTTTGTGAATTTATTGTTACAAGAATTGATCATATAATTGAACATATTATTCCTTTCTTTGAACAGTATCGTATAGTAGGATCTAAATATCCAAATTATATAAATTTTAAACATGCAGCTTTTATTATTAAAAATAAAGAACATTTAAGTGAAGAAGGTTTAAATAAAATATTAAAATTAAAAAATAAAATTATAAAATAACTATTTTAATATTAATAATTAGTTTAAGGGCTAGAAGAATATTGGTCAAGGTGAAGTGAACCTTTGCCTAGTCTTATTTTTTAATAAGGCAAAATCTTCAAATTGCGGGAAATTCTTAAAGACAAATCTACCAAGTTAATACAGTAATGTAATTAATGGAACAGGTAATGACTCGTTGTAAGGTAAAAACGATTTGTATGAAGAAATGAAATAGATAATCCGCAGCCAAGTGCCAATTATTAATTGGTATGCAGTTCATCGACTAAATGGAGATTGGTAAATAATTATGTATAATTATTTGCTTAAGATATAGTCAGGCATAACTGAAAGGTTATGGAAATACCCAGCCTGTCTAAGGGAATTATATTCCTAAGGCAAAGGGAAAAAACGAAGAGGAAGTATCGCAATAGAATATAAATAATGTATTTAAGTATTATTATATTACCTTTATTAGGGTCTATAGTATCCGGATTTTTTGGTAGAAAAGTCGGTGTGACAGGTAGTCGTATAATTGGTTGTTCAAGTATATTGGCAACTACAGTTTTAGCCGTTATCGGTTTCTTTGAAATAGGATTTAGTAACAATCCTGTTTCTATAACTTTATTCAAATGATTAGATAGTGAATCATTTAACATGGTATGAAATTTCCAATTTGATAGCTTAACAGTGTCAATGTTAATACCTGTATTAGTGATTAGTACTCTAGTTCATTTCTATTCTATAGGTTATATGAGTCATGACCCACACAGTCAAAGATTCTTTAGTTACTTAAGCTTGTTCACTTTTATGATGATCATATTAGTAACAGGTAACAATTACTTAGTAATGTTCGTTGGTTGAGAAGGTTACCATAATGGCCTTAAATGATTAAATTTTAATAACAAAAATAATAACAAAAGACATAAATTTAATATTAATTTGCCTATACAGAAAAGATATTATTCTATTAATGTAAAATATTCTAAAGAATATAAAGACAACTATATATTAACCAATATTCAAAAAGAAGCATTAATAGGTATTATATTAGGAGACGGATTTTTAGAAAGATCTAAGCTTAGTCATAATACAAGACTTAGAATAGAACAATCTTACCCTGATAAAATTGAATATTTAGAAAGTTTATATGAGTTATTAAAACCATTGACTGCTATGGAACCCACTATATTAACTAGACATAATAAAAAGAGAAATACTACAACTCAATCTTTATATTTTAGAACTTTAGCTATGCCTTGTTTAAATTATTATTATGATTTGTTTTATGTTAATAAATTAAAAATAATTCCTAATCTTAATGAACTATTAACACCTAGAGGGTTAGCTTATTGAATTATGGACGATGGAAGTAAATCTTTTTATAATCAAACTATTTTACATACTAGAGCTTTTAAAAAAGAACAATTAGTATATATTCAAGAAGTTTTATATAATAATTTTCAATTAACAAGTAGATTAGAAGAAAAAACATTTAATCAATGAGTTATTTATATACATAAGCGTCAAAAAGTAAAATTAGTAGATATAGTAGGACCATATATGCATAAATCTATGTTATATAAAATTTAATTATAGTTAATAATAAAGATATATTAAGGAATAATAAAATAGAAGATATATCATAACGTAAAGTTATAGTTATTATTAGCGATACCGTTGTAAACGATTAACTAAGCAGAGTTAGCTTAAAGATCGTCGGTTATTTTATTGATCGCGACAGACTGGTTCAACGGTGGGTGGCTGAGACGCTGCTTAATGCACAGTCGGAATCTTTATACCTTTATAGATATACCAAGGCTTAATTTTGAAGTACAGGGATTATATACTAGCTCTTTATGTATATAATTTAAAGATTTGGTAGGAGTTTGTTCATACCTTTTAGTTAGTTTCTGATTCACTAGAATTGCAGCTAACCAAAGTTCATTATCGGCATTCTTAACTAATAGAGTTGGTGATGCTTTCTTAACAATTGGAATGTTCATATTATTATGATCTTTAGGTAACAGAAAAAATTGTAAAATTTTCAAAGACAAAAAACAAAAAATTAGTTCATTAACTCAGTATTCTTTGAATAATACTAATATATGCTTAGGTCCGTTACTTAGTAATTTTAATCCCATATCTAGTACTACTATTAGAAAGTATTCTAATTCATCTTTTGCTCCATATTTAGCAGGGTTAATCGAAGGAGATGGGCACATAGCTGTTCACGATAAAAATACACAAAAAAAAGAATACAGACCAAAGATTATTATTGCTTTTAATATTAACGATAAACCTTTAGCAGAAAAATTATCTACTGGCTTAAAAGTAGGTAAAATTATAGATAGATCTAGTGCAGGTCATGTATTATTACAAATTTTAGCTAAACAAGAAGTATTAAAAATAATCAATTTAGTTAATGGTCATATGCGTACACCTAAAATAGAAGCACTACATAGAGCTATTCGTTGAATAAATGAAAAAGATAATAGTTCTATACCGTTATTAGGTATAGATTCTTCTTGTTTAGATAGCAATAGCTGATTAGCTGGATTTACAGACGCCGATGGGTGTTTCGGTATAACTATATACGATCGTAAGAAAAATGGAGTATTCTTAAGAACAAGTGTTCAAACTTCTTTTCGAATAGAAGTAAAACAAAATTACTCGAGAGAGGTTACTTTAGAACAAGGTGGATCTAGCTTTTTTAATATTATGAGCGAAATTGCCGGATTTTTTACCGTAAATCTATACACTAGAACTAGAAAAACCGAAGATAAAGTATTTCACGCTTTCGCAGCGGTGGCTCACAACTCAAGAAGCCATGAAGTACTTCGTATTTATTTTGATAATTATCCTTTGTATTCATCTAAGTACCTAGCATATAAAGATTGATGCCTTGTTCAAGATCTTCATAGAGGATCTTTAAGTAAAGAGAACTTAGAGAAAATAAAAGCTATTAAAAATGAGTTTAACACTAAGAAAAAAATATTTGATTTTTCACATTTGAATTCTTTACAATTTAAATAAATTGCCGTGGGAGACAGTAATGTCTCTCTTATTATATAACTATATGCGGGAAAGTCCTAAAGTCTTTTTATAGATTATTGTGAAAACTTTATATAACTGCGTACACAAAGCTTAAAAATTAAAAAGAATAGAATCTAAAAATTGTAACAACAATAGGATGAAAATGGATAATCCGCAGGAAACTAAAAATAATCCTTGATTATTTAAGGGTTCCTCAGAGACTACACGTTATACCCCCTTAAGGGGTGAAGATATAGTCCAGTTATAGCTGAAAAGTTATAAGTTTCGAATTTAGATTATAGTACAGTATTCTCAGTTGCTCCTTACATTAACGAAAATGTTATAACAATAATAGGTATTTGCTTATTAATAGGTGCTATGGCAAAAAGTTCACAAGTAGGTCTTCATATATGATTACCTATGGCTATGGAAGGTTTGTTAAACAGGGCTTTCCTTAAACTTCACTATATGCGGGAACATCCCGTTTTAAATCTTGGTCCACTTAAATATAGTTTATTCGGAAAAATTCAAGATGAGGGACAATCCGCAGGAAATTCAAATAGAAGTTCCTCAGAGACTACACGTGAAGCGTTTATATTGAAGGATGATTTATTTAAGTTATGATTTATAGGATTCGTTGAAGGAGACGGATCTTTTATTATTAATAAAGATGGTTATTTAGAATTTATAATTACACAATCAAGTAATGATGCTCAAGTTCTATTTATGATTAAAAAAATGTTAGGATTTGGAGTAGTCAGAGTACAAGATTCTAATAGAAAAACTCATTGTTATAGAGTTAGAGATAAAGAGAATTTATTAAAACTTATTTCTATATTTAATGGAAGTATATTTATTGAAAGTAAAAGAAGACAATTTAAATTATGATTAGAAGCTTTTAATATTAAATACAAAGAAAATGTGTTATATATAAATGGAGATTTCAAACCTAGTTTAAATGATGCTTGATTAGCAGGATTTACTGATGCAGAAGGTTGTTTTACTTGTTCTATTAGTGATAATAAGACTCAAACAGCTAGTTTAATTAGATTAAGATATATTTTATCTCAAAAAGGTAATTCAGAAAATATGGATCACTTAACAAATATTCTTGGTGGTAAAAAGCATTTTATAAAAAGTTATGATGGTTATAATGTTGTGGTAAATACCATAAAATTATCTCCTATTGTACAATATTTTAATGTTTTCTCTTTAAAAACTAAAAATTATATTACATATTTTAACTGATTAAAGATATATAAGTTAATAATTAATAAAAAACATAATAGTATTGAAGGTCTAACATTAATTAGAAAATACAAAAGTAATATGAATAAGCTAAATAATAGTGAAAAAGTATTAGAAAGTAATATACTTAAGGTTATTATAAATAAGAGATGTTTTTCAGTTATATTTTTCTTGTTAATATTATATATAATATATATGTTAATTCATGATATATTTTATGATATATTTTCACCTGTATTATGTATGGCTGGTGAGGATATAGATGGAAAAAAACAAGCAATAAATGAAGCATCTAATAATTTAAATGCTTCTAATAATAGTCTTAATGTTAATAAACCTGAAATTCATTTACACAACCCTAACATAAAAATACCTAATTCATTAGGTACTGGTTTAGGTTTAGGTAGTACTGTGTCGGCTGGAATTTATGCATTATCTAAGTCAAAAGCCGTGAGTTCAATGCCTATAGGAGGAAAAGTTGCAGCTATAGCTGCAGGTGGAACTATAGGAGGAATTGCTTTTGTTGGAGCTAATTATTTAAATGCAATAACTCAAAAAAATGTCAAGAATTCTAGTAATGATTCTAATAATTCTTATCCTGCAAAATCTATAATAGAAGAAGGAGATAGTATGGATAATGTATTGTCTTTTCTTAATTGAAATATTATAATATGTATTATGATATTAATACTATTATTATTATTAATTTACTTGTATGTTTTTAAACGTAATAATATAAAATTTATATTAATTATTTGAATTTTCACTATTTTAATAACTATGCTATCTGTATATTTAGCTTACAGTCTTTTTGAAGATATAGATATTATTGCTAGAATATGTCATAATATTCATTCTCAAGAAAATGTCAAAATTGATTACAATTGGGAAGATGAAACAATACAATTTTTAATTATGAACACTTTATTAAGATGTTGTATTTTAAGTCTTTTATACTTATCTTTAATATTTCATGTTTATGGTGTAATTGCTAAGAATAATAATAAATTTATATTTTTGAAACGTTTATGAGGAGAATGAATTTATTCTTACTTTATAAAATCCGTTAATCTAGCAGGTAATACAAATTGAATATGAATGACAGGAATAACTATATTATTAGTATTTTCTACTTTACTTTCTTTGTTCTTTGCATTTTCTATTTTTAATTATATATATGATATAACCGAACTATATTTAAATTCTAAAAAATAACTAATACCAATCATCTTTCAATATAAATGAAGATATAGTCCGATCAGTTAAGTAATTAACTGCGTATTTATAATCAATATATATTATAAATCAACATAATCGCCTACACCTGTATCTGCGTTAATACACGCAGCTACAATGGTTACAGCTGGAGTTTACTTATTAATACGTTCATCTCCTTTAATAGAATACAGTTCAACAGTTTTATTAATATGTCTATGATTAGGGGCTATTACTACAGTATTTAGTTCTTTAATTGGATTATTCCAACAAGATATTAAAAAAATTATTGCTTATTCTACAATGAGTCAATTAGGTATGATGGTTATAGCTATAGGATTATCTTCATATAATATAGCTATTTTCCACTTGATTAATCACGCCTTTTATAAAGGATTATTATTCTTAGGTGCTGGTGCTGTTATACACGCTGTATCAGATAATCAAGATCTAAGAAGATATGGAGGATTAATAACATTCTTACCTTTAACTTATACAGTTATTTTAATAGCAAGTCTTAGTTTAGTAGCTTTCCCTTTCATGACAGGTTTCTACAGTAAAGATTTTATATTAGAATCTGCTTATGGTCAATATCACTTCAGTAGTATTAATGTTTACTTTATTGCTACTATAGGTGCAATATTTACTACATTATATTCAGTTAAAGTATTATACTTAACTTTCTTAGCTAACCCTAATGGCCCTGTGAATTATTACAAAAATGCTCATGAAGGTGATATCTTCTTAAGCTTACCATTAGTTATATTAGCTATTTTCTCTATATACTTTGGATTCTTAACTAAAGATATATTTATAGGATTAGGTTCAGGATTCTTTACTGATAATAGTATATTCATACATCCAATGCATGAAATATTAATAGATACAGAATTCGCTGTACCTACTTTCTTCAAATTATTACCATTCTTCTTTACAGTAGGTTTCTCAGCTTTAGCTATAATCTATCCAGAATTTATGCCTAAATCTGTAACAGACTTTAAATTATCTAGATTAGGATACTATGTATTTGGTTTCTTCAATCAACGTTTCTTAGTAGAATTATTCTATAATAAGTATATAGTTAACACTGTATTAGATTTAGGAGGTCAAACTACTAAAGTATTAGATAAAGGAAGTATAGAATGAGTAGGTCCTTATGGAATGAACGTTCTATTAACTAGAACAAGTAAAACTATATCAGGTTTAAGTAAAGGAGTTGTAACAGATTACGCTCTTTATATATTAATAGGAGTTTGTTTCTACTTATCTATATTTAGTTTCGTTTCAGTATATCTTGACTTAGTAAACGTTATAACAGTTACATGTGTAGTAGTTTTACTAGGAATAAGTAATTATGTAACATCAGGTAAAGAAGCTTAATATAAGCTATAATTACCCTATCCGGAGGATATCA